TGCAGGAGAATCGGCAAATCAGCTGTATTCCCTTATCAAAAGCAACAAATTCAACACGAATCTACTCAAAAAGTACGGGGCTTTTCTAAAACGTATTGACACCTGTTATGATCGTACTCACCAATCAACTGACAAGGTAAGCAAGGATACATTTTTCGAAGCTATGTTAAAGGACTTGAAAAAGGTTTTTCCGAATAATAACCTTGAATATAAAAGGAATAGGAGTGGCGAACTAATAAACGTGGGACACAGAAGTAGTGATAAATATTACCGTGTGTACTTAAAAGGTGAGGTCTTACGATTTGAGTTTGAGCACAAGCACCGAAAAACACTAAACCTCTATGACAGTTTATTAGCAACAAAACAATTTAGTAAGTTAGAACAGCGTATTTCTTATGAGTTCTTGAAGCAAACCTACCAGCTGTTTAGGTATTCTCAGGAGACTGAAAAGGTGGAGTGGCTAGCTCAACGTCTTCGCCCTTTACAAACTAGAAACAGCTTAGCTGCCTCAGGCACAACAATCAACATCCACTATATGGAGCAGTGCCCAATGAAAAAGATTCAAAAGCAAGAATTGATCAGGCTTTTTCAACTTTTAGCCTATCTGAAAACACTGGATGGCTATAAGACAGCAAACTTAAGGTCGAAGTATAAGCGGTATAAATTCCCGGTAAGAGAATTTTTATATTTCGCTAATCCTACGACAAAAGTTAATCAATATCAATTAGCCAAAGCAATAGACTTTTTGAATTCTCTGGAGCACAATCTAGTCTTGAAATTTTTGTCTGATAAAGACTATAGAATGTTGGTAACAATTCCAGAGGCTTATGCAACCAAGGTTCAAAATCAATGGATGGCATAGGTTTGGGTAGCCGATACAATATTCAACTATTTCGAACCATTTTTATTCAGCCATTATTTCAAACAAAATAAAATGTCAGTTGATGAATTTTCTGTATTATTCCAGATCATTCAGAATTTCAGTGTTACCAACCTTAGGAAGGACTTTGATATCTCTAAGTTATATACGTCTAAGCTAAATGGTACACGAAAGAAAAAGATTAAAGAATTCTTCCTACGTTATTTAAGTAATTTAAAAGAAGAAGGAAAGATTCAAGAGCAAGTTCTCTTCCCTTTACAAAGCGAGTCTAATCCGAATCGGTTAATTTATATATCTGACTTAAACCCAGAACGTTTAGTGGAACCTTTTGTTATTTTTGAAGTCCTGCAGCTTAACTTTGTGGAATAATTTTATTCTTTCTGAAATAATTTTGAAACACAGAAATGGAATTTTTTAAACAATAAGCTAATTTCTTAAGAATAAAGTTCTATCGGTTAATAACAAATAAACTTTAACTCTTCAATTTTACTACTTTTTGTCCATAAGCTGTAAGTACGCGAAAAAATCTTAAGTTAGAACATTAAAAAAGTCACTTTTTTAATGTTCTAACTTAAGATTTAATGTTAGTTTAAATATTCACTACGAAAAAATAAAAATGGAAAATAAAATTCAAAAAAATAATAATAATTTAGCTTTGCAAAATTATGAAACTTTAAAAGATGAACTTTCTCAAATTTTAGAAAATCAAAGAATTAGCAAGAAAAAATAAGATCAAATATTAGAGACTACCCAAAGAGGATTTATTGGGATAGCATTACGAAACGAAGAACTTTTAAAGTCAAACGACCAACTAAAGCAGCAATTAGACGACGTTATTAAAGAATTAAATACAATCAAACAAGAACGTGAAGAAAAGGCAGCTCGGAAGGAAGCTTGGACAAACCGGAAGCGTTTACCAAAGCGTGATCCGATGACAGCCGAAATTTATACTGAATTAATGCGGGCTGCTGAAGGGCCTACCTACATTAAATTACGAACACGAATGGCTCTTTGTATTTTAGCAGTGACAGGGATCCGCATCAATGAATTATTGCCTTTAAAGGTCAGCCAGCTTGAAACACTCTTCAAAGAAAATTGGATTGCGATTGATCGATCCAAACGTGGGCCTAGCAATCACAAAGCCTTTTTAACCAAGGAAGGGAAAAAAATTATTCAAGACCGACAAAAAGATTTTCAACTTATTTTTTTAATCAAAGAACCAGATTCTTATCTTTTTACAGCTGAAGCCAATCATTCAAAACAATTAGATCGTGTAGCAATTACCCGAGATGTCAATAAGGTGATGCGGGAGGTTTCCAATAGACTTCCTACCAAACCCAATATTACTAGTCACAGCTTCCAAATTGGCTTCATCACCAAGTTATGGAAAGATTCCAAAGATATTGAATTTGTTAAACAAACCATTGGTCATCGAAAATTAGATACTACTTCTGCTTACGTTAATCAATTATCTGATCAAGAAAGACAGAAACGTATCAACGATTTATCTATTTAACGGACAGAGATTTACTACTGAATGGACAACTCAAAAATCAATTAGTAATTTCAATTTATTCTAAATCCAGAATATTCAATAATTTCATTTTTAATATTCTGAATTTAGAATCGAAAACTATTTTTATCAGAACATATCAAATATGCTCTCAGCGGCTTCTGAAGGCGTCTAGAATTAAAATTCTCTGAATTACAGGTATTTTGTGATTAAACTTGTAAATAGACCAAGACTGCTCATTATAAATATAAGATAACTTCTTCGAATTAGTTGATCTAAGTCCACTTGTGGTCGGAAAAATAAATCATTCAGATCACAAGAGTGTTGCAATCGTGGAACAAATTTTTTCTGGATTACCGATCTTAATTTGCTCTCGCTATAAACAATATCGTCCCAGTCCCAATCGTCGATATTCGGATCGTATCGATCGATTTCCAAGTATAGCTCATCGATTGCGGAACTAAAATCCTTAGCCTTGAAAGTATAATATAAATCCGGAATTGGTAGGATTTGGTCTTCGATTATTGCACATAATTCATCTGTACTAATCATATCTTGACTTCTCAATTGAAAGAATTTGGTAGTTAAAGTCTCTCCGTCAATTTTTTTCGATAAAAAACTTTGTAACACCTCCAAATAAGCTTGACGAGAGGCCCAAAAGACTGAATCGCCAACTATCGAATTGTAGTTCTTTATTTTTTCAATAGGTGTTTTTAATGACTTTCTTGGTTCCTTGGATGGGCCCAAAATATCAAGATCAAAATCAAGATCAGCTGCTATCAATTCTTGGGCCAACTTCTCTCGTTCTTTAGCGGTTAATTTTTTTGACATATTAACTCCATTATGAAACTAAAATTAAAATTTAAACTATACTATATCATACAACTAAGCTATTACAATTCAGAATCAACATCATTGACTGTAGGTGCCGATGTTGGCGAAGCTGTCTTGCCAAAAACTGGACCAATGTTCGTGTGTGAATTACCTACTAAATCTTGATACGTAATTGAGCTACTGTTGCTGGCATCAAAATTTTCAATTTGTCTGGGCTCTGCGAGATAATTTGAAATATAAGGATTATATTTACAGATTTCTGGCCGCCGTTCAAATGTACCAATATGGTTGGTAAGTGGATAATCTCCGAGTCCACGATTCAATACTATAGCAATTGGCTCTCGACCTTGTCCCATGACATTCATATAAAGCTCGGTGTCTGGATGAGCTAGTAGTCCTTCAACAATAGTAAGATCGATTTGTAATTGTTTGTCCTCTGGTAGTTCATTATACTTTGTAATATTTTTACCTAGTTTTTCTAACGCTTCAAGAGTATGCTTATCCTTGTTCACGACTTGTTGAATGCCGTAAGCCGGCAAGAATTCTTTATCATTGTCTTCATACCTACTTTGTAATAAAGGAGCAGCTCTACGATCTTTGGTCTTATTAATAATAGATCGGCCTTTTGACGTTAATTGCGATGGATTAACGAAATCCCCCTTAGGCGTTAGCTTATTATCTTGTACTGGAGTAAGATTATTTCGTGCTTTAGTTAATTTTGCTTTATTATCATTTAATGTTGCTTTCTTAGAATTGTTTTTTAAATTTTCTGTTGTTGTTGGGTAATATGTTTTTTCAACCTCCCCATCTTCATTCATTGTAGCAATACTCCTAACTCTTAGACCTTTACCAGATTTTGGTATATTGTCATTCATCGAAGGCGCTGACTTTTTATAGCCAGAATTTGGTATTTGTTGACGTGAATGTGAATCTGAACCTGATATCGACAAAAGTGTACGACGTAAATTTGGACGTTTCGTACTAGAAGGTTTATTTGCTTTTGCAGCACGAGCGGCTTTAGTATTTTCGTATTTTGCTCGGGGACTCCACAAGTGATCAATTGCCCCACCTTGTAAAGGTACTTCAACAATACGCTCGATTTGACTATTTTGTGAAAAAGTGTATGATTTTTCAGTTGTTTTTTGAGTCTCCATTCCAGAGCTAGTTATAATTGTAACTATAAAAACAGCTGTCACAATGGTTCTTTTTCCCATAGTTAAGATTTTAACTGAAATAATTTTCACATTCGATGGAGATATTAGTTTGACTAGCTTTTTACGTTTATTGTAAATGAATTTAATTGGACTTCCAATAAATTTAAAAGGAACTTTTATAATTCGAGAAATTCTTTTCATATAATTTTAATTTAATAAATTAGATATATGATATATGAATTTTCATTAAAACATCAATATTGTATCCTTAAGCTTTCTACGTTCATCTGGGTGTATCCTAAACGAACCAACACAGGTTGTAATTTAATATTGAAATTACTTTGCTTTCTTGATCAATGTATGGTAAGATGAAACTAAATAGCTACTGAAGGGCTCTTTCCAATTGCTTTATAAGCCAGGCCAATAGTGATTTTTTAACTTTCGTTATGTTTTCTAATTTAGGACCAACAGAAAGTTTATAAGTTTCTGTAATGTTTATTGGTAATTAATGGCCAAACGTCACATTTTCAGCGAAACCGATTATTCGATTTACAGTCCATTCCACACAGCGGATTGGAAGCGCTATTCCAAATTTTGCTCCATTTAAAATCAGTTTTGTTTTAGGCATAAGGCATACTATTTGGTATATAATTTTCCACTGTTGAAAGTAAAAGACTACCAGACTAACTAAAAGCTACAATCCCACCCATTGTAAGCTTAGCAGCTCAAGCATTAAGAGTATTCATATTAAGAAGATTGTATAAATTAATACGATTGAAACCATATTGCTTCAAAGAATAGTATTTTTTGCGAAGTCCATGTTGTCCCGACAAAAGATCGACTTTATTTTTATTGGCAAAATCAACAACTGTCCTGATACGTTCCATGTATTCTGGTGTTAAAACAGGTTGATAAATTTTACCCTTAAAAAAATCAAGAGCTTTACACATGCCTTCATCGTCGATATAAACTGATATTTTATCAGGGACTACGTAGGTTTTTAAGCCGTACGCCCCTAATTCCACGTTTAAACAGATGAATTTTTTTTAAGGAAATTACATAAATTTGTCGACATTTTTAATAAGAGTAATTTCTTTAAAAAGAACGAATCTAATAATTTTTTATATTGTAGACGGTTAATATTTCGGAAATCATTTTTATTAGATTACTATATTTCTAGTAATTTTTATCAAATTATTCAATCTCAGTTACTGGATACTATTCCAAAAGATTTAGAATTTAAAGTTTTTTGATCAAATTGGGCTGCCTGGGACTCGAACCCAGAACTTATCGGTTAAAAGCCGAGTACTCTACCATTGAGTTAGCAACCCTAATATAATATTAACACGAAAGTATACAAATATTAAAGTGTTTATTTCTATTCTTTAATTATTAATTAAATTATTAGAATATTAACAAAATAATATTTTTACTTTACTAGTTTTAAAGTAGAATTATAATTAACATTATTGGTTATTTTATTACTTAAAATTTTATTAAAAATTAATAAATAAGGATTTTAAAAATGATTAATTGGCAAATTATAGGACAATTATTAGCGACAGGTGTTATTATGTTATCTGGTCCAGCGGTAATTGTTTTATTAGCTTTAAAAAAAGGTAATCTTTAATCTCGTATACATCTTAATTGGATCATCTATATAAAAATTTTATCAAAAATATTTATGATAACTGCTTTAACAGCTTTATTAGTTTTAATTTCATTAGGTTTAGTTGTAACGGTTCCAGTAGCTTTAGCGACACCAGGCGAATGGGAAGCTTCAAAAGGTAATTTTAATAAAGTTTTCCAAGCATGGGTAAGTCTTGTTATTGTAATTGCTGCTGCGGATGGTATCGCATCAGCAATTTAGAAATTATAGTTCAAACTATAATTTCTAAATATTTAAAGTATTGACATTTTTAATAAACTTTATTATACTTTTCTTAGATATCAAGCAATGTTATTGTTTAACTTTAGTATACTAGCGGGCATAGCTCAGTGGTAGAGCGCAACCTTGCCAAGGTTGATGTCGCGCGTTCGAATCGCGTTGCCCGCTTAAATATTTGTGTACTATAATAATATTATTTCTAATTGCCCCCATCGTCTAGAGGCCTAGGACAGCTCCCTTTCACGGAGCAGACAGGGATTCGAATTCCCTTGGGGGTATCAAATAATTTTAAAAATTTTTCGTATTATACTTTATTCCTAAATAAAATTATATAGTTAACAAGCTTTTTTAGAATTTAATCATCACTACTTTTATTTATCGAGAAAATATTCTAAACAGGATAAGTTGACACTATTTATTATTTAAATTAAACTTTTAATTAAACTTCGTTTGTAGATTATATTGTAGTATAGCGAAAAAAATCATAGATATACACCTGGGGAAATTTAAGTAAATCAGTCATAATGATTGAATTAGTTATTTCAGAGGGTCTTTGAAACTTTAATTCTACGATTTCAACCTTTTACTCCAGAGTAATTCTATAACTATAGTAAATAGTTAGATTTATTGATTTCTCTATCCACTTAGTCATCAAAAAATCATAAAGTATAATTTTGCTAATCTTTTATTTAGTTACTATTTTGAAGAAATTTATTGGAAAATGAATACTTTAGAATGATTTTTGATAAAAACTAAAAATAGTTTTAGTAAAGTTCTACATTCTAAATTATACAATTATAAAATTTAAAAAAGCTAAATGAAATAAAACTATGTTATATTTTTTTAAAGTTTTACTTCTTTTAATTAATATTGATCAAGAAACAGTCTTAAATTGGTTTGGCGTTGAAAGTCCGACTAATCGAAATACTTTTTCTAAAACGTTAGAAAGTAATTCTGTTAATTTATTAAATAATGAAGTTGAACCCGCACCTGCCATATCTTTCGAAACTTTAAGATTAATCATCGAAGAATTAGGAAACAGGGTTCAAGATGGATTGACTTTAGCAGATATTGAAAATATCCTTTTTTTCATTCTTTTTATTCGTTTTCTAATTCTAGCAATCCGATATAATTTAAAAACCTCTTTTTATATAACCTGTATTGGATTATTTGCCGGTTATTTATGGTATAGACATTTAATTGATCTTATTTCGATGTATCGAAGCATTTTAATTAAACTACCATATTTACATAAATTAGGAATTGATGCTGTTCAATTACGTGCCATGAGTCGTCAAATTGTTTTAACAGATTTAAAGCTTGGAGATAATGTTCATTGGTATAATCCAGGTCAATTAATTTATTATGGATTCACGAGAGGAATTATTAATATAGATTCTGAAACGGGCGCTCGATATTATATTGATCCTATTTCAATGATAATTTCAAATCTTAACGATTCAGACAAGACTAATATCTTACCAATTTATTATAAAATCTATAATAAAATTATACCACAAATTTTTGAATCTTGTAGTAAGTTTTGGACCCAACTTTCAGGGATAGCTGCTTATGCTGTAATTACTCGAATCGGGAAAAGATATTGTCCATATTTAGTTCGCTGGCATTGGACATTTTTATTAATTATAGGATTTATGGAACAAATTCTTGTTTATTTTGTTTATCGAATTACATATTTTCAAGGTGCTGTATTAATTCCACAAACACAGGTTTCAACAAATTATATGGATCAAAATTTAATGTTGCAAGTTAGTGTTTTAAATGGACTTATTGCTTTTCTTGTTTTTATGCATCTTGGCTTAATCTTTTTTGGTTTATTTCATGCTATTTGGGGACAATACTTCTATTTTCCATTTCTTGTGGAAAATACGGAACTTCATATTGGTCCAAGACCTAAGACTAGCATTTATAGTGGTGGAAATACTGCTTGGCAAGATGAAAAAGATAAAAATGTTCAACGATTTTCCCCAAAATTATGGTATGGTTGGTTTGGTAGTGGGAATACTATGAATTGGAATTTGTTCCGTCCTTTACAAACTATTGGAAAAAATATTATTAAAACAATTCAAAAACAATTTCGTAGATAAAAATAAAAAAAGTTAATTTGTTTTAATTACTGTTTTAAATAACAGTAATTAAAACAATAAACCTAAGTTAAAGTAGTAGGATTATTTAATTTATTTTTATAATGATGAACCTAAACCTGAGTATGAACCGTAGATAAATAAGCTAAGCATAGTAATTACTGCTAAACCACCTACTAAACCTACAAGCCATAAAGGAATTCTACCCGTATTTGCCATAAAAAAAGCTCCTAGTATATAAATATTAATTGAAAAAATAACTTGAGAATAGTACCGCTAAAACGAAAATCAATAAAAGTCCCCAGTAAAGAGAAGTTCGATTTAATTCTACTGCTTGTTTATTTGGATTTGGACCTGTCATAAAAAATTACCTCGTATATATTGTCTATATTTATTATCGTTGAATAAATTGCATTGCAGTAATTCCACCTAAAAAGAATACTGTTGGAATTGCTAATCCATGAACTGCTAACCAACGGAAAGTAAAAATTGGATAAGCTACAGGTTGATTAATATTTTTTGCCATTTTTTTTTCCTTAAAATTATAAACCTTTAGTTAAATCTTCTAATTCTTGTTTTGCGCTAAATCGGTCATTTACAAGTGGAATTTGTTGACGATCTTGCGTAAAGTATTCGTTTGGACGTGGAGTTCCGAATACATCATATGCTAACCCAGTACTAACAAATAACCATCCTGATACAAAAAGTGATGGAATTGTAATACTATGAATAATCCAATAACGTACACTAGTAATAATATCCGAAAACGGACGTTCGCCTGTAGATCCACCAGACATAGTTAATATATTCCTCTATAAAAAAAGATTGTTGCTCATTCGAATATAATAATATCTAACAGTAAAATAAAAGCGGGCAGGGGGAATCGAACCCCCATCATTAGCTTGGAAGGCTAAGGTTTTACCACTAAACTATGCCCGCACAAATGTATTTTAATTATAGAATTATGCGGGTATAAAAAGCAATAAAATCTTATAAATTTTCTAATTTTAAATCAAGAAATTTTGCTAAACTAGCAGCTTCCTCTTCTAAATTTGAAATTGAGATTGGTTCTTGTACAGGCGTTAAAGGTATTTTTCGTTCATCTTTTAAGCATAAATAAATACTTCGAGTTGGATTTAATCCTTCAGTAATTTTAATACCAATTGCTCGAATGTTTGATAAAGGATAAGTAAGAAGAACTTCACGGTTTTTTCCAGGGAATCCTTTTCGAACAACTTTGACAAGATTTTCAACTCGATTATATTCATTGTATCCACTACCAATATCTAAAAGTAAGGTAATGATAATGTAGACACCTATGCCAAAACTTAAGGTTCCATAAAACATCATTACTAAACCTTGTGGTATGAAAACTAATTCTGTTGGATTTGCAAAAGGCAATAAGTTTACTTTAAAATAACTGGACATTCCAGCTAATAAAAAACCTATGCCTCCAACAAATAAAAAGAATGACCAAAAATAATTACTAAAACGTCTTGATCCAACAATTGTATCACGACGGATTTCATTTTCCATTTGATCGAATCTTTTAAAATTAAATTAATTTAATTGATTTTAGTCCTAAAAATAATCCAGAAGTAAGAGCAAAACAAAACCCTACTAATAAAAAATAATCTATAGCAATTGTCATAAAATCTTTTTTATCTTATTAAAATGAAGTTTATAAAAATTTTTCTGTATATTAATATATATTATATAGTAATCTATATAAAAATTTTGGTTGGTAAAAATTTTCAAAAAATTTTTGTTATCCTTATATTGAATTTAATTAAAAAATTTTTCTATTAATTTAACTAATTTTTAAATTAACTTTATGGCTAATTTTATTAAACCTTATAATGATGATCCATTTGTGGGTCATTTAGCGACTCCAATTACATCATCTGCAGTAACACGAGCAATTTTACAAAACTTACCAGCATATCGATTTGGTTTAACACCATTATTACGTGGTCTAGAAATTGGTTTAGCACATGGATATTTTTTAATAGGCCCATTTGTTAAATTAGGTCCTTTACGTGATTCAGATATTGGATTATTAGCTGGTTTTCTTTCAACAATTGGTTTAATTATCATTTTAACGTTAGGTTTAACGATTTATGGTGTAGCCGCTTTTGGTCAAGAAAAATCACAAGATTCAGAAAATAACTTACAAACGAAAAAATCTTGGGATCAATTTAAAGGGGGCTTCTTCGTTGGAGCATGTGGAAGTGCTGGATTTGCATTTATTTGTTTATCAAGTATTCCAACATTTACAATCAATTAATTATTGAGTAATATAAAATTATTAAACCAGTTTCATTTTAACTGGTTTAATATATAAAAACTACATTATAAAAAATAAAATCAATTAGTCTTTATGAATACATCACCTATCAATTTGCAAGAAGAGTACGCTAAAACAGAAATTGCAAAAATTTTAAATTTACTAGATGAAGAATTGGTTGGATTAGCACCAGTAAAATCTCGTATTCGTGAAATTGCTGCATTATTATTAGTAGATAAACTAAGAAAAAATCTAGGTATTACAGCAGGTAGTCCTGGTTTACATATGTCTTTTACTGGGAGTCCAGGAACAGGAAAAACAACAGTTGGTTTAAAAATGGCTGATATTTTATACCAATTAGGATATATTCAAAAAGGTCATCTTTTAACAGTTACACGTGATGATCTAGTAGGACAATATATTGGTCATACAGCTCCAAAAACAAAAGAAGTGCTTAAAAAAGCAATGGGTGGAGTTTTATTTATTGACGAAGCTTATTACTTATACAAACCTGATAATGAGCGAGATTACGGGTCAGAAGCAATTGAAATTTTATTACAAGTCATGGAGAATCAACGTGATGAATTAGTTGTTATCTTAGCCGGTTATAAAGAACCCATGGATAAATTTTATCAATCAAATCCAGGTTTATCATCACGGATTGCGAATCATATCGACTTCCCGGATTATACAGTTGATGAATTGTTAAAAATTTCAAAAATCATGTTAGATGAGCAACAATATCAATTAACACCAGAGGCTGAGATTGCGTTAGGACAATATATTGAAAAGCGAAAAGAAAAGCCATTATTTGCGAATGCTCGAAGTGTTAAAAATGCATTAGATCGAGCAAGAATGCGTCAAGCAAATCGAATTTTTGATAGTCGTGGTCAAGTATTAACAAAAAAAGAATTAGTTAATCTTGAAGCCGAAGATATTTTACAAAGTACAGTTTTTGATTAAAAATTTTTCACTCTATGAGCTTACTTATTATTGGAGGAACTGGAACCTTAGGTCGCCAAGTTGTTTTACAAGCGTTAACAAAAGGATATCAAGTTCGTTGTCTAGTTCGTAATTTTCGAAAAGCTAGTTTTTTAAAAGAATGGGGTGTAGAATTAGTTTATGGTGATCTAACACGTCCAGAAACAATTGTCCCATGTTTCAAAGGAATTACAGCTGTTATTGATGCTTCTACAAGTCGTCCAACAGATTTAAATTCTTTAAAACAAGTCGATTGGGATGGAAAATTATGTTTAATTGAAGCAGCGAAAACTGCTAATGTTCAACGTTTTATTTTCTTTTCGGCTCAAAATGTAGAACAATTTGATAATATTCCATTGATGAAATTAAAATATGGAATTGAACAAAAATTGAAGGAATCTGGTATTCCATATACAATTTTCAGGTTAACAGGCTTTTATCAGGGTTTAATTGAACAGTATGCAATACCCATTTTAGAAAAATTGCCGATTTGGGTAACCAATGAGAATACTTCCATTGCCTATATGGATACACAAGATGTTGCTAAATTTTGTTTGCGAGCACTTCAAATTCCTCAAACCGCTAATCAAATTTTCTTTTTAAGTGGATTAAAAGGCTGGGTTTCAAGTGAAATTATTGGACTTTGCGAGCAATTAGCGGGTAGAACGGCGAAAGTTCAACGTGTTCCCTTAATTATTCTAAAATTTATTAGTAATTTCTTCGGATTTTTTGAATGGAGTCAAAATATTAGTGATCGTTTAGCCTTTGCTGAAATCTTAAATACTGAAAATAATTTTTCAAAATCAACATTTGATTTATATAAATTATTTAAAATTGATTCAGAAGAAATTATTCAGTTAGATGATTATTTCTTAGAATATTTTATTCGCTTATTAAAACGTTTACGTGATATTAACTTTGAAGACGTTCAAAAACAAAAGAATTTAATAATTTAAAATTATGCAAAGTCCAAGTTATTTTTCTGGTATAGTTAAAATATTAGAAAATCCAAGACAAAAGATTTTTAAAAATAAAATTATTACAACACAATGTCGTGCTTTAATACCTCAAAGTCGTAAAAATAAATCTCCAAAAGTTATTTTATTATCATTTTGGGGTACATTAGCACGTGATATTACAAATTATTATCAAATGGATGATTACATTTTGATTGAAGGTTATCTTTCCATTAAAACTAATAAGTTTAAAGATCCTAGGATTTCAAATTCTAAAAAAGTTTTAATAACAATCTTAAAATTTTATCCTATTTCTTTAAAAATTAAAGAATACTAACCATAAAGTTGAAAATGATTTAAGATATAGAAATTTTATTCAATTAAATAATTCAGAATCATTTTATTTTAGTATAATTAATATTATTAAAAATCATTTTTAAGAAAAACTAAATGCTAACTTTAAAAATTTTTGTTTACACATCAGTTATCTTTTTTGTTTCTTTATTTATCTTTGGACTTCTTTCAGGTGATCCATCACGAAATCCAAATCGTAAAGATTTTGAATAATATGTAAATTTTTGAAACTTTAAATAGTTCTTATTATAAGAGCTATTTAAAGTTTTTTATTCTATTTTTATCTTTTTATTCTGATTTAATAATTAAATGTTTTTTTTAGTAAAATTCTATTACTATATATAATAATAGGATTTTAATTCTTTTCAAATTTTTTACCAAAATAACAAATTTAAAATTGTAATTTAATAATGAAACGTTTTAATTTTATCGCTTTATTTTTTGCATTCATACTCGCTTTTACACCAGACCAAGCTTTAGCTGATATTGGAGGATTAACAAAATGTAGTGAATCACCAGCTTTTAGCAAGCGATTAAAAACAAGTGTAAAAAAACTAGAATTAAGAATGGCACAATATGAAGCTGATTCTCCTCCAGCTTTAGCATTACAACAACAAATTGATCGAACAAATGCACGTTTTGATAAATATAGTCGATCAGACTTATTATGTGGAACAGATGGATTACCTCATTTAATTGCTGATGGACGATGGACTCATGCTGCTGAATTTATTCTTCCAGGGTTTGGATTTATTTATATTTCTGGTTGGATTGGTTGGGTTGGCCGTAAATATTTACGTGCTGTAAGTACAACAAAAAATCCTGCAGAAAGTGAAATTATTATTAATGTACCTTTAGCTTTAAAAATTATGACTACAGGTTACATCTGGCCAATTTCAGCATGGCAAGAATTAATTAGTGGTGATTTAGTAGCACCAAAAGATGAAGTAACAGTATCACCACGTTAAACTTTTTAATTTTCGATATACAAAATACTATTTTAATAATATTCAATTATTTAACTCAAATTTTTATGGAAGATCTTCAAAAATATTTATCAACAGCTCCTGTTCTTTTAACAATTTGGATGACGTTTACAGCAGGTTTTATCATTGAAATTAATCGTTTTTTCCCTGATATGTTAGGATTATACTTTTAAATTCTTTATCCTGGAGAACAACCATTTTAGCTTCAATCAGAAATTTTATTTAATTTCTGATTGAAAATTAAAATAATTTATTGATGTTCTATTATTTTTTATTAAATTTATAGAAAAAAATGTATAATTATAATTTGAAAACTCATATTTAATAAGTCAATAATTTTTAATTGCTTTTTATTCTTACAATGAGGGTTTCATAGATTTTCGTCTCCCAAAAGGAGAAATATTAATGGCAATAAGCTCAACCGACCGTCGTGCAAAAAATGTTCAAGTTTTTGTTGAAAAAGACGCAGTCGAAACTAGTTTCGCTAAATGGGCACAACCAGGTCATTTTTCTCGAACTTTAGCAAAAGGTCCGAAAACAACTACTTGGATTTGGAATCTGCATGCAGATGCTCATGATTTTGATAGTCAGACTAGTTCTTTAGAAGAAGTTTCTCGTAAAATTTTCAGTGCACACTTTGGACAATTAGCAATTATATTCTTATGGATTAGTGGTATGCACTTCCATGGAGCATATTTTTCTAATTACTCTGCTTGGTTAAATGATCCTGTTAACATCAAACAAAGTTCACAAGTTGTTTGGCCAATTGTTGGTCAAGAAATTTTAAATGGTGATGTAGGTGGTAATTTCCAAGGTGTTCAAACAACTTCAGGTTGGTTCCAAATGTGGCGTGCAGAAGGAATTACTAGTGAAGTTGAATTATACTGGATTGCAATTGGTGGTTTAGCTATGTCAGCAATTATGTTATTTGCTGGGTGGTTCCACTATCATAAAGCAGCTCCTAAATTAGAATGGTTTCAAAATGCTGAATCAATGATGAATCACCATTTAGCTGGTTTATTAGGATTAGGATGTTTATCTTGGTCAGGTCATCAAATTCACATTGCATTACCAATTAACAAATTGTTAGATGCAGGTGTAGCACCACAAGAAATTCCATTACCTCATGAGTTTTTAATTAATCGTGAATTAATGGCACAGTTATATCCTAGCTTCTCAAAAGGATTAGCTCCATTCTTCGGTGGAAATTGGAGTGAATACTCAGATTTCTTAACATTTAAAGGTGGATTAAATCCTGTAACAGGTGGTTTATGGTTAAGCGATATCGCTCATCACCATTTAGCATTAGCAGTTTTATTCATTTTTGCTGGTCACATGTACCGTACAAATTGGGGTATTGGACATAGCATGAAAGAAATTTTAGAAGCACATAAAGGTCCATTCACAGGTGAAGGTCATAAAGGATTATATGAAATCTTAACAACATCATGGCATGCACAGTTAGCTATTAACTTAGCTATGATGGGATCATTAAGTATTATTGTTGCACATCATATGTATGCAATGCCTCCATATCCATATATTGCTACGGATTATGCTACACAACTTTCATTATTTACACACCATATGTGGATTGGTGGTTTCTGTGTAGTTGGTGGTGCTGCTCATGGTGCAATTTTTATGGTTCGTGATTATACTCCTGCTAATAATTATAATAATTTATTAGATCGTGTTTTACGTCACCGTGATGCAATTATCTCACACTTAAACTGGGTTTGTATTTTCTTAGGTTGTCATGCGTTTGGATTCTATATTCATAACGATACAATGCGAGCATTAGGTCGTCCACAAGATATGTTCTCAGATAAAGCAATTCAATTACAACCGATTTTTGCACAATGGATTCAAAATATTCATTTATTAGCTCCTGGTACAACTGCTCCAAATGCTTTAGCGACAACAAGTTATGCATTCGGTGGTGAAGTTGTAGAAGTTGGTGGTAAAATTGCAATGATGCCTATTAAATTAGGTACAGCAGATTTTATGGTTCACCATATTCACGCTTTTACAATTCACGTAACAGTTTTAATTTTACTAAAAGGTGTATTATATGCACGTAGTTCAAAATTAATTCCAGATAAAGCAAATTTAGGTTTCCGTTTCCCATGTGATGGACCAGGTCGTGGTGGTACATGTCAAAGTTCAAGCTGGGATCATGTCTTCTTAGGTTTATTCTGGATGTACAATTCAATTTCGGTAGTGATTTTCCACTTCAGTTGGAAAATGCAATCTGATGTTTGGGGAACAATTTCTCCTGATGGTAGTATTTCGCATATTACTGGTGGTAACTTTGCAAAAAGTGCTATTACAATTAATGGATGGTTACGTGACTTCTTATGGTCACAAGCTTCACAAGTTATTCAATCGTATGGATCAGCTTCATCAGCATACGGTTTAATCTTCTTAGGAGCTCACTTTATTTGGGCATTTAGCTTAATGTTCTTATTCAGTGGTCGTGGATATTGGCAAGAGTTAATTGAGTCAATCGTTTGGGCACATAATAAATTAAACTTTGCCCCAGCAATTCAACCACGTGCATTAAGTATTACTCAAGGTCGTGCTGTTGGTTTAGCTCACTATTTACTTGGTGGTATTGGAACTACTTGGTCATTCTTCCTAGCACGTGCAATATCAATCAGTTAAAAAAATTGAGTCAAAATTAATTAGTTCGTCTTTAAGAAGAAAATAATTAATATTTTTATTCATAACAAAAATTTATATAAATAAGGTATTTAATAATTATGGCAACTAAATTCCCAAAATTTAGCCAAGCCCTAGCCCAAGATCCAGCAACAAGAAGAATTTGGTATGGGATCGCAACTGCTCATGATTTAGAAGCACATGACGGTATGACTGAAGAAAATTTATATCAAAAGATTTTTGCTTCACATTTCGGTCATTTAGCAGTTATTTTCCTATGGACTTCTGGAAACCTTTTCCATGTTGCTTGGCAAGGTAACTTTGAAAAATGGGTAGGCAATCCGTTAAAAACAAAACCAATTGCGCATTCTATTTGGGATCCACATTTTGGAGAGTCAGCTTTAAAAGCATTTAGTAAAGGTAATACATATCCAGTAAATATTGCATATTCAGGTGTCTACCAATGGTGGTACACAATTGGATTCCGAACAAACCAGGAATTATACGCAGGTTCCGTTGGATTACTATTATTATCATGTGTTTTATTATTTGCTGGTTGGTTACATTTACAACCGAAATTCCGTCCAAGTTTATCTTGGTTTAAAAATAATGAATCACGATTAAATCATCATTTATCAGGTTTATTAGGTGTTAGTTCGTTAGCTTGGACTGGCCACTTAGTTCACGTAGCTATTCCAGCATCACGTGGTGTTCATGTAGGTTGGGATAATTTCTTAACAACTCCACCACATCCGGCAGGTTTAACTCCATTTTTCACTGGTAATTGGACAGTATATGCAGAAAATCCAGATAGTGCAGAGCACGTATATGGAACTACAACTGGTGCAGGAACAGCTATTCTAACATTTTTAGGTGGTTTCCATCCACAAACACAATCTTTATGGTTAAGTGATATTGCTCATCATCAATTAGCAATTGCAGTTGTGTTTATTGTTGCTGGCCATATGTATCGTACTAATTTCGGTATTGGTCACAATATGAAAGAAATTTTAGACGCACATCGTCCACCAGGAGGTCGATTAGGTGCTGGTCATGTTGGCTTATTTGAAACAATTACAAATTCGTTACATATGCAATTAGGATTAGCATTAGCGTCTTTAGGTGTTGCTACATCTTTAACAGCACAACATATTTATGCATTAACTCCTTATGCATTTTTATCAAAAGATTTTACCACAGAAGCAGCATTATATACACATCATCAATATATTGCTGGTTTCTTAATGGTTGGTGCTTTTGCACATGGAGCAATCTTCTTTGTTCGAGATTATGATCCAGAATTAAATAAAAACAATGTTTTAGCACGAATGTTAGAACATAAAGAAGCAATCATTTCACATTTAAGCTGGGCATCATTATTCTTAGGCTTCCATACATTAGGTTTATACATTCATAATGATACGGTAGTTGCATTTGGTCAACCAGAAAAACAAATTTTATTTGAACCAGTATTTGCTGAGTATATCCAAGCGGCATCTGGTAAAGCAGTTTACGAATTTAATGTATTATTATCATCTTCAACTAGTCCAGCAACTGTTGCTGGTAATCAAGTTTGGTTACCTGGTTGGTTAGAAGCAATTAATAATAATAAAAATGATTTATTCTTAACAATTGGTCCTGGTGATTTCTTAGTACATCATGCTATTGCTTTAGGTTTACATGTAACAGCTTTAATTCTTGTGAAAGGTGCTTTAGATGCACGTGGATCTAAATTAATGCCCGATAAAAAAGATTTTGGTTATAGCTTCCCATGTGACGGCCCAGGTCGTGGTGGTACATGTGATATTTCAGCTTGGGATGCATTCTACTTAGCTATGTTCTGGATGTTAAACACAATTGGTTGGACAACCTTCTATTGGCATTGGAAACATATGACGATTTGGGGTGGTAACCCAGGTCAATTTAATGAATCTTCAAACTACATCATGGGTTGGTTACGAGACTACTTATGGTTAAATTCATCACCATTAATTAATGGTTATAACCCATTTGGTATGAATAACTTATCAGTTTGGGCATGGATGTTCTTATTTGGTCACTTAATTTGGGCTACAGGCTTCATGTTCTTAATTTCATGGCGTGGTTACTGGCAAGAATTAATTGAAACATTAGTTTGGGCTCATGAACGTACACCACTTGCGAATTTAATTCGTTGGCGTGATAAACCAGTTGCATTATCAATTGTTCAAGCACGTTTAGTTGGTTTAGTACATTTCGCTGTTGGTTATATTTTAACTTATGCAGCCTTTGTTATTGCTTCAACTTCAGGTAAATTTGCTTAGTCATTAATCATTAAAGATTTAGCTACTGAAAAAAAGTCTCCTTCATGATGGAGATTTTTTTTCAGTAAAGTAATTTTTTATTTACAATAGTTTTAAAATATTTAAGGGGGTTCCATGACAAAAGAAATTTATAAGTATCCGTACAATGTAAGAACAGAAGACGAAATAAAAGTATTCCTCTCTGATAAAATCTGTGAACAAGTTGTAAAAGTTAATTATAAAAATGGTCAAATTTTTTGTACTGTTAAAGATAGAATAACTTCTCAGAATAAAGAAATTATATTCTAAGCTGCTATTCTTTTCGGTGTATTATTCGGTATGCCTTATAAGGCAAAAGGCATTGGAGTTACACCAAGACTCCCTTCAGCTACTGAGATCCATCGTCCAGCTCGGGAAACAGTTCCTCAGCATGCTCCAATTATTAATCCGCGCTTAGATAAAATTGTTATGATGAACAATAATAAAATGATTCCACTAATTTATATCAACGGGCATTATTCATATATTAACGAACAGCTTTTAAAAAAATTAAGGGCGGGGGATTTGAGTGCGAATTTAACTATAATTGCTATTGGTGTAGTTATTTATGTAATGTGCCAGTTATCAGGTGTGGATGCATTTGGAATAATTGCGCAATGGAATGCACCACAGGCTAGGCCTGGGTTTGGACCAGCACCAACTCCAACTTCCACACAACTTTCAGTAATTCCGACAAAAGCTCAAGAATTTAATGGAATGTCATTAAAATTTAATCAGCCTAAAACTTCTTATAATTTTGTAATGTCTGATCAAGAAGCGAAAAGACAAGTAAATGAAATGTACCCGGGTGTCCTGGAAATTTCACCTAATACACACATTAGTGATGTTAAAGCAGCGGGCAAAATTTATCATGCATCTCAACTCGGGGTTTGCCCAGAAGATTACGGAATGAAACCTGAAGATGTAAAGCGTATTAATGAGATCGGAATTTATAATTATGCCAAAGAAGGACGTCCACTACCTCCGATTGAATTAATAAAAGATTACCAGATGGTGATGCAAGACATTTGTACTAATGGTAAATTATTAGAGGGAACTTACAGTTCGAAGGCAGAACAGAAAATTCATAAAGCTATATATAAATATGATATGCAAACAAGAAAAGTAGTCGGTTTTTATAAAGAAACAGGTGAATTAATTACTGCCACCAAGTATAAAGAATCGACTTTTCAAAACTTTATACTTACAAAGAATCTTGGCACACTAAATTAACATTTAAATAATATGAAATTGAATAAAAAACGTTATCGTGAATTAATAAAAGATTCGCAAAAATTGGATCAACATGAAAAACATTTATCCGATATTTCAGAATCGGATTATCTTGAACTTTTAGGTTATTCTGTAAAAACATCTGCACGATTAGAGTTAGAATTACTAGATTGTTATCTGAATTTACTCGAGCAGTTCTTAGAAGGTAGAATTTCTGCAGGTGGACTATTCTCGGAATACGTGAAACTTCAAAATTGGCAAGAAAAGATTCATAATAGATTAAAATCAAATTTAATAATTTTATCGCCACAACAAAAAGTATATCCTGTAGATGACTTACTTAATAGTTTATATTGGACTTTAGAAGAAATGTCCCTTGAGAGTGAACAGCAGTTTTTCAAAGCTGTAGTTAAAGAAGAAAGTTGTTATGAAGCTTTAGCAACTATCAAAGATCGTCATATTTATAATTCTATAAAAGAAATTTATCTTCAACTTCAAAGTATCGTCAAAGATTATCGAACTAATTGCAATGTTTCTAGAGATCTTTCCCAATTAGTGGATCAATTAAACTGGGAAAACCAAGATCAATATATTGAGCTTATTAATGAGTTTTTAAACGGCTCAAGCAATTTCTTAAATTTTAAAGAAATATATCAATCGATTGTTAGAGTTGGAAAAGAGTTAGAATCAAATTCAATTTCTTTAAAGATCAATTATCAAGCGCTTGGATTTTCAAATTATATTTTAATTCTAATTCAACTTTTCGATTCCTATCAGATCGATTCTAGAATAAGTCCAAAAGTTTTTAAATCATGGGTTCGAACACTTCTCTTCGAAATGAAAAATCACTATTCGTCAAACTTTGATTCTAGACTATTTTAAAAATTGCTCGGAGAACATTAAAGTACCTTCTCTGAGCGCAAGGGGTTTGCTTGGTTTAATACTCACCTCTGAAGTTAAATTTGGAACTCTTTTTTGCCTTGTTTAGTATAACCTATACAAAAAGAAGTTAAATCATGTAATTCAATTTAGATAATAAGATTTGGTGTTGCACCGGCTATTAGGTCAATTAGCTTAGTTTGTGCGATTTTTGAACTAACTACTGCAGATGTACTTGTTATAAATTGATCTTTTGAAATAAATTTAACATTAATATTTTTCTTAAAAAACTATTATAATTATATATATAATAGACACTAAATATATCTATAAGATTGAGTAGGTATTTTGATTAAGTTTTCGAAAAGTATTATTATTTACTTATTTGTTACGTCGACTGTAAGTGCATTTTACTATGCATTAAAAAGAACTAATGGGAATGTATATCAATCAATTATGTTTACTATGTATTTTGTAGCTATTAAAATTGGTTTGATTGGACCGAATCTTACTCCAAAATTGGATCAATATCAACCAAATCCACAACTTATAAGTAGGGTAATAGAATCACCAGGATATCACCCATATGTGTCGTTGTATAAGGAGTATCGTCCTTCTGGTTTATATATGGATAAGATTGAACAGCCTGTACCTCGACCTTACGTTTCATATCATTCTGAATCTGTAATAAAAGAGCTTAGAGCTGGTTCACGTTTAAATGAAGCTGCATGGTTACTTCTAACCATTTGGATGTTGCACCAACAAAGTGTGGGTTTTCAGCAAGTGACACCAGTAGTGCGACCACCCCATGTTGAAGCAGCACATAATTTGCTTTTTGGGAAACCAAAGACTGATAAATTTTCTTCTCAACGATTTGAAACTAAATTAGAAGGTAGGAAGAGACATCGAGCAGAAATTAAGATTGACATGAATGATCAATATCAGAAATTTCTGCTAACAAAAAATCGAAATACAAACTGTTCACAGCAACGGTTTGAGGAATTATGCCGTGATCAAAAAACTGGTAGTATTGATTTCTCATCTATAGATGAGGCATTAGGTCTCTTAGAAGCTGAAGGCCGAGGATTTGTTGAAGGTGGTTATAGAACTGAGAAAGATGTTATTGATGCAGACTTTGGAGTAAAAGGTCCTCATCCGTATGATTTAGCTGATGTGAAAACTCCAATAAACTGGGGCAAAGGAAATGAAGATCTTAAAGCTGCCGCAGAAAGAATGGGCAAAAAAATAATACAACAAAGATCACGAATGCAGGGTTATGGAAAAACGCCTCTACATATTGTTGATTTAAGAAAACTGAACACTAGTGAAAAAACATCTTATAAACAAAATGTGTTAGATGCAATTGGAATTTCGAAGGATCTTGTATTTGTAAACGACGAAGTAAAAAGTTAATAAAAATTAGAATTTAATATATGCAAGATAAGCTAAAAAATCTTATAGAAAGATTTCAAAATGATGGTGATTTAGTAATTAGGAATCAAAATTTTTTGAATGAAATTATTTTTGAGAGTATATTTTCTGTAGCTGTTTTTGATCAAGTAAGCATATCGAATTGTAAGTTTGAAGAAGCACAATTCTTGGGGAGTCATTTTAGTCATTGTATTTTCAAGAACTGTAGGTTTCAGAATAGCTTATTACGTAAATGCGAGTTTTGGGGTTGTACTTTTCAAAACTGTGAAATACTAGATTGTGAAATCTCAAAAACAGAATTCGATGAGCATATCTTTAAGAATTGTCAATTTCATAAAGTTGGTTTTGGATGGAGTCACTTCATGGATTGTGAATTCCTAGAAACAAAATTAGATGATATTAATTTCGAGGCAACAATAATAAACGATTTAAAAACTAAAAATACAACGTTTTTGAATCTACATTTTAATAAAAAGTTTCCGGTGAGTTTTTGGAAATCTAATCATCGCATTGATATAACAAACTCGCTTAGTTTTGAGAATTTTTTGAAAGATATGACTTATGAGTAATGGGTCATATCTTTCAAAAAATACTCTCATTTTAAGGCCAGAATTTCGGTATAAATCTATAAACCACCGTCTCTCAGAGCATACTAGATTCTCTGATCCCTCAACAAAATATTCCATTAATAACTACTCCCAAAAAGTGTCGTTTTAGGGTAAACTCTAAATAAACCCATATTTTTTGTTTATAAATATTCTACATTACTCTATTGACAAATAAAGTTTACTTATGTATTGTTTACAAAAAAACTAAATCTAAGGAGATTTTTATGTTTGAAGAAATTCCCAAAAATTGTAGGTACGGTTATGCCAGAGTAAGTTCTAAATCGCAAGAAGATAATTTTTCTTTGGAAGTACAGAAAAAAGAATTTATCAACCAAGGTGTTCCAAAAAAAAATATTCGGCTGGAGGTTAGGTCTGCAGCTGATCCAATCAAAGAGCGGCCTGTTTTTCAAAAATTAATTGATCAAGAATTAAAAGAAAATGATTTGTTACTCGTGACTAAAATTGATCGATGCAGTCGAAATACTTTAGAGTTTTTAAAACTACAAAAAAAACTTTTTCATAAATCTGTCACATTTATAGCTTAGATTTACCATATTCCAACGATATGGCTGTGAATAAACTAATTGCAACCAATCTCGCTGCTATTGCTACTTTTGAAAATGAACGTCGCAAGGAACGGCAGAGACAAGGGATAGCAGCTGCTAAGAAGGCTGGACGATATGCTGGCAGAAAAACAGTCATCACAAAGAAATTAATTACTCAAGTTCAAGATCTAAAAGAAAATAAGAAGTTATCGATTACCGAAATTGCTAAAATTACGGGGAAAGGCCGAAATACTATTTATAAAGTTTTGAAAAATGAATTAAATTACATTCCATACAACCGATTAGTAAAATCAACCAAAGGAGAAACAAATGAAACAAAATAAATTAACTTTCAAATCCCAAAAATTAGTTGTTGATTTTTTCGAATTTAAATTTGATGTATTACCTGAATCCATAAAACAAAAGATAGTTCAGTCTTTTTTCAAGTTAGGATTTAACTCTTTTGACATAGATAAGAAATATCGGGATCCTGTTCAATTTAGTATTCAAACGAATTCTAAGAATCAATATCAAATTCAATTTGTAGTAAATATCAGTAGTTATTGGAATGGAGTTTGTATCGCTTTTCCGGGAAATAGTTCAGCCCTTTTTTATCAGCTCTCAAAAGAAAAAAAGATTGACTGGAACTTATTTGATAGTGCTAATATTAATCGATTCGATTTGAATTATATCCGACCAATTGATCCCAGGTAAGAACGGCAAGTGGTAGATTTTTTTAAACAAAGTGAACAAATTATTCACTCTAAAGGAATTAATGCCCGTATTAACTCCACAAAAAAGGAGTTAAGTCTAAAAATTGCTTCCAAACGGAGTAATAGGTCTGCTAAAATTTATGATGTTGGACGAAAAGGTCAGTTTTTGAAATTTGAAATGGAAATTCGCAGAACATTGATTGCAGACTATAAGTCTGACTTTTTAACTAATGATTTCGAAAAAATAGAAGATGTATTAACAAGAGAGTTCTTAAATTATTTTTGGAAACTATTACCGCTAAAAAATAACTATACTGACTGGCTCTCTCAAAGAACAACACCAATAGTTAATAATAATAGAGTTTCAATACAACCTTATATATCAACCGATTATATAAAATCTGATAGGTCTAAATTATCAACCGTATCACTTAAAAATTTTATAATGTTTTTAGAATTTATAAGATTTACAAAGGAGTTAGCGTATGAGATTCAAGAATTCGATAACATACTTTATCGCGTGCTTGTATTTAGAGTTAAAGATTTTAGTGATGTCTGTAACTCGATGTTTAAGTCCGATAATAATTATTATAAGATTAGACAGGTTAAGCAATTTCTTCGACAATTACAGGAAAATATCTTTTTAGAAATTTTCAATGATTCAGATTTTATTCAAATACTTGCTTTAGAGAATCAATCCATAATTGAAATGGATAGGTTGACTGGTATTACTCGTGTAACCCTTTTTAAACAACCAAGGTCCAACTATTTAGTAGCGAGAATAGTTCTACTGGAGGATTTATTTCACTATAAATATCCTTTTCGAATACCGGATTTGTTTGAACTAGACCTTAACCATCGAAAGTTATCTAAATATGAAAATTTAGTTAGAGTTGAATTTATTAAAATTTTTAGTTCCAGAGATGTAGATAAACGCTTTCATATTAGAGAATTTCTTAATACTTATAAAATCTCTAATCAAAAAATCAAAGAGATAAAACAAATCTTTATTGATATTATTCATATCTTTCAACAGTTTCAACTTATTGAGAAAGAGGCGTTACTTATGCCAAACCGAAGTCCGATAAATATTTATGACTTGAATACTTCTAATATTTCAGATGGAATTATTCTGTATGAAAAAATTACTACTAATCCGTTTCTTTCGGACAAAGTTTAATATAAAGTTTATTGTGGGCTAATAGCGGAAACTTTTCGTTTTATTTTAGTTTTTATTTAGTAAATGTTGAATTTACAGTCTTTTTAATGCTGATTGATAATAAAATCGATCTAACTTTTAAAAACTCTCTGTTATATGGAGAGTTTTTAAATTGTTATTCATTCTATTTAATTCTAAATAAATTTTATGTATAAATATTTTCAACCCATCATGGAATATTTGGATTATCAAGTTGATTTAGAAATATTCGCTTTCGATTTTATTCAAATTCACGATGCTGAGACTTATCAACGATCTACTTTTATTAGCAATTTTTTAGCCAAAAACAAAAAAACTGATTATTTAATGGAAGATATTTATTGCTGTTCTTTGGTGTTGGAGAAATGGGAATACTATGGTATAGACAAAATGGAATTTCGAGAAATGGTTAAAGATGTGTTTCTATTAATGATTAACTGTTTAAAACAGACCAGAGCAAAACTTTAAATTCAAATAATCAACAAATAAAAAATTATAAATAATGTTAAATTTATTATTTGTTAATTATTTTTTATATCAATTTTATCAACAATTTAATCAATGTGCTTTTTAATTCGATCATATTTGTTTTTGACATTTTGAGTATTTTAACTTATTTAAGAACAAATTTTCAATATTCAATTTCACTTTAGATGGTACTAAATTTCTTTTCCTTCTTAAACCTTGCATAATGAATCCAAATTTAGTACCATACTAAATTAACTAATCGGAAACCGAATTCATTCCATAAATTCGGGATATAGCTCAGCTTGGTAGAGCACCTGCTTTGGGAGCAGGGGGTCGTAGGTTCAAATCCTACTATCCCGATTTTGAAGTGCATTTAGGGTTTACCCCAGATGAACAGTACTAGGGTTAGAAATAAATATAATATTTTTATGGAATGGTTGAAAGATTTAAATACGCTCTCAGTGACGTCTTAAGGGGTCTAGAATGAAAATAAATTGGTTTTAGGTAATAGGCTAAAACTCATCCCAAAATGGGCAGGTTTGAGTGATTGGAATAAAATATAAAATAATTAAGAAGAGTGATGTTAAAATATCTCACTCTCCATTCAAATAGTTTTCAAGTTGAAAATAAATTTCTTCAATGGAATTTCTAAATTCATCTTCAGGAATTCCATAACCATCATTCTTGGGACCAAATTCAAATGCTTGAAGACAGTTGTTAGAAATTTGTCCAAATAAAGACGAAAACCCATCTAAGTTAACATCAATTGAAAAACTAGATAATTGTTTAAAATCTTGAAGAATTTTTTCAGCTTTTTCGTCATCTTGTTTGACCATTTCCAAGAATCTAGCTCTGAATTTATGAGGAGGGATTGTTGTATTTAAATATTTTTTAATTAAAGAACAATAATCACTTTTTCGACTAAAATAAATTTGACGATATACAGTTGCTTGATAAGAAAGTAATTCAAGATAATCAGGGTCATTGAATAAGAACTTGTTTTGTTCTTCTAAAATATCTTTTTTTTTAACAATTCACGATACCGTGAAACATTGAATTTATTAACCATTTTAAACTTTAGTTATTATTTCTCAGGAAACATGTGAAAGCCGTCTTCTGCTAATTTTTGAATCCTCTCGGGCGACATTTTCACAATTGTTCTATGTTTATTTGTAACACCGTCTGTAAAACTCACTAACCCAGATTGCATATTTATATCAACCGTTCCTTCGATTTTAGATTTTCCTAAAAATCCTGGTACTGGAATATTCTTAGGATGGCTCAAACTTTTCCCGATTTCATTTTGTAGTTCAATAACACTTTTATCGGGAATATTTTCTCTTAAATAGGCTAATCTATCCGAGTATTTTAGGTCTCGCACAGCTTGATTATCAAAACCATCTGGCGCTGATATATTTGGAAATAGATCTTCATGATACCATTTATCACGAGTTTGATCAAATTCTATACGTCGGATACTACCATCTTTCATTGGAATGATAAGTGTAGGATTCCCATTTTTATCCAACTCAAAATCAAAATCAACTTCAAATTTGCCCGGTGATTTAATTTGACATTCCTTTTCTTCAGTTTCTGAATCAGAATCTGTTACTTCTTCTAATTTATTGATCTGTTCGTCAATATTAAAAAGGTGTCTTTGTGTCTCTTCAACTGATTCTCTTTTAGGCTATTTCGGACTACTACCGTCATCACCGTCATCGTTATTTGAATCGTTACCATTTGGTTTTCCGGGGCCTGAACCATCATTGTTTGATTGACTACTAAAAAAACCCTGTTTTTGAGGACGACTTTGTTGATTTGATGTTGTGAAAGCATCAGCTTCACGAGCTTGTGCTTCTGCAGTTTTCCCCCCAACCGTTATAGGAATAATTGCTAGTGGTTTTGTTATGGCATCTCAAATTTTAAAACATATCAAATAAATTTAAAATTTAATAAAAATCAATAATAAAATTTATTATTGATTTTTATTAAATTTTAAATTAGAAGTTAAGCTCTGCAGCTTGTACTTTTTCAAATTGTTTTTTCTTTAAAACTAATAAGATTTGTGTTAATAAAGCACAGAAACAGAATGCAAGGTAACCAACAATTCGTGCTGGATCTTGTAATACAATTTCCGATTCTTCTTGTCCAAATCCACCTACATTTGGATCAGCATTTAATGCTTGTTCCGTTTGTACGATATCACCTGATTTAACAATTAAACTTAATCCTGCTGGAATAATTTGTGAAGTTTTTGCACCATTTGAGTTTACAATTAGAACAGTTGTTTCACCTTTTTCTGATGTTGTAATTTCTGTAATTTGACCTGCTTGTGTAGCACCAAATACATTTACATTACTCTTTTCACCTGTTGGATAAACTTGACCACGTCCACGATTTCCACCTGCATAGAATGGATAAGTTAAATATTTAACCTCAGAATTTTTCTCTGGATCTGGTGCAACAACTGGGAAAATTAATTCTTGATGTTTTTTCCCTGCAATTGGACCAACAACAAAAATATTATCAAACTCACTACTGTAAGGTGAAATAAATACACCTTTATTTTTTACCTTAACTTCTTCTGAGATTTGATTTTTTGCTGCTAATTTAAATCCTTTTGGTAAAATTAAAATACCACCAACATTTAAATCAGCGCTTTTACCATTTGCACCAATTTGTTGTTTGCTTGTATCATATGGTACTTTAATTTCTACTTCAAAAACTGAGTTTGGAAGAACAGCTTGTGGTGCTTCAATTTCAATTGCTTTTTGATTTAAATGACAATTGGCACAAGCTAATTTTCCATTGGCTGCACGCGGATTTGAGTAGTTTTGTTGTGCAAAAACGGGATATGCTGATGATTCTTGAACAGAAAAACCAAATACACTTACAGCAATCGTTAAAGCAAATAAAAGACTTTTAAAAAACTTGTTAGTTGCCATAGTTCAAATACTTGTTAAGTATGAATATTCTCTTATATAAATTAATTCTTTATTAAAAACAAGATACCTAATCCTGTAAAATATAATAATAATATTGCTAAAGACAATAATAATTGTGTTAAAGGATCAGTTGAGGGTGTTAAAATAGCGCCAAGAACTGTTGAAACTAAAATGACATATCGCCATGCACCTAACATTTGTTGTGGTGAGACAATATTTAATAACCCTAGTAAAATTTGAAGAATTGGAATTTGAAATGCTAATCCTGTACTATAAAATAAAACAAGAATAAACTCAAAATATTGGTCGAAGGACCAAAATGGTTCAATTACTTCTTCACTATAATTTAAGAAAAAATTTAGAGCAGCTGGTATTAAAGTATAGTAAGAAAAAGCTAATCCTAGGCCAAATAAAATTAATGAGCTTAATAATAGAGGTAAAATAATTTTTGTTTCTTTTCTCGTTAATCCTGGTAATAAAAATAAAATTAATTGTCCGATAACAAAAGGACTTGAAAAAAGTAATCCAGTATAAAAAGATATTTTTATTGTTGAAATAAAATATTCCCCAGGCGAAATTTGGAAAAATTTTACATTATTGATAGGTAGCTCCAAAATTTTAACCAAACCTTTTACTTCAATGAACGCGAAACAAGTTAACACTAAAATTATTCCAAATACTAAAAAAATACGCTGCCGTAATTCTTCAATATGTTCTGAAAAAGGTAATTCTAATGTTATAATTGAATTCTTTGTAAAGTTAAAATTAGAATTAGTCGTCATATAGAAAAATAGATTCGTACTATTCTATTAATTTATGTTTTAAACAAATTCTAAAAATAATTTTTAGAATTTGTTTTTATTAAAACAACAGTTGAAACTGAAGTAATTATTAAGATAAATAATTAATTGCTTCTAAACGAGCTGTTGCCTTCTTTAATTCAACAGAAGCATCAAGTCGAGCTTTACTTGTTTCAGCTTGTTCGACTGCTAATGTTGCTTTTTCTAATTCTTTAGTAGCCTCGCTTAATTCAATATTCATAAGCTCTTCTACATCATTTACTAAAACCGTTACTCGATTTCGATCAATTTCAGCTAATCCACCACATAAAATAATAGGTGTCCACTTTTCATTTAACTTGATTCGTAATAATCCAGTATCTAAAGCTGTGATTAATGCTGCATGACCGTCTAAGACCCCTACTTGACCAGTTAAGCCTGGTAAAACAATTTCATCTGCTGTTGTTGAACAAATAACTCTGTCAGGGGTAAGAACGCGAATGTTCATAACCATATATATTACTCCTTATTTTAGAGTTTCTGCTTTTGCAATTGCTTCATCAATGTTACCTACAAGGTAGAATGATTGTTCTGGTAAATCATCTAAATCACCACCTAAAAGCATAGTAAAACCTTTAATAGTTTCTTCTAAACTTACATATTTACCAGGTGAACCTGTGAAAATTTCAGCAACGAAGAATGGTTGTGATAAGAATCGTTCTACTTTTCGTGCACGAGCAACAGTTAAACGATCTTCTTCTGATAATTCATCGATACCTAAGATTGCAATAATATCTTGTAACTCTTTGTAGCGTTGTAATGTTTCTTTTACAGATTCTGCAACTTCATAATGTGTATCACTAACGATACCAGGTTGTAACATTGTAGAAGTTGAGTCTAATGGATCTACTGCAGGATAAATACCTTTAGCCGCTAAATTACGTGATAATACTGTTGTTGCATCTAAGTGAGCAAAAGTAGTTGCTGGAGCTGGATCTGTTAAATCATCGGCAGGTACGTAAACAGCCTGAATAGATGTAATTGAACCTTGTGTTGTTGATGTAATACGCTCTTGTAATGCACCCATTTCTGTTGCTAAAGTTGGTTGGTAACCTACAGCTGATGGCATACGACCTAATAATGCTGATACTTCAGAACCTGCTTGTGTGAAACGGAAAATATTATCAATGAATAATAATACATCTTGTTTATTTACATCTCGGAAATATTCAGCCATTGTTAAAGCTGTTAAACCTACACGCATACGTGCTCCTGGAGGTTCATTCATTTGACCATATACTAAAGCTACTTTTGATTCAGCGAAATTATTTTCGTTAATTACGCCCGATTCTTTCATCTCTTCGTATAAATCATTCCCTTCACGTGTACGTTCACCTACACCACCAAATACAGACACACCACCGTGAGCTTTAGCAATGTTATTAATTAATTCCATAATTAATACAGTTTTACCTACACCTGCACCACCAAATAAACCAATTTTACCACCACGACGATAAGGTGCTAACAAATCAACAACTTTAATACCTGTTTCAAAAATTGATGGTTTTGTTTCTAACTCTGTAAATGCTGGAGCATCACGGTGAATTGGTAAAGTTTCATCATATGAAACATCGCCTTTTTCATCAACTGGTTCCCCAATTACATTAAAAATACGACCTAATGTAGGTGTACCAACTGGTACACTAATAGGTGCACCTAAATCAATAGCTTCAATTCCACGTTTTAAACCGTCTGTTGATCGCATTGATACTGCTCGTACTTGATTATCACCTAATAATTGTTGTACCTCAACAATAGTTGAACTACCATCTTCTAGTTCAATTTTAATTGCACTATAAATAGGAGGTAAATCTCCTGATGGGAATTCAATATCTAATACAGGACCAATAATTTGAGTAACGAAACCTTTATTTAAATTAGTTTTTACCATTTTGATTTAACATATTAAAATATTTTAGAATAAATATACTTTCAAAATTTTACCCGCCGTTTTAAGAGACTAATAAATTTAATAATTACTTATTATTGTACAACAAACTTCTTGTAATTTTAATTATTTTCACGTAATCGACCAGTTACTTTTAACCAATTTCGTGCTCCAGGATAATTGTCAGGAGCTAATTTTAATGCTTGAATCCAGTATTCGGCAGCTTTATCAAATAATTCTTTTGATAATTCTACATATTCTTCTTCTTCTAAACTTTGTGCTCGCAGGGCTTGTGAATGATAAATAACTGCAATATTATTTAAGGCTTGTGGAAGATTTGAATTTAATGCTAAAGCTTGATGATAAAATTCTAAAGCTTGAGTATATTTTCCAGTATTTCCATAAATTAATCCAATATTATAGAGCGTATAACTTCGATCATACGGATCCTCTTCAACTTGAAGAGCCTCATAATAATTTTGTAATGCTTCTGCATATCGACCTTTCCCTTGAGCAGCCATTCCAGCCCGATAATAAGAAAAAGCCTGTTTTTCCTGCTTACTGGCTGGTAAAACTTTTAACAGAATATCAGCGATTACAGTAAACGTTTTATCAATAAAATTTCCCATAAAATTCTCTTTTTAAACATAAAGATCTAGAGTTATTATAATAACTCTAATAATTTTTAAACAGAATTAGATGCAACAAACGGGAATAAAGATAAAATTCTTGCTCGTTTAATGGCTTTTGATAACTTACGTTGTTGTTGAATTGTAACTCCTGTAGCCCGACGTGGAAGTATTTTTCCCTGTTCTGTTACAAATAATGTTAATAAATCAATATCTTTATAATCAATTTTTTGATTTAAACTAATTGGTGAAACTTTTTGTTTGTTTGCCATTCGAATGTTTTATTTATTTTATTTCTTTGTGTACTGTTGGTTTATTACAATGTGGACAATATTTTTTTAATTCTAATCGTTCCGGATTATTACGACGATTTTTTTGCGTCGAATATCTTGAAACTCCAGGTGAGCGTTTATTTAAATTAGAACGACATTCTGTACATTCTAAAGTAATTAAAATTCGTGTACCTTTATTTTTTGCCATATAAATTTGAAGTTAATAAATTTAATTGTTCTATTGATAAAACTTTAAATATTACCTATTTTATTTAAATTATGCAATATTTTTATTATTTTTAATATTGAATAACTAATTACGGGGATGGTTGAATATTTACAATGGTAGTTTTATTCTAGCAAATGGTTAGTAAATTTCTAAGTAATAAGATAATGTTTAATGAAGACTCGAATGATTTCCAAATATATTTCTCTAAATTCAAATAAATTTAGTTTTTAATCTCATTAATTAAAATAGACGATCAATTTTTAGAGATATTAATTAACTTGGCTAATTTACTTAAAGAACAAAAAGAATAAGTATATTAAAAACCAATGGACTTTTAATTTTTTAAATAATTCTTAATTAAATATATTTTTTGATATAATTAAGGCCAGATAAAACTTTAATATTCTATTCTCAATTTTACTATAGTATATAAATATGACCTTATTTGTTACAATTCCTAAGCGGCAGTTTGAAATTAGCGATAGATATGTTATGGCATCAGCATTTATTATCTTTTTTGCAATTGGAAAAATTGCGCGAGAAGTTTTTGATATACTTATAAAAAATATCAAAAAGAAAAAAAAAGAAATCTTGGAGAAAATTCTAAAACGATAAAAATTTTTAATCCAACAGGTTGAGCTGTATATAAGCTAGTATTGAGCGATGATATAGAGTTAGCAAAAACTATATTAACAACGATAGCGAATCTTACTCTAAAACTTATTCTTTTGAGGTTCGAATTCTGCTTCTATCACTATTATTAAAATTCCATTCAATTACTTCGACATCATCTTCACCAAAAGAAATACCCAAAATATTATCAGTCTTTGAAAATCTCATCACTTTACCTCTTAATTTGATTTAAAATTTATTTTCCCACGGATAACCGTCATAACGACTTTGAGCACGTTCCTGAGCTTCTGAGTATCTTTAATAATACTTTAATTTGTGATGTCGCTCAGCACATTCATGCTTGATCCAAGTAATATCATCTTATGTATGAATTCCAGCTTCCAGACGCTTCCAAGCTAAAGCTTGCTCAAGAGTGGCATCAAAACGTTTGTGTTCAATTTCATCTAGACCATAACGATCAAGATCATGCTCATTATCAAAAACGTGGTCTTTTACATTTTTAATGTTATCTAATTTGAAACCTAGATTTTCGGCAATATCATAGATGTCCATACCCCACTCTCTAATCGAATCGTAAATTTCTTCGGCTAGTTTAAACTGTAGTTCATCAGCATTTTTACGATCAGGGTTTTTAAACATATAGATTTGATCACCGACTTTTATCTCAACACTGTTGTTGCTACTTTGCTTCTCTAATTTCTTCATAATATCGATATAGTTATATGAACCAGATGATGGATCTTTTTTCTCGGACCCAGCATTTTGTGTCAATCCTGTGACTGTGAGACTTCATATTAAATTTAAGGAATGACCAACATCTTAAGTCATTCCTTATTGTTTTAAGATCTATTAAATTAGTGAAAAATTAATATAATTCATCTTCTTGATGTACTAAGATTGTACAGTCTGATTTTGGATAAGCAATACATGTTAAAACAAAGCCAGCTTCTACTTGATCATCATCTAAGAAAGTTTGTTCTGATTGATCAATTTCACCTTCTGTTACTTTACCGGCACAAGTTGAACAAGCACCAGCACGACATGAATATGGTAATTCAATTCCTTGCTCTTCAGCGGCATCTAAAACGAATACATCATCGTTACAGTCAATTGTTGAATTGATATCGTGTTCTTCACTTAATAATGTCACTTTATAAGTAACCATATAACTCCTTGATTTAAATAACTATAAAGTAATCTTTAAAATATTCTTTTATCACTACTTTACTACCTTATATTATACTACGTAAATGAAATACAAATAACAATTTTTTTATTAAAAATTTTTAAAAAATTTGTTTTATTTAAATGTTTGTTTTAAACGACTTGCTTTTCCTCTTAAGTTTCGTAAATAGTATAATTTTGAACGTCTTACTTTCGATGATCTTAATACATTAATAGAATCGATTTTAGGAGAATGAATTAAAAAAATTCTTTCAACACCAATTCCTTGGAATGTTTTTCGAACAGTTATTGTAGTATTAATAGAACTATTTTTTTTCGCAATAATGGTTCCTTCATAAAACTGAACACGTTCTTTATTTCCTTCAATAATTTTAACTCCGACTTTCACATTGTCTCCAATTTTTAATAATGGAATGTCATTTTTTAAAAAGGGCTTTTCGACATTATTAATTGTTTGTTGAATATTTAATTTAGACATGGCTTCTAATTATTAAATGTAATTGTTTCTTAAATATTAATATTACAAGTAGATTTAAAAAAAAACAACATTAAAATATTTAATTTTTAATGCATTCGACTGGGTTCGAACCAGTGATGTTCCATAGGAAAACGGATTATGAGTCCGGTGCCTTCAACCACTCGGCCACGAATGCAAATTATGGAACTGATGGGAATTGAACCCATGTCCATTTAAAATTTATTAACCTACTCGTTCACAGGCTTAGTTCCAAAGAACAAATTTCGTATTTTAAAATAATACGGTTAAGATGATTCTAAACTATACTACAATATAAAGTCTAGTAATAGTGAAAAATTTATTTAAATTATTAAACAGCAAATCCTAATGAATTAAACTGAGTTTTTTTTGTGTTAAAACCTGCAAAAGCAAGTAAAGATAAAATTAAATTTTTAGCAGTTATTATAAATTTGTATGTTTTTACGAAGGATACTAACTTCGACCTGATTCATATATTAACTAATTTTAAATGTCGAAACCAAAACAGCCCCTGTAATAATATTATTGTTAATAGCTAAAATGATCTATGGACTAAGACTCATTGCTATTTCCGCTATCTTTAGACACATAAGATATCGAATTCGAATACCCACAATAATAAATAATATTACCTTAGTTCAGATAACCAGCCTCATTTAAAACTTATTTTTAACTTAGTTCGTAATAAAACTCTCAATTCTTTTTTTGATATAATTTTGTTTCAAAAAATTATAAGCATGAAGGGAATCGAACCCTTGGCTTTCAGAATCGGAATCTGATGCTCTATCCACTGAGCTACATGCTTTTATTATATAAAATCTTTTCAATTTTTAAAATCTTTTTCAAAAAGTAAATATTTATTTACTTTTTGAAAAGAATTCTTAAAATTGTAGAATATTAGTAATAAATTTTACCGCCACCCCATTTTTCTGTAACAATTTTTGGTTGTAATAAAATGTGACCAGCCATTGCATATAGATCATCATCAGTTACTGAACGCATACGTGGGTAAAGATCAGCACTCTTAATACTCGGATGTACTTCCGCAATTGATTCTAATCCATCATATGATGTTGGATTTTTCATGTAATCAACTAATGCATCAATATTATCACGACGTGGTGTTGCTAAACTTAAAGCTTCTGGATCTAATCCAACGTTTGGATTTGTTTTTGTAATACCACCTACGTGACATGCACCACATGTTGCATTAAATAGTCGTTTACCACGTTTCACTTGTTCAGGACTTAAAACAACAGTTTTACCTGAAGAATCTGTAACAACTGTTCGTGTTGCTTCATCTAAATCAATAGCTGATGCAGTTGTTACAAACATACCAAAAACACATACAAATAATACAGAAAGAATTTGTGAATACTTTTTAAACATAATTTCAAAAAATTATTTACAAACTTGAAACCAAGATTTTTTAGACTAGTGTATCAGTCTCACCCTTTTTTTTTAATTTTGCCATATTTGCAATTAAACCCCTTAACCGAATATTTTCCCATCCAGCTACTAAAACAGTTATAATAATCAAAACTTGACTAAATAAAAGGATTGGATCTAACCGCCACCCATGAACCATTAAAATACAACTATAAAGAAACCCTATTGTTGCAAAAAAAATATCTTCATCTCGGGCCACTTCAGGTTTAACATTCCTAAGAAAATATAGAATTAATACCCCAATACTTACAATAATACCTAAAAAAATATTTGGACCAAAACTAACATTTATCATAAGACATTTCCTTTTAACTTAATATATCCTAAGATAAGATTAACTAAAAATAATATAAACGAATACTTTTAAATTGATCAAATTTTTAAGCTCGTGTAACTCGGTCAGTTTTACTAATAACGACTAAAGCAATACCAATGCCAAGTACAACAATACCGCCTGCAACTAAACTCGATACAAAATTTGCTAATGAAGGTGTCATTTTATAAAATTTCCTTTTATTTTAATAATAATAAAGTTAAAGATAGTAAGATTGACTACAATATTTATTGTATCAATTTTTATGAAAAAATATAATTAATATTTTATTTATATGAATAAAATTAATAACTAAAATAAGAAATAGTACAGATATAGGTTTAATACTAATTTCAAAGTTTCATTTTATGCTGCTATCTTACAATTCTGACATGGTAAATAAATTTAAAAATTATATTAAATCCTATATCCTAATCTTACTATACTAAACTTTTAAATAATAATCAACTTTTAATTCTCATTAAAGTCTATTGTTATTTTAATAAAGTTTTGATATAGTATTACTAGAAGCCCGGATAGCTCAGTTGGTAGAGCAACGGATTGAAGATCCGTGTGTCACCAGTTCGAATCTGGTTCTGGGCATTGATTATTTTTATTTCGTTATTCCGTTAATTCAACAAATTTTATACGATTTTTGTCAAAATTCAATTCTATAGTTCCAATGGGACCATTTCGTTGTTTGGCAATAATTAATTCAATAACAGATTTAGACAAATTAGAAGAAGAACTTTGTTTTCCATATAGTAATAATACTAAATCGGAATCCTGTTCGATGGATCCGCTTTCTCTTAAATCTGATAGAATTGGTTTTTGGTCTATTCGACTCTCAACATTTCGACTTAATTGAGACAAGACAATTATTGGTATATTAAATTCTCGAGCTAAATTTTTTAATGAACGAGTGATCGTCGATAATTCCTGAACCCGATTCTCATTTTTGCCATTTAAATTTTGAATTAATTGTAAATAATCGATAATGACTAAACCAATTTGACTTTGTTCAATTAATATAGACTTTATCTTTAAACGTATTTCTTGAATCGATAAACTTGAACTATCATCTATAAAAAAAGGTAATTTAGAAAGAAATTTAATTGTTTTATTAAATTTAACCCAATCATTCTTATACAATTGTCCATTTTTTAAGCGTGTTTGAGAAATACCAGTTTCAATAGATAATATTCGATACATTAGTTGTTCTTTCGACATTTCTAAACTAAAAAATAAAACAGGTAATTTAGAAGTTTTAAGAACATTTAAACTTATATTTAAACTTAATGCAGTTTTACCCATTGAAGGTCTACCTGCAAGTATAATTAACTCTGATTTTTGAAACCCTTGGGTCAATAAATCAAGATCAGAAAATCCAGACGGTAAACCGGTAAAACTTGGATTTAAAAACTGTTCTTTTAATTTGAAAAATATTTCGTTTAATAATTCGGCACTATTCGAAATTAAAGTATTTGTATTTTGGGTAGTTAAATTTAACAATTCGTTTTCAAGTTGTTCTAACATTTTTTCCAAGGCAATATTCGTAATATAACCTGCATTAATTGCTCTGTAACCAAATTTGATTAATGAACGTCTTAAAAATTTATCTTTCACTAACCGAATATATTCTTCCAAATCAATTAAATTTGGAATTTCATCCATAAGATCCACTAATATTCCTAATCCACCAATTTCTTCCAATAATGCATTTTCTTGTAAAAAGGCTGTCAAAGAAAAAATATCAATAGATAATTGATATTTATGCATAAAAATAATTGCTTTATAAATTTGTTCATGATTTTTAAAATAAAAAGCTTCGATCGGAAGAGTTTCAATAGTAAATTCGATAGTTTCAGAATTCATAATAAGACAACTTAATACCATTTTTTCTGCCAAAAAATTATGAGGTAATGCCTTTTCAAGTAATATTTGTTCTTTATTCATTTAAAATGTCCATATATTCGAATTTTAAATTAATTAATATTTAGAATCTTGTAATTTTAACTTTTTAGATTTATAATAGAATAAACGCGTCCTTAGTTCAGTTGGTAGAACGCTAGTCTCCAAAATTAGATGTCGAGGGTTCAAGTCCTTCAGGACGCGATTCTCTTTTGTAAGAGGTTGTCCTTTTTTAATAGAATTTCAATAAGTAAAAGATTTTATGTAATGATTTTATTACTTTTCAATTAATAAAACTAGTGATTTTCAATAAAATTCTAATTTTTAAAATTTTAAAATCTTTTTCAAACTACATTACTAGATTCTTATGGCTAAAAAAATTACTGCGTTGATTAAGCTTGCTTTACCGGCAGGTAAAGCAACACCAGCACCTCCCGTAGGACCTGCATTAGGTCAGCACGGTGTAAATATTGCAGCATTTTGTAAAGAATATAATGCTAAAACGAATGATAAAGCAGGACTTGTTATTCCTGTTGAAATCTCTGTTTATGAAGATAGAAGTTATACTTTTATTCTTAAAACACCACCTGCTTCTGTTCTATTAGTTAATGCAGCAAAAGTTAAAGATAAAAAAGGTTCTGGAACTCCAAATAAAACAATTGTTGGTTCAATCACAAGAGTTCAATTAGAAGAAATTGCAAATATAAAACTACCTGATTTAAATACTATAAAACTTAGCAGTGCCATGAAAATTGTTGAAGGAACTGCCCGAAATATGGGTATCTCCATTGTAGATTAAATTAAAATAAAATAAGTTTTTAGTGGAGAAATTTATGCGGAAACTATCGCGACGTCACAAAGAAAATATTGAAAAAACTAAAAATAAGATTTACTCAAATTTAGACGAAGCAATCCAAATTTTAAAAGAAACAGCAACGACCAAATTTGTTGAAAGTGTAGAATTACATGCAAACTTGAACATTGATCCAAAATATGCAGATCAACAATTACGAACAACTGTTACTTTACCAAATGGTGTCGGAAAACAATCAAGAATTGCAGTTTTAACAAATGATGAAAATTTTGATGAAGCAAAAAATGCTGGAGCGGATATCGTTGGGAATGATGAGTTAATTGAAGAGATTACGAAAGGCAATCTTGATTTTGATTTATTAATTGCAACTCCAAATATGATGCCTAAATTGGCAAAACTTGGTCGAGTATTAGGCCCAAAAGGGTTAATGCCTTCACCAAAATCGGGTACCGTAAGTAATGGATTAGAAGAAACATTAACTGAGTTCAAAAAAGGTAAATTTGAATATAAAGCCGATAAAGCAGGCGTAGTTCATGTTAGTTTTGGGAAATCAAACTTTACTGATACTCAATTAGTAGAAAATTTAACAGCTTTATATAATTCAATAGAAAAAAATCGTCCTTCCGGTGTTAAAGGTAAATACTTTAAAAGTATGTTTGTCTGTACAACTATGGGTTCATCTATTAAATTAGATTTGAATGCTTTTGTTTAAATTATTTGAAAAAAAATTAATATTTTATATATAACAACTATTATGTCAGAAAAAATTAGTCAAATCGTTGAAGAATTAAAAACGTTAACATTATTAGAAGCATCAGAATTAGTGAGTGCAATTGAAGAAACATTTGGAGTGGATGCTTCAGCTGCTGTTGGTGGTGGAGGCATGGTTATGGCCGCTGCAGGACCGGTTGAAGAAGTAGAAGAAAAAACAGAATTTGATATCAGTCTTGATGAAGTTCCAGCTGACAAGAAAATTGCTATTTTAAAAATTGTTCGTGGAATTACAGGTTTAGGCTTAAAAGAAGCTAAAGAATTAGTGGAATCAGCACCTAAAGTAATTCAAGAAGCTGTTGGAAAAGATGCAGCTGAAGATGCTAAAAAACAAATTGAAGAAGTTGGTGGGAAAGTATCGCTTAAATAGTCGGCACTAGATATTGATTCAAAATTTTTGAAATCTTACAAGAACTTAAACTAGCTGGATAAATCCCTGCTAGTTTAGGTTCGTTAGACTATTAAAATGGCCAAATAATCGGTCGATAAAAATCAATAGTATTAATAAATATTTTAGGATTTTTATCACCCCTGAGAGCATATTTCATTATCTTCCCAACCGAATTATTTTATCTTTCATTTTCAGTATTAAAAAATATATATTTTTTTTATTATCTATAGACTTAACGAGACATTTATTAGATTTATTCTGATTCATATTTGGGTTTTAAAAATAAAAAAATAAATTAGTCTAAGTACAATATAAATTAATGGATTTTAATTTTCCGATACTAGTAGTAGAAATAACTATAGTATTTCTGGAATGATTTAGATACTACGATATTTGATCCGTTAGACCCTTTGGAGATAGATGAATCAACTCAATTAAATTTATTTATAAAGTTAGATCAATTAAAAACTGAATTAAAAAAACGTTATGAAATTGAAAAATCTGACAAATTAGATTTAATTACAAAATTAAATAAATCATTAAAATTACTTGAGAATTTGAAATCGAATTCAGAAAAGTCTCAGTTTCAGCTGGATGAACAGCTTGCTCTAACTGAAAAATACTTAAATTTTACAAAAGCTCTTTTACTATTTACGAGTTTGTTAGCTATTATTCAAATATTCGATATTTTTTCAGTATTTTAATAAAAAATTCTTGAAAAGTTTTAATTATTTCTACGACGAAAACTTTTCAAGAATTTTTCACGAGCACTAGTATCATGCATCTTCAACAAGAAAGATTGTCTGATATCAAATATATTAGGGGCTGCGCTAGGATCTTGATATTTTGCGTAGGAACCTTTTCCTTTAAAATAGTTTATTGAATCTAACTCTTTTTCACTGTAGAGGCTAGAATCGTCTATCATTCTTAATCTTATAATTTCCTTTTTTTTTATCAGAGCTGATTTGTAACACTTAACTTGTTTTTCCTGATAAGCCATTCGATCTTCCCAGTCTGGGAAGTGTCTTTCTAATCGACGATGAAGATCTGAATCCATCTTTCGACTACCTACTTTATCATTTGAACTACCTGCCCTTAATTGAACCACGACTGCCTGAGATTGACAGTCCCCCTCAACTAGCATAAAAGATGTATCGATACAATATCCATGACCTAGCTTTTTGAGAGATTCAATAGGTTTATTGAAAGTTTGAACCGTCTTAGCTACAGTGGGACCAGGTTTTTTGGCAAGTCTAATAAGATTTTTACCGGCCCCACTCCATCCCCCATTAGGTATTAACGTGAATGAAGGCTTCTGAATTAAAACTGTGCGAAACAGAGGATCGATTTTTTTAATATACGTGTCTGGGTTATAGAAATATTCACTTGAAAATTCAATTAAACCAACAATCTTCCCTGACCCTATTAAATCCGTCATCTCATTGCACCTCCGATACACAGTATCGTAAAACCTATAAACATTATTATATATTTTGTCTTTCCTGGTGTAATCATAAAAACTTGTAAATTTTAATAGAATTATAATAGTACTATAATAGTACTTGAATTCCTCAATTTTGTAAAGAACATTTAATTATTTTTTATTTTAATTGAAAAGTATTACTAATTGATACCTAAATTAGCCTGAAAGGCTTTCTAGTGGCCTTAGAATGGATTAGAATTGCTCAATCAGTTTCTGTCTTTCTTGGTCAGATAATTGCTTAACGTAGGCCGAAGTAGTATCTAACTTTCGATGCCCAATGGTTTGTTTCACAAATTCAATATCGTTACTATTCTTCCATAGCTGGGTAATATAACCAATTCGAAAACTGTGACTAGTAATATTTGGTTTGCCAGGAAGCTGATTGGAAACCTGACGCATACGCTTATTGACATTTTTGGTAATTAGTTCACGTCGGATAGGCTTGGAATAATCAGACTCGGATGTGAAGATATAGGCATCGGGTTCTTTCATTAAAAAGATAAGTTGAAAATCTTTTTGTCGATCTTTTATAATTTTCTTACCCTCCTTGTTAAGGAAAGCTTTATGGTTGCTAGGCCCACGCTTGGACCGATCGATGGCAATCCAATTTTCTTCGATGAGAGTTTCTAATTGATTAACCTTTAAGGGTAATAATTCATTTATTCGTATGCCGGTAACGGCTAAGATACAGATAGCTAGTCGTGTTCTAACCTGAATGTAAGCAGGTCCTTCAGCAGCTTTCATTAATTCTTTATAAATCTCACGTGTCATCGGATCACGCTTGGGTAAGCGTTTCCGGTTTGCCCGAGCTTCTTTTCTAATTGCCTTTTCTTCACGTTCTTGTTTGATTGTATTTAATTCCTTCGAAACTTCGTCTAATTGCTGCTTCAGTTGTTCATTTAACTTTAGAAGCTCTTCGTTTCGTAAGGCTAACCCAATAAAACCTCGTCGAAGTTCCTCGCCAATAATTTGAAGCTTGTCGGAATTCTTTTCTTGCCCTTTTAGAAGAAGATCTAGTTGAGATTCTATATTAACTAACTGACTATCTTTTTTATTAATTTTTTGTATTTGATTTTTCATTTTAATTTTTTATTTATTTTTAAATATTAATTATTTGTGTTTCGAGTTTTTACTAAATAGGTTAACATTGCACTGCACGTTTATCAGATTTTCAGGCAGTAAAAACAGGTCCATCAGGCAGTAAAAACAAATATCTGTCTATAGTCCCAATACCCAGTAACGCCTGGTATTTCAGGCTTCTCTGGGTTATTCGCTATAATTATATCTAGAACACGTATTACCTGGTATTACCTGGTATTTTTTTTTTCTTCTTCGTTGCAGAAATGTAACTTTATAATGCATTTTTAACTGGTTATTATTTTTTAATTTTGAATTAAATTGGATAAATAATTTCATAAAAATAAATAACTTTTGCTGCCTGAATATCTTGTAATTGAATCTTATCCTTGGTTATAAAATTATTTCCATTAACTAAAACTTGAAATCTAGGTTGAATTATTTTAGCCTTTAGTAAATGATAAAATTGGTCCAATATCTCTTTTTTAACTTGAGCTTGAATAGAATGACTTCGGTTTTTGTACCGATTTAGAAAACTTCGAATTGAATAAGTTTTTTGAGAAGATGATTCTTGAGCAAAAGATCGAATAATAGATGACTTAACTTGCAAATCAATAGTGCTAGTATAAACAAAGAAACTTGGTGGAAAATGAAAAGGATAATAATTGTTCATTAAAGGTTCTGCGACAGAAATATGAATATGCCAAGGCCCGTTCTTTGTTTGTTGAATAGCATTGACAACTGGAAAAAATAAAAGTTTCCTGAATTTTTGATCGGAGAACCGTGCAGAATAAGGGGGTAATCCCATTAAATCATCAAAAAATTGTAAAAATTGTTTCCTTTGATAGCTATTTAGGTTAACCTGCAAAGTTTTCATAAAATCCACAAGTTGGAATTGAACAGTAATATAAGGCTGATCATTCAAAATTTCTTTTTTACCTAATTCCGGACAAGACCTGACAAAAGATATAAATTGCAATAAACGATAGAATTGAAGTTCTTCAGAATTCGTTTGAGTTAAAAATTTATTTTTTAGATACGACCCAACCAAATGGGTTTTTGGTTTTGTTAACTTAAGTCGAAGAGAATCCAATAACCAGTGAGTAAAGCAGGTTTGTAAAGAAAGAGATTTTTTGAGACGGTTAAAATATTTTTTAGAAACCATCAATTCAAACTCTGTAAAAAGGCTACGTCGTAGGAAGAGTCCTAGTTTTTGAGCCGCCCGTTTCTTGATTTCCAGTTCAAATTTAAGAGCGGAATTTGAATCGATTGAATAAACTTTTACGAAGTACGAAGAATCTCGATCCCCTAGAATAAGTGATTTATCAAGCTTATCAATGAAAGCTGGTTGACCATTGAAATTAGTTTGAAAAGTTTGCTTAGATTCTTTAAAAAAATCCATTAAATTAGTATCAGAATTTTTATTTGGTCTAATATATTGGATATCTATTCGGTTAAGACTTAAGCTGGGACAATTCAGTTGAGAAATAGAGAAAATTCGTTCTTTGATAAGAGAATAAATCCTACGGGAGTTGCTTGCTTTAAAGTGTATAAATAAATTGTCTTTGTTCCAAAGCTCATTTTCAAGTGTAAAAGTGAGCCAATGAGTAAAGGTTTTCTCGTAAAGAATCATTGAATACTTTTCCGTATCGCTATCGTAAGTTCTAGAATTAAATCCATATTTGTGAAATATTTTTGCAACTTTCAGCATTTGTGTTCTAAACCTTGGTAAATTAAAAACCAAATAATCAAGATCTAGTTTTTCATTGCTGAAATTAATATTTAGTGCTTTTGACATGTAATTTTGAAAATGAATAAATTTGTATTTTTAGTAAGTTTTGAACCTGGTTGAAAAGGGTATCCGAACCGGTACACAGAATACCTCGAATATGGTAGGGAATTAAAGGATACTACCTTGACCTAAAATAAAGGACTATGTTCTATTGAAGCTTACACCCTTTAAGAATCAATGTTAAAGATGATTTATTTGGGAAGACAATGAAATATGTTCTCAGCTTCCAAAGAAATGAAATTATTCTTCGAGAAACTTTTGTATTTGAAGATAAATTTCCTCAATCTCTTTTCAAAATTTACTTCCACTTTTGTAACCTGGCAGTATGCAAGATTCAGGATTTAATTCCAGGTTTTTGACCAATATTTCACAAAATTTAGCACTGATAATTTTGTTTGATAAAAACGTTTTAAAAATTTCTAAATAGTAGCATATAATCTTACAGTTTAATTTACTATATACCATAACTGAATAACTTAAAAGTTTTAAATAGTATTTGCTAGATTCCTTCCCAATAAATTTACCTTATTTCTTTAAATATTTATAATAGTTTAACAGTTGATAATGTTTCTCTTTATATTAGTATTTGTCCGTATGCTTGAAATAGTAAAATAGATTATTTTGTTTCTGCAGGAAGCGTTGTTCAAAGTGATAATACTACCACTTGTTTTCCAATACCCTGACTAGTTTTTTTTATTCTGGTCTTAAATGGTTTAGTATTCAAAGTGGTTTTGTATCGACTTTAAAAATTAATATTTCACCGGTACGCTGTATGTATTATCCTACTAGATCGTAATCATTTATAGCTTTCATCTAAGCTTTGGTTAGACCATATTATATAACTCTGGTTCCACGTTGTATAAAAGAGCATAATATAGTTTCGTAATAAACTGTTGATGTGTTAAGATTAAACCTCCCGATCTCATAATCTATTAAAATATACAATAAAAATTTTGCTAATCTTTGATAAACAGAGTAAATATACTCTATTTATCAATTCTAAGTATTAGTTATTTACTTCTTCTAATTCATCGAGTGCATAATTATTAGTATTTGTTCCACTATAATTTACACTTTCGAATCTAACAACAACCGGATATCTAATTCCACTTTGATCGACTGTTGCCACAGTTCCTGTTTGATTATACCAATATGATTCTTTTCTTTTAATACGAACAACTGACCCACGATTTATCATAATAGTTTTAAATTAGAATTTTTATTTATAAATTATAGTTTAACATTAAAATTTTAACAATAAAATTCTTAAAATAGTTGGTTTCAAATTAAAAACTATGTTATCATATATACAAGAATAAATTTATATAAAATAAAACTTTAATAATAAAATGGATCGTAATACAATACAAAAAATTCTTATTGGATTATTCGTTGCGACTTGCATTTTTGTTGGTCTACGGATTTCGAATCTCGCTGGATTCACATTAGATGAGAATAATTCTATTAAAAGAGAAGTTGTCAACTCGACTAGTTCAAAAATGACATATGGAAGATTTTTAGAGTATTTAGAACTTGGTTGGGTAAAACAAGTTGATTTATATGATAACAGTAGAAATGCAATGGTTCTAGCTTCTAGTCCAGAGTTAGGTAACCGTCCTCAATCAATTCGTGTTGAAATCCCAGTTGGAGCGTCACAACTTATTCAAAAATTAAAAGAATACAATATTGATTTTGATGCACATCCAATTCCAAGAAAAAGTTTATTTGTAACCATTGCGAGCAATTTAATTTTACCATTAATTTTTATTGCTGGTTTAATATTCTTTTTTCAAAATTCGGATAATTTTTCACAAAATTCAGGTTCATCACCAATGAGTTTAGGAAAGTCACCGGCAAGATTTGATCAACGTCCAGATACAGGTATTTCCTTTGATGATATTGCTGGAATTGATGAAGCAAAGGCTGAATTTGAGGAAATTGTTTCATTTTTAAAAGAACCAGAAAGATATACATTAGTTGGTGCTAAAATTCCAAAAGGAGTTTTACTAGTTGGACCTCCAGGAACAGGAAAAACATTATTAGCAAAAGCTATTGCAAATGAAGCAAGTGTTCCATTCTATAGTGTAGCAGGTTCTGAATTCGTAGAAATGTTTATCGGTATTGGTGCTGCTCGGATACGTGACTTATTTAAAAAAGCTTCAGAAAGTACTCCATGTATTGTTTTTATTGATGAAATTGATGCAGTTGGACGAGAACGTGGTGCTGGTATTGGTGGTGGAAATGATGAACGTGAACAAACTCTAAATCAGTTATTAACTGAGATGGATGGTTTTAAAGAAAATAAAGGTGTTATTGTAGTTGGTGCAACAAACCGTGTTGATATTTTAGATGCAGCTTTATTACGTCCAGGTCGTTTCGATCGACAAATTACAGTTGGCTTACCAGATCGATTAGGTCGTCTTGGAATTTTAAAAGTACATGCTCGAAATAAACCTCTGGATCAAGATGTTTCATTAGTTCAATTAGCAAATCGAACACCAGGATTTTCTGGTGCCGATCTAGCCAATTTATTAAATGAATCAGCTATTTTAGCAACACGTTATAAAAAGAATACAATTACAAAAAATGAAGTAAATGAAGCAGCTGATCGTATTATTGGTGGAATCGCAGGTTCTGCTATGGAAGATACAAAAAATAAAAAACTAATTGCTTATCATGAAGTTGGACATGCAATTGTTGGATCTTTATTAGAAAATCATGATGATGTTGAAAAAGTAACTTTAATTCCACGAGGTGGAGCTAAAGGATTAACATGGTTTGCTCCAGAAGAAGATCAAACATTAGTTTCACGATCTGAATTATTAGCAAGAATTATTACGACATTAGGTGGTCGAGTAGCAGAGCAAGTTGTTTTTGGTGATCAAGAAATTACAACTGGTGCAAGTAATGATTTACAACAAGTTACAAATATCGCTCGACAAATGGTAACTCGTTATGGAATGTCAAGTATTGGTCCAATTGCCCTTGAAGATAATAATAATGAACAAATTTTCTTAGGCGGAGAGAACGATGCAATTAGCGATCGAATTGATACGGAAGTTTGCAAAATTGTGAATCATTGTGAACAAGTAGCAACTAAAATTATTTTAGATAATCGTGTTATAATTGATATGATTGTTGAAAAATTATTAGACGCAGAAACATTAAATGGAGACGAGTTCCGTGAACTTGTACAAGATTACACTATTCCTCCAATTAAAAAATAAAAAAACAGAATTTTAAAATCATAGATACTAAAATTTAATATCTATGATTTTAAAATTCTGTTTTTTCAAATAAATAAAATGCCAGGGAAAACTTGAAGCTTATTTATGATGCTTTTGGTTGTCCATTGATAATACTATCCGTTAAGGCATTTAAAATTAATTTAATGGATCTAACTGCATCATCGTTACCTGGAATTGGAATATCAACTAAATCTGGATCACAATTTGTGTCTAAAATTGAAACAATTGGAATTCCTAATTTTCTACATTCAGATATAGCCGTCATTTCTCTTTTTTGATCAATGATAATAGCTACATCGGGTAAATTTTTCATAGATTTAATCCCGTCCAAATGTTTGCGTAATCTTGTCAATTCTTTAAGGCGTAAAGCTACTTCTTTTTTTGTTAATAATTCAAAAGTTCCATCAGCTTCTTGCTTTTCTAAATCTTGTAATCTTGCGATTCGTTCTTTTACAGTAGTCCAATTAGTAAGCATTCCCCCTAACCAACGATGATTTACATAAAAGGAATTACAACGTTTTGCTTCTTGTGCAATTAACGTTGTTGCTTGACACTTTGTTCCTACAAATAAAAATGTTTTACCTTGACTAGCTTCTGACTCTAAATAATTTGTAGCTGCTTTTAATAATGTAGCAGATTGAATTAAATCTAAAATATGAATATTGTTAACTTCACTATAGATATAGGGAAACATTTTTGGATTCCATCTATGAGCTTTATGGCCAAAGTGAACACCTGCTTCTAATAATTGTGATAACGTAATATCAGACATAAAAATTTTAAATTACTTAAGTTACTATATGATTTTTGAAAGAATATAACAAACTTCAAATCAATTGTAAAGATTTCTGATCCAGATTTTTTAGACCAGTTACGTTTGTATTTCGAATTCTAGTATCGGTCGAATATTCTTTGAAAGAGTTTTTATAATTTTGTGATCCTGTTCCAGCTGGAATTAAATGACCTAAAATAATATTTTCTTTTAAACCACGTAACCAATCAATTCTACCCTCAATTGCAGCTTTTGTAAGAACTCGAGTCGTTTCTTGGAAACTAGCAGCAGAAATAAAACTTGGATTGTTTAACGAAGCTTTTGTAATTCCTAATAATAAAGGAAGATAACATGCAATTTGTTTCATTTCAGATTGTAGAATTTCATTAATATATTCAATATGATACAAATCAATAACTTCACGTCTTAATAATGGTGTATTACCTTCATAAGTTATTAATACTTTTGTTGTCATTTGTTTAATAATAACCTCTAAATGTTTATCATTGATAGTCACACCTTGTGATTGATAAACTGCTTGAACAGAATTTAAAATAAACAATTGAACTTTTTTAAAACTTTTATAACTACTTTCATAATTATTAATTAAGCGATTAGATTTAAATTGTTTTGTTTGATCACATAAAAAATATTTTATTAAACCATAATAATTAAAATAAACTTTTAATAATTTATGTGGGTTAATCTTATCGTTTTCTTTAATTGTTGTTGCTAATTTTTTAAATTCAAAATTGGTATCTAAACCTGTTTTTTGAATCAGTAAACCTTTTTTTTGGCTTGTTGGAATACGTTTCTTCATTAAATTTTTTTTACGAGCTTCAAGAATTTCTTCAATTCTCGGTAAACCTTGAACAATATCACCTGTAATTTCTTTTTCTAAATTCAAGAAGCCTATTGTTTTACCAGTTTCAATAAATTCATTATTTTTACAAAATACACTATTTACATCTTGTTCAAAATAATCTTCAGTTATTGAATATAAACCAATCGATTTTGTTGATTTTAGAAAAGGTTGTTCTATAAATTTTAATAAAGTTAATTGATAATCTGACTTTAGTAAATTATTCGAGTTATATTTGTTTCTAGTTAGTTTGGAGCTTCGCATTAACAATGTTCGATTTATATTCTTAACACTAAATTGTTCTATTTTATTAGAACGGATATGTTTACTAAGTTTTAATTTTGAGTTTTTATTTGCGATACTCAATTTTTTAAAAAATTGCGGGATTAAACAACTATAAAGTTTCCCTTGATTTTTTAAAAATAATTTTGAGAATTCCACTTTCAGACTAATTTTTGAATTTAAAACTAGGTTTAATTTTGGATTCCCTTTCATCGATAACTTAAAAATATTGTAATAAGATAACGAAACTTGTCGATTTGTACTAAAATTAGTGTAATTTTGATCAGATGGAATTAATTTATATTGTAAATTCGTTTTAGATATTACATTTTCATTTTTACAATTTGGGAAAAAATACGGTCGTCCACGTTGAATGGTACAAAAATGATCATTTTTAATGATAATTTTTCCTATTTTTGTTAAATGGGATTTTGATGTAATAAAGTCATTTAAGTTTTTATTTGGAATTTCTTCTTTTTTTACGTTTAAACAATCATTATTCGAAATTAAAAAAATCTGTTTGCCCGTTTGTATTTGTTTTTTAATTTTAAACTTAACAATTTCTAAATAATTTAAAGTTATAGATTCTAAATAACCTAATACCATATAATTACTCACAAATTGATTTTTTTGAATTAAAAAGCAAGGTTGAATTTCTTTGTATTTTAAATTTGGTGGAAGATAATTCGTTAAAGACAATGTTTCCTTAAGCGTAAAATCTAAACAATTTTTTATCAAATTATTTGATAATTCAATATTTATATTATTTTTTAAAGATTTATTTGTTTTAAAGGTTAAAATATTAGAAATTAAATCTAAATTTTTGCTTCCTTTAATTAATTGATTGGATTTATAAACATAAATAGATTTTGATTTTAAATTAAAAATTTCTGAACCTTTTAAATCTAATGTTGAATTTAATGGAACAATATTTTTATAAGGAAATTCATAAATTTGAACAGGTCGTATTAATAATTTATCAGTTTGTTTTCCAATAATTTGCTCACAAAAAGCTAAATTTTTTATACTGATTTTATCAAAAATTATTTCGCCAGGATAATAAAGCTGTTTTGATCGATTTTTAAACTTTTTAGCTTCATAAACCAAACCGGATTTAATTAAAATAGTCTTAATTACATCATTCTTTTGAATTAAAGTAACGAGGCCAGATGTTTTCGAAAAAATACCAGGAATAAGTTCGAATCCTTTTGAAATAAAATCTCCATGTTCCACTAATAAAATATTTTGTTCGCAATTTACTCGATGAATTTCTTCGCCTAACCAAATAATCGTTCGATGATTTGATAAAGACTTATATTTTTTAGTTGAAGTATCTTTATGTTGGAAAAGATAAGAAAATATTTTATTATAATTATTAGTTTTCAATAAATTTTTAGAATTATAATATAAAGTTCCACCAGTTAATGTTCGAAATGAATTTATCAATAAAGTTCCAAATTTTTCATTTTGGGTCATTTGTAAATAATGTTTCCCATGAGAACTTTTAATTTTTACTAAATATTTTAAACCTTCTAATTCTAGTAAATAATTATTTAAATTAACAAATTCATTTAATTTTTTTAAGTTGGATTCTAATAATGAATATTTCTTATTCTCAATTTTAACTAAACGTTGATATAAACTTTTTTTATTGTTAACAAAATTAACAAATCCACTATAATGATTAATTAATTTTGTTCTAAAAATATAACTATGTTTATTTAATTTATAATCTGGATAAAAATTTAAAAACGAATTTGTAGGACTATTATAAAGCTGACCTGATAAAATCCAAATCAATTTATTATTGTTTAATAAATTCACTTTTTGCTTTAAATGGGGTATAAAAATTTCACCACAATTATCGCTTACAATCGGTTTTATTTCTGTTTTAATTTGTTTATTTTGATTGATTAATTCACCAATAACCGTATCTTTTAAAATATATTGGTTATTTTTACAAAATAAAATAGTATTTTTTAAAACATCAATAGAAATAAGTTCTTTAGTTGGGTCATCAGGGATTAAAATTAATGATCCAGAATTTTTTGTAACTAAAACATCCTCTCCACGATTTGTTCTTAAAAGAACTGTTTTCAATATTTTATAAAATTGAATAATTCCATTTGATGGACTAATAATTTGTTCTCTTGCTTCTGATGTAAAAATTCCTCCAGTATGAAACGTTCGCATAGTTAATTGAGTACCTGGTTCACCAATGGATTGACCAGCTAAAATTCCAATTGCTTCACCAATATCTACCAAATTTTCAGTCGTCAAATCCCACCCATAACATTTTTGACAAATCGCACGATATAAATTACATGTTAAAGGTGAACGAACATAAAAGTTGGTGATTTTTTCTTCTTTAAATTTTTTAATTAAAGTTGGAGTAATTTGAGTATTTTTTTGGGCAATTAACTTATTTGTTTCTTTTTCAAAAATTGATTTACTTAAAATGCGACCTAAAATTTTTTCATAAACTAAATCATTATTATCATGATTTTTGTTTATAGAAAGTAAAAATGAATGAGAAGTTAAACAATCTTTTTCTCGAATTAATATATCTTGTGCAACATCAATTAAACGACGTGTTAAATAACCAGAATTAGCCGTTTTTAAGGCAGTATCCACAATTCCTTTTCGAGCTCCGTATCCTGAAATTAAATAATCCGTTATAGTTAATCCTTCTCGGAAGTTTTTCTTAATTGGTAAATTCATAATTTGACCACTTGGATCAGCCATTAATCCTCGCATACCAACAAGTTGGCGAACTTGAGAAAGATTTCCACGAGCTCCAGAAAATGCCATAATGTAAACAGAATTTAATGGATCATAATTCTTAAAGTAATAAATAATTTGGTCTTTTAATGATTCACTTGTTAAACTCCATGTATCAATTATTTTTTGAAATCGTTCAACTTCAGTAATTTTCCCTTTTAAATAGATTTTTTCAGAATTTAGAATTTCTTGATTGGCTTTTTCAAGCATTAAATTTTTAACAAAAGGAACTTTTAAATCTTCAATACTAATAGAAATACCTGCTTGAGTAGCATATTTAAAACCTAAATATTTTAATTCATCAGCTAAAGAACAAGCTTGCATAGAATCATAATTAGTAAAACTCCAAGCTAATAATTGGCGTAATTGTTTTTTACCGATTAGATTATTTTGATAAGTATAATTTTTCATACAATATTTTTAGTATATTACTTTTTTAATTTATAAAAAATTTAAAGCTTTTTGAATTGTATAATTTAGAAGAACACGACCAGTAGTTGTTTTTAAATATTGAACAATGATCTCTCCATCTTCATTTTTTCGTACTTGTAAATTGTCATAGTATTCAATAATACTTTTGTCTTTTAAAAGAATTGTTTTAATTGGATTCGATAGGTTTTGATCCAAATTATTATATCTAATCCAAATGGAACTATGAATTTCAATCTTATTTTGATCATAAGCTAATATAACATCGTCTAAATTTGCAAAATAATGATTAGATCCAAGCAATCCAGTGATATTATTTACAGTTAAATAATAGCAACCCAGAACCATATCTTGACTTGGCATAATGATAGGTTCTCCATTCGCTGGTGATAAAAAATTATAAGGTGCTAACATTAACATATAACATTCTGCCTGAGCTTCTAATGATAAAGGAATGTGAACAGCCATTTGATCACCATCAAAATCTGCATTAAATGCGGAACAAACTAAAGGATGTAATTTAATAGCGCGACCCTGAACTAAAATGGGTTCAAATGCTTGAATACCTAAACGATGTAAAGTTGGTGCGCGATTCAAAAAGATAGGATGATTTATTAAGATTTTTTCTAAAACTGGCTCAATGACAATTTTATCTTCTTGAATTAAATTTTTAGCAATTTTCATATTATTTGCTAAACCTTGATTAATTAATTCTCTAATTATAAATGGTTGAAATAATTCTATTGCCATTTTATAAGGTAATCCACATTGATTTAATTTTAAACTTGGACCAACAACAATGACTGAACGTCCTGAGTAATCAACTCGTTTTCCTAATAAATTTTGACGAAAACGACCATGTTTTCCTTTAATAATGTCAGATAGTGATTTTAATGGTCTATTATTAGCGCTTAAAGCTATTTTGCCTCGTTTTCCATTATCAATTAAAGTATCAACTGCTTCTTGTAATAAGCGTTTCTCATTTCTAATAATTAATTGTGGAGCATCAATTTCTAGTAAACGTAGTAATCGGTTATTTCTCGTAATTATTCGACGATATAATTCATTTAAATCAGATGTTGCAAACCGACCTCCTTCTAATTGAATCATAGGTCTTAAAGCAGGTGGTATTACAGGCAAAATAGATAAAATCATCCATGATGGACGTGAACCTGTTCCTATTAAATTCTCTAAGATTCTAATTCGTTTTATTGATTGGTCACGGATTTTATAAAGTCTTTGTTGTTCCCATTTTCGAAACCATCCAGATTCTGAATTATATAAAGGGTATTCTTTATTTAAAACTTTTGTACAAACTAAAACGAAACATCGTGTTTTAAAAACTTCTGAGTTTAAATTAAGTTTCTCTAGTTCTCGTTTAATTAACGGAGCACCAATTAAAAAATTTGGTGTTGAACGTAACAAATATTTTGGGGTATTATATCGACGATTTTCTGGTTTAGGGTAAGGTTTCAACGAATATGCACTGTAGCCTAATTCTCGACTTCTTCTATATTGTTGCAAATCCCAGTGTAAACCATAAAAAGAAATTTCATCTTCAGCAATAAAATAAGCTAAAGAAGCAAGTTTAATACGTTTAATTCTTTCATCCCATAAATCGATAATAGATGAAGTAGTTAATTTAAATGTATTATAACATTCATCGTCTGGATCTTTTTTATGTTTATCTGCACGTTCAGTATACTTAGTGTTTAATAATTTTTCACATTGTTCAATTTCTAAAAGCAAAGCCATGAAATTAGGTCGACTATTGATATACCAAACATGCGTTACAGGATAAATCAAATTTATATATCCCATTCTATGGCGACGTACTCTTGATTCGATTAATTCAACCCCACATCTTTCACAAATTAATCCTTCATAGCGAACTCGTTTATATTTTCCACAAGCGCATTCGAAACTTTTACTGGGGCCAAAAATTCGTTCACAAAACAAACCATCCATTTCTGGTTTAAATGTTCGGTAATTAATTGTCTCTGATTTCTGTACTTCTCCAACAAATTGACCGTTTGGTAGCTTTCGATTAGACCATTGTAAAATTCGAAATGGAGATGCTAATTTAATTTTTATATAATTAAATTCTTTCGCGAATTGTAGCATAAATATTAAAATGAAATGTCATTTACATTTGAGGTTGGAGAAAACGTTTTTGATAACGCATTATATTTTTCAATCAGATTGACCTCAATTTCATATCTTTTCGATGAACTGAATTTTTCAATTTTATATGTACTCATATCTAAACCTATAGAACGTAGTTCTTGTAATAAAACTTTAAATGATTCTGGAATTCCAAATTTTGGAATTTGTTGCCCTTTAACAATTGCATTTAGAGTTTCATTTCTACCTTGCATATCATCTGATTTTATAGTTAAAAGTTCTTTTAATGTAAAAGCCGCACCAAAGCCTTCTAAAGCCCAGACTTCCATTTCTCCAAATCGTTGTCCACCATGTTGAGCTTTTCCTCGTAATGGTTGTTGAGTTATTAAAGAATATGGACCTGTTGCACGTGCATGCATTTTATCATCTACTAAATGAATAAGTTTTAACATATATGCATTTCCAACAGTAATTGGATTTTCAAATTCTTTTCCAGTTCGACCATCTATTAAAACCATTTTTCCTGGAGCATAAGGATTAAATAACCAACTTTCGTTTTTTTGAATAGATGCTTTTCTAAGTTTTTTATTAATTAAAATTCGTGACATTTCCAATCCGTACATTTCATCGAATGGTAAAATTTTAAATCGCGAATTTAATTTATCACCAGCTAAACCTAATAAACATTCATAGAGTTGACCCACATTCATCCGCGACGGTACTCCTAGTGGATTTAAAATAATGTCAATTGGTGTTCCATCGGGTAAAAAAGGCATATCTTGTCGGGCTAAAATTCGCGAAATAATTCCTTTATTACCATGTCGACCTGCAATTTTATCTCCAACTTTAATTTTTCGAATTTGAGCAATAAATACATAAATTTTTTCAAATTTAAATGTAAGTCTAGTTCGCCGATTAAATGTGACAGTTTCAATTACACGCCCATATTCACCATCTGGCATTCGATAAGAATTATCTTTAACACCTTTAGCTTTTGCTCCAAAAATTGCACGTAATAATTTGGATTCGGGTAACTGTTCAGATGTATTATTTGAGATGACTTTTCCAACTAAAATATCACCTGGTTTTACAAATGTCCCAACAGTAACAATTCCATCATCATTTAAATGTTTTACTTCCGATAGATTTAAATTTGGAATCATTTTCATTGTTTGTTCGGACATTTCTGAATTTCGATCAATTTCAATTTTGTATCGTTCAATATGAATGGAAGTAAAAATATCATCATATACTAAACGTTCACTTATTAAAATAGCATCTTCAAAATTATATCCTTGCCAAGGCATATAAGCGACTAATACATTTTGCCCTAAAGCTAATTCATTACTTGTTATAGCTGGTCCATCGGTAAGAATTTGACCAGATTTGATTTTTTCTCCTTTCCAAACAATTGGTCGGTGATTAATACAAGTTTGTTGATTCGATCGCAAGTATTTTTGAAGTTTATAAATTATTTTTTTACCAGATTTATCTTGAATAATAATCTTGTTAGCCGTAACTGAATTAACAATACCTGAAACTTGAGCATTTAAAGTCATACCCGAATCAATTGCAATTTGATTTTCTAATCCTGTTCCAACGATTGGTTTTTGCGGGAAAATTAATGGAACTGATTGACGTTGCATATTTGAACCCATTAACGCTCGATTCGCATCATCATGTTCAAAAAAAGGAATCAAAGAAGCTGCTATTGAAACAACTTGAATCGTTGAAATTGCAATAAAATCGACTTCTGATGGCGGAACGTTTACAAAATCTTGTTTATAACGAACTGGAATAAAGTTTTTAATTAAATAATTTTCAGAATTTGTTGCCATATCAGCGGGTGCAATTTTATATAAATCTTCAACATCAGCTGTTAAATAAATAGGGTTACCTGTTTTTATAACTTTTCCATTTAGAACTCGCCAAAATGGAGTTTCTAAAAATCCTAATTTATTAATTCGAGCACATGTCGTTAAAGATGCAATTAAACCAACATTTTGTCCTTCAGGAGTTTCAATTGGACATATTCTCCCATAGTGACTCGGGTGAATATCGCGCATAGCAAAACTAATTCGATCTCGATCAAGTCCCCCTGGTCCCAACCCACTAATTCTACGTCGATGAGTTAAAGATGATAATGGATTAGTTTGATCAAGATATTGAGACAATTGACTAGATCCAAAAAATTCTCGGATTGTTGCATTAATAATATTAAAACTTAACAAGTATCCTGAATCAATTTTATTAGTTTGATTTCGTACTTTCCGGATTAATCTTTGAAAACCTATTCTAAATAAATTTTGTAATAATTCTCCAACGGATCGAACACGTTTATTCTTTAAATGATCAATATCATCTTCGACTGCTTTTGAAATTGTCAAATTAATTAATTTATCTATAATTGCAAAAATATCTTCATATGTTATAAGTTGAAGTCGTTCACTAAGTTTTAAGTTTAACCGATTATTTATTTGTAATCTCCCAACTCGTCCTAAACGATAATAATTCGGGTCAAAAATTCTTGAAAATTCTGAAATATTTTTAAAATATTTTAAATCCAAATCAAAACGTGAAATAGGTTGTTTTAAACGTTTTGGATTCACTAACCATGGTTTCTTAAAATAGAAATAGACTGGTTTTGAATTTATCAATAATGGTTTTTTAAAATAGAAAAAATCCGAATATTGTAAATTTTGATAAATTTCTGAATCATTTAACCCCATTTCTTTTAATAAAGAAAGGACTGGTTTTTGCGTCATTTTATCTAATTGGATAATAACTTCATCTTCTTGATTTTTAACTGGGTATTGAAAAGGATTAATTTTGGTATTTTTTTGAAAACTGAAACGAATCCAAGATCCATATTCAGGAATTAAAGTTGCTGTATATAGGTCTTTTTCATCATATTTTTTATGATAATTTGTTTTGATTTCATGATCTTCTCGATATAGAAGTAATTGCGTTTTTGTTTTAAGATATTTATGACGTTTACGTTTATTAGGCTCAGTAGACTCCGTATATTTATCTTTTTCAAATATATATTTGAAACGTTCTTTTAAACTTATTGAAAAATAAATAGTAGGACGTAAATTCGAAAATTCAATTAATTTTTTAATATGAGCTAACGTCAATAACGTTTGATTTAAATTGTGTTTTAAAAATTGAAAATTATTCATTTCTACTAACCAATTATAGGAATTTTTAGCAATTAAAACCAATTTATAATTTAATTGAAGTTGAACAAACGTTTGGGAATTCAGTAACGCTATATCATAAGTTTTAAATAATTTTGTAATTTGTCCTTCTGATAAATTAAAACTCGGTTTGGATAACAAAGTTTGAACTGGATCAATTACAGAATTATTTTGATCTAATATTTGGTATTTGATTAAAAGTTTTAATAAAAATTGAAAATACTTTACTAAATAACTTGTTTGATCATCTTTACGATTTGATTGAAAGTTTAAATTAGTATTTCTTAATTTTAACCATTTTAAAAATAACTGAATTAATTTGATTTTTGACGATGAATGAGATGTGTTTGAAATTAATCGATAAAATTTAAAATATTGGAAAAAGGTAAATACCGAATTTTTATTTATTAATTTTAGATGTTTTAGAGAATAATGATAAATGGAATTATGATCAAAATTCCAAAATCGAATTGAGAAAAGATCAAATTCTGAAATAGAAGCTTCACCAGATGGTAAAAAGGAACGTAATTTATTTATATCCGTTGAGTATTTTCGTTTAAAGGTTTTTTGAGTTTTTTGAGTCTTATTTTTTTCAAAATAAATTCCTGGACTTCGAATAATTTGACTAACAATGACACGTTCACAACCATTTATAATGAATGTGGTATAAGTAGTCATTAGAGGTAAAGTAATAATTGGAAATTGATTTTGGAAACAAATACTATTAATTGTTTTATTTCGTATTTCAATTGGGATAACTAATTGTGCTCGATAGTTTCCACTATATTTTCTTGCAATTAATAAACTATAAGATGGTTTTATTAAGCTATATTCTTCGCCAAAAATGATATACTCAGTATTTTGACTAAAATCATGAATTTTAGAAAATAATGCTAATTCTTCATTTAAACCTTGCGTAATAAACCAACAGAAACTTACTCGCTGCATTGCGAGAAAATCTGGAAGAGCATTAATATAATTCATATTTTGTTTCATAATCTTTGTTACTTGCTTAAAGAATTGATTATGTTTATACTTTTTAGTTAATTTGCGTAAATTTAAATAAAATAAATAATGTTAAAAAACTTTATTTATTTTATTCTTGACATTGAAATTATGCTGCTTTTAAATATGCAGCTAATTTTGCTTTTTTTCTTGCTGCCATATTTTTATGGAAAATATTTTTTTTCGTTCCTTTATCCATAATACTATAAATAGAACTTAAAATTTCTTTTAATTTTTCTTTCTCGTCAGAATTTTGAGAAACTTTATAAGTTTCTAAATTGTTAAAGAAAAGTTTTATTAACGTTCTAACGGATGTTTTATAATATTTATTTCGTAATCGATTTCGTTTATTAATTTCAATACGTTTTCGTGCAGATTTACTGTTAGCCATGATAATAATAATTTTTAAATATAGTAGTCTCTATATATATATATTTACCTAAATATGTTTATTTAGATAGGAATCAATTTTGATAAACATATACTATATAACATTTTTTGAGTTCAATTACAATACATAAAATTGTTATAAAAGTAAATTTATAGACATTGTTAGATAGCTAATTGTACTTTTCTTTAAGGTTTCGAGTCAAGATTTAAAAAATCTTAAGTTTCGGTAAATCAAATTAGAAATTAGATCAGTACTAATAGTGAATTACAGCACGAATTTGTATTAAAAATAGATTATTTTATTGTTTTAAGAATCTAGCTTTCTCTTAATTGAAATTTTAAATATTTGTTAATAAAATCTTTTTCATATTTGTAATAATTATTAACAAAAGTAAGTCAAGAACAATCGCTTAGTTAAAATCAATCTATAGAAGTCACTTATTTCTTGGTTTATTTATTATTGACAAGGAAAGAATTATTCAATATTATACGAATAATAACTTATTGTATGGTAGAAGTATTAATGAATTACTTCATATTTAAAAATCAATTAAATAGTAAAAAGTAACATTCGGGTCAGCCATCTATAATCCACTAGAAATGTGGTAATCCAATTTTGTATTCTTATCTTTTAACATCAAAAGTTTATTTTAAAATACTATATTCTAACAAATAAAAATAAAAAAAGTTATGCCAAAATTAAAAACACGAAAAGCGGCAGCAAAGCGGTACAAAATCACAGGTAATTCTAATTTTTTACGTCGCCATGCTTTTAAAGGTCATTTATTAATGAAAAAGTCAAATAAACAAAAACGAAAATTATCACAAGTTCTTTGTGTTAAAAAAAGTGATACAAAAGCAATTCAGTTAATGTTACCATATTAACTTAATAATACTAATAATAATAATAATAATTGTAATTAATAAAATAAATCAAAATGGTTAGAGTCAAACGTGGAAATGTAGCTCGAAAACGTCGTAAGAAAATTTTATCTCTTGCAAGTGGATATCGCGGTGCTCATTCAATTCTATTTAGAGTAGCAAATCAACAAGTAATGAAAGCATTACGTTACTCATACATTGGTCGTAAACAGAAAAAACGAATTTTTCGCAGAATCTGGATTAGTAGAATTAATGCAGCTTCAAGAATAAATGGTATTTCTTATAGTCAATTAATTAATAAATTCAAAAAATCTAATATAGATTTAAACAGAAAGATGTTGTCACAACTTGCTATTTTAGATGCTTCTACATTTAAATCATTACTAGAAGTTACTCATTAGAATTTTTATATAAATTAGAAACTGAGAAAATATTTTTATAATATGGATTCAAATAATGATTTAGAAAAATTAATTGAAAATTTACCTTTTTTTCTTCAAGAGCATTTAAATAAACATATTTATAAAGATCAACTTCTTGAAATTGTTTTAGATCTAGGGAGACGACCGGAAGCCCGATTTCTTTATGGTCCTGAATATTTATCTCAAAAAATTATTTCATGGCAAGACATTGATTTTGTCGTGAAAAGAATTAGTAAATTTAGTAATGAAAATCGTGCTGGTATTGAACGAACACTTCATCGCATTAGTTGTATTCGGAATCGTCAATTTTTAATAAATGGATTAACATGTAGAATTGGTCGTGCGATATTTGGAACAATTTCAGTAATTCGAGATTTATTAGAATATGAAAAATCGATTTTAATCCTGGGGAAGCCTGGCGTTGGAAAAACAACTATTATTAGAGAAATTGGTCGAGTTTTAGCAGATGAAATGGAAAAACGGGTGATTATAATTGATACATCTAATGAAATTGCCGGTGATAGTGATATTCCTCATTCAGGAATTGGACGTGCAAGACGAATGCAAGTTCCCAATACCGATTTACAACATCAAAGTATGATTGAAGCAATTGAAAATCATATGCCTCAAGTTATTATTATTGATGAAATTGGTACTGATTTAGAGGTTTTAGCTGCTCGTACTATTGCCGAAAAAGGTGTTCAATTAGTAGGAACAACACATGGAAATTGTTTAGAAAATTTAATTAAAAACCCTCCATTAGCAGACTTAATTGGTGGAATTCAATATGTTACATTAAGTGATGATGAAGCAAAACGTCGAGGAACACAAAAAAGTATTTTAGAAAGAAAAGCTTATCCTGCTTTCGAAGTTATCGTTGAAATTAATAGTTCAAACTCTTGGACAATTCATGAAGATGTGAAAACATCAGTTGATTTGTTATTAAGAAGCAATTTTAATATAAACCAATTACGACAATTTTCTTTAGCTCATAAAATTCAAATAAAATGTCAACAATTACAAAATTACTCGAATTTTTTGTTACAAAATCAAAATAATGGGAATGAAATGTTTCATCCAAATGGAAAACCTTGGATTTATCTAAATCAATCCAAAGAGGAAAATACTTTTCAAATTAATTCTAAAACATTGGTAATTTATCCCTATTCAATTTCAAATAATTTTCTTAAAGAAGCTTTATTAAAAATTGGTATAAAATTTACGTTAACAACTAATCTTAAAAAAGCAAGCTTAATTATTGGTTTGAAACGACAATTAAAACAAAATTTTAAACTGAAAAAGTTAGCAAATAAGAAAAAAATTCCGATTTATTCTTTAAATCAAATCAGTATTTATCAATTAACAAAGTTTGCTAAAATTTTAAATCAATAAATCAGATTTAAACTGAACGCTGATAAATTTATTAGAGTTCAGTTTAAGTTAGTTGTTCAATTTTTATTCTTTATATTAGAGTAATTATTAAATAGAAAACTGACATCATTAATTAATATTTTAATTACTCAACTTTTTTTCTAGGAATTCATTTAAATTTATTAACTATAATCTATCCAAATAAATTATTTAAGAGTTTATAAAATGTTTATTTGAAAATTGGATCTTTCCAGAGATAGTCATTCGTAGATCTGACTTCATGAATTGCCGATTTCAAAATATTGTCAAATTACACCTTGAACACTCATTCGTGAAATTTTATTTATGGATTGTGAATTTTCGAATGTCGATTTTAGTTCTACTTTCTTAGTAAAATGTGAATTGATAAATATTGTCTTAAACAATATTATCTTTGATCAACGAACCTTCAACTTATTCAAAATGATTAATATAGATTTTAGTAATTTAAAATGGACAGAGTCCATTAATTATAAAGTGAACTTTATCTTCAATTAAACATGATATAATCATACATTGCTTAGATTTCGAGAAAAAAATTAGTCAATATTAATTGTATAATTTTAGTACATTAAGAAGATGAATTATATGAATCTTTCACTAATTTAATGTTTGACCCATAAAGTTTTTTAGTTTTTGGTGAGAAATAAAATTTCTTTTCCTTCTTAAACCTTGCATAATGAATTCAAATTTAGTACCATCTAATATAATTAGTTCTGTTCTTTAAAAATCGGAAACCGAATCTATTCCATGAATTCGGGATATAGCTCAGCTTGGTAGAGCACCTGCTTTGGGAGCAGGGGGTCGTAGGTTCAAATCCTACTATCCCGATTTTGAAGTGCGTTTAGGGTTTACCCTAAAACGACACTCCAGATGGTTAGAAATGAATGGAATATTTCGATTTCAATTAATCAAGGGATCAGAGAATCAAATGTCCTCTCAGCCCTCGATTTTAGGCCCGATAAGGTCGGACAAGACTCTTACTAGGGTGATTTCCTTTAAGAAAATTCTGGCCTTAAAATGGGCGTATTTTTTGATGGAGGTGAATTATAAAATAATATAGAAGAGTGATATAATTCATCACTCTTCGTTCAAATATTTTTGAATTTGTGGAAATATATCAGCAACAGCATTCCGAAAATCTTCTTCATTTTTTGCAAATGGAAAATCCGGTGGATCTTTTTCATCAAAATCGGGATAAAATTCATCACAACAAAGATAAATTTCTGAAATCCATTTTGCAAATTCAAAAGAGATTGAACTCGGCTTGATATTCTTTAATATTTCGTAATTTTTAGTTAATAAAAGGGATTTTTTTTCAATTGCTTCAACCATATTACAAAATTTCCTTTCAAATGTTTTGCCATTAATTTTGAAACTTAAGAACTCTTCTATTAATTGCGCATATTCATCTTTTTGAGACCAATGAAGATGCTCATTGATCTGTAGCGAATAATTTTTCAATTCCAAATATTTTAATTTATTTTCATCTTTAAGAAATTTATTTTCTTTTCGCAACAAGTCATCATATTTAAGAAGGTCAACATATTTTCGGTAATTATATTGCATTGCATTTTTTATTTGTAATTAATTATTATTTTTTGGTCCTCTAAGACTTAATATAAGGCTCATAGATGGACGAGTATCTAATCCAAAGTTCTGATTTTCTTTTATACTTTCAAGTTGAGATTCAGTTGCATTTACTACAGTAATAAACGAATTATCAGTAGCATTAACAATAGCCACTAGATTACCATCCTTTTCTTTATAGAAATAAGCCGGAGTTTCATATCGATATGACCCATTAATTTTTTCTGTTTCAGGTGACTCTATAAAGCTGCGAGCCTTTCCTTCAAATTCTATTAAATTCTCTTTGTTTCGATTTTCTTTCATACCGAAACATTTATCTGCGTGTCGGTCATATGCATGATTCATACGTTTTTGACTACTAAAATCCGTATTCTCTCGAGTATGATTTGGATTATCATAATCAAATTTATCGAGAAAAGGATTAGGCCCACCCTTGTATTGACTTGCATCAAAATTACCATTTTCAGGAGGTGGTTGATTATCACCTCCATTATCCTGAAATGGACTATTTGAAACTTTGACTTTTGGTTTGCAAGATAATGGTGCATTTTGATGGTAACGACAGTACATATTTTGTGGTAAATATCCGTCTGCGCCTGGAATTATAGTACTGCCCGAGCTAAATTTTCCAGCCTGGGCATTTCGACGAGCATCTGCTTTTGCTCGTGATCCCTGGCTGCTCCCTTTTCCTAAATCTCCACTACGAATCTCTAAAGCCGACTTCAAAGCTTCAGAGGGTTGAGTCTGCTGATTTTGAATTTTAATCACATATCCAGACCCTGTTTGAATAGTTTTACCTGAATTATAAGAAGGGTCAAAACTGTTTGACTTTAAAATTACTTTTTCCTGAGTTAATGGTGTTGCATTAGAGTAATTTTGAGTTTTAAAATCATTCGGCTTTAAATTTCCAAAAAGCAAATTTCCTCCTACAACAGCAGACGCAAAGATTTTTCGTTTTTTCCCAGAACTATTTTTTCTATTTCTTTTATTAAAGAAATTCAATAATTTTAATTTTAGTTTCATAAAAAAGTGTCCATTGTTTGAATATTATTTTACTAAAAATTTAAAAAAGTGTCCGTTTTTTGAAATTGGTATTTTCAAAAATATTGAGAAACTGTTGATATAACAATAAAAATTTGAGGTCATTACAACACATTTTTATGGCTAATAGACAACATCAACTTTTGGAACACTTTTTTAAATTTTCTTGAGGTATCATTTAGTTAACTCTTTGAAATGAATCGATTTTGTTCGACTAATCAAATTCGTAGTCAATTCGGTTACAGTTTTTACTTTATTGGTTTTTAGAACTAAAAGAAATTGGTTTTCAATCAGTTTGAAATCTTGAGCTAAGACGAAAGTTTGCAACAAATAAGATCTGACTTTTCAAAGATTTGAATTTGAAATAGCAAATTGATCTAAAAATTCTTCAACGTCAAATACTTTCTCAATCTCTCTAACTGAAAATGCGAGTAAGAAGCTGAGTTGAGCTTGGAATTGATATTTATTCTGATAGTTCAAAAAAACCTTTGGAAAGTAGAATGGAAACTTATAGAAATAAAGCTCTTCCGCAATAGCTAACTGTACATACCAAGATTTTTTTTGAATACTTTTAGATAAGGAAATATATTAACACTTTGGAAACAAAGATTCGAAATAGCGCTCAACATCGGAGGTAAAGTTTGCAAAGATTTTAAAAACTTTCCTACTTTTTGAACCTGATAATGATTTTTATTGTCACCAATAAATTCTAAGAAATCAGTGAATTTAAATGAGACAATTAGGTATTCTTGATCAACTATAAAGCCAAAAGAATAGTCTAGTTGTCGAATATAACTCAATAATTGAAATAGTTTGTATAGAAATTCTTGATCAGTTAATCTAGTATCAAGCTTATTCATTAGATAAGTTGTGACAAGTGAATTCTCAGGAATTTCTAGAACTCGAATGTTTCGAAAATTCTCTACCATCCAATCCATATAACAACTCCGCTGAATCTATTACTGATGGTCAAATCTTCTTATCGAATGATTTATTCAACTCAGGTATTCGTCCAGCTATTAACGTTGGTATTTCAGTATCACGTGTAGGTTCTGCTGCTCAAACTAAAGCAATGAAACAAGTTGCAGGTAAATTAAAATTAGAATTAGCTCAATTCGCAGAATTAGAAGCATTCTCACAATTTGCCTCAGATTTAGATGAAGCAACACAAAAACAATTAGCACGTGGAACACGATTACGTGAAATTTTAAAACAACCACAAAATTCACCGTTTTCAGTTGCAGAACAAGTTGCTTTAATTTATACTGGAATTAATGGTTATTTAGATGATTTAGAAGTATCTGATGTTAAAAAATATTCGGCAAGTTTAATTTCTTACATCACTACATCTAAGCAATCGTACATAGATATTGTTGGTTCAACAAACCAATTCACAGAAGAAGCTGAAACTTTATTAAAAGAAGCAATTTCGGAATCAAAAGAAATTTTTGCTAAAAACGGCTAATTTCCTTTTTTTAGATTTATTAAAGAAATTATTCATAATTTCTTTAATAAAATATAATTTTAAGTGTTACTTATAATATTTAAAAAAATATTTTTTTATGACAGCACATTTACACATTTCGTATAGTAGAGAACTAAGTAAAGAGGATAGATCAGTTTTTGAGAACCGAGAAGCAGTTTACTTATTCGTAAGAAACTTGCCTTCGAATTCAAAACTAAAAGCAAAAAGGCTCTAGCATTATGTATTATCAAATTTATAAATAAAGGAGAATCATTATGAGAAAGTTTATACGACTTTACCTTGCTTATGCTTTAATATATGCCTCATTCAGAACTTCATTATACTTATTAAACGAATTATTCAGTATGGTTGATGAAATAATAGATACTGGTAACAAGGCAGCAAATAATAATAATAATAATGAGCTAATAGACGGCACTAATGATATAGTCACAACCCATGATTATAATACATGTAAAGAAGTTGTAAATGCTATAACTACGCGAGGTGGACAGAATGCTCTTCTACCAAGAGGTGCAGTTGGAGTGATACAAGGATCAATTCAACATCTCGGGAAATTTTGTAGAAAAGGAATTTCCATTATCCTTAAACCAATAGCAAAAAGTCTTGGGTTTGTATTAATGAAAATCTCTGTGTTTAAAGCTGTTTATAAAGCGGTCAAAACTGGAAAGGTAATTATTGCATCCAGCGCAGCATTAGCTAGAATGCGATTAATAGCAAAATTTGATTATTGGGCACTAATCCTTGGTGACGCAATCCCTCTTATAGGTGTATATCAGAAAGCAGTACTGGCTAGTATACGTCGCATGCGAATGGGGTGATGCACATGGAGATATGCACCTCACAGACTAGTGAAATAATAAACTTAGCTAGCGATGAAAATGTTAATCTGGTAAAAAAGGAAAAGATGTTGATTGATTTATTCTCAATGTATGAGTCTCTTCCTGAGAATCATCCTTTTAAAAACCGTTACTTTGCTTGTGTTATTCATGTGTTATTAGTATTGTTTATTATTAATAAGAGATGTTTTAACTTCACGCTAAGACTTCTATTACGTTTGTTGAAAGATGGAAGAATCACACTGCAAACTTATCGTGAAATTATTGCTCAGCTAATTATAGGTGGAGTTTCACCGATTGAAATCGATATCCTATAACTTAAACACCTAATAGTTTGGAAACCTAATATTATAATACATAATTGTTGTGAAACATATTTGAATTTGTTAGGTAAATATACCCTCAGGGAAATTTAAGTCGAAAATAAGTAGTTTGAGTGCTGAATATTAAAGATAAAATAATTAGTAAGAGGTTTTTATATTAGACGGGTGAAATTATAATTCTAACTAATAAAATAATTAGAGTTATAATTTTGAAGTTATTCTTTAAAAAACTCTTGCATTTGAAGAAAAGTTTTTTCAATTGACTTACGGAATTTTTGGTCACTAATACCCTCTTCCGGACCGAATTCGCATGCTACCATAGAAATGTCAGATATTTCTCCAATTAGAGACGAAAATTCCACGGCTTTTAAATCGACTGAAAAACTAGCTAATTGTTTGAAATCGTTGGTAATCATTTTCGCAGTCTTAGCGTCTTCCTTTTCCATTTTCAGAAATTCCGATTGAAATATTGGAGGAGTGACTACTTTCTCAATATATTGAGAGATTAAAGAATAATAGTCTTCCTTTCGCTCATAAGAAATCTGATTTTTCACACGAGCACCGTACGAAAGTAATTCTATAAACTCGTCCTTATTTTCGAAAATTAATGAGTTACTTTGTTGACTTAAACTTTTTTCTTTTTCTAATAATTCGTTATAACGATCCATATCAAAAGTAATTTTTATAATTTTTAATATTTAATTTTAAGGCTTACCAGCAATTGTATAAGAATAACCATCTTCAAATTCAATTTCAACATCGATATTGTCATTATATGGATCTCTCGGATCTCTGACTTCATCAATAAAGTTACTCTTTTTAATTCGCATCATTTTATTCTTTCGTAATCGATAAGAAATTCGAGAAATAGTTTCCTTTTAGGAAGGAGTTCTGTATAATAGATTAGAATCTTACTATATATTATACTAATTCAAAATGAGTTTAGACGAAAAATTTATTCCAATTCGAACTGCATTTTATGAAATAGTTGGGAATTTGTTCGAAAAAATAGCTGGGATTTTTGGATATCCAGAGAATCCTGGGATGCTGACCATCTATGAGATGCCGAACAGTGTGTATGCTCGATCACAATTTTTTGATAGTCTTCCAAAACATAAAACTTATTGGCCTCCAATTCAACGTCCCGAAACTTGGTTTGAAATGTTCGTCGGACCAAGTCCTAAGGTGGATGCCATTCCTAGATATATCTATGAAAGTAAAGAGGAAGGATTTTATAATTTTTATATTGAAAATTATAAAAACATGTATTTTTTACCCGATTGGGTTTCGGAATTTATTCAAGTTCGATTGAATATCTGTTTAGATATTAGTCTTTTAGAAACAATTAGAGAAGTTCTATTTATTGGGCTAATGATTTATTCCCAAATGGTAGTACTTCGAATTGCTATTTCGTGGTTAATTTATATTAATCCGTATACATTTCCATGGTGTTATCTTGCAGCTGCAGTAGATTGGACAGAAGATGTTTTACAAGGAATTGTACCTGCAATCCTTGGAGTCAATATTACGGGAAGTGTTTTTCTTGGAGTACTTGGGGTAATTGCAGATAGTTTAAATCATTTGGTATTTACCATGCCATTTCTTCCAAGTGAAGCTGAGGAAACCAAACTATTAATTAACCAAGAAATGAAAGATGTATTAGTGTTCCATTATTTACCAATTTCCTGGTATCGTTATCCGATTCCAAACAACATCCGAGAGTTTTGGTATTACCAAAGACCAGATATTTTAGAATATATGCAAACAGCTTATCACGATTTAGATATTCAATTTTTACCGAATAATATTCTTCAGGAATTTAACCAAAAGGGTAACTTAGACTTAACAAGTCAGATTACTAGTACAAATTTATCTTTGTCTACGGAAGTCTTATCGAACGAAAATTTACTTCCATCAAATATTATTTTAGATTTTATAAATAATCATTTTCACAATTTCGTTTCATTTTAGTCAAAATGAAAGACTCAATTATTGATCATTGAAACCCTCAATGATTAATAATTCTCAAAATTTTTAACTCGAATATATCCATTAAAAGAATAAAAATTTAGAAAAGTGAATTTATTTTTTTCACTTTTCAAAAAAAGCTAACCTTGAGCTTTTAAAATACCAACAACTATCATTCCATTACAAGACAAAAGAGGCTGATCAGATTTCCAAAACTGGATTGGAAATCGTTCATTAAAATGGAAATTCAAACTCGTTATATTTTTAGCTTTTCAATCACTCATCAGTGTTCCCTCGAAATTAATATCATCCAATCTTAATTCTAATAATTGAGAATTTGTAAAATAACTCCATCCAAAATCAACTTGCTTAAATTCACAATTTTTAAAAATAGTTTCTTCAAAGTCTGTTTTTATGGCTTCAGAATGAATGATTTCACAGTTTTCAAAGACACAATCACAAAAAGAAGTCCTTAGTAAATGCATTGTTTTAAATAGACAATTTGATAAATTTACTCGATCTATAATACCTCTAAAAATTCTCTTTTTAAAACTAATTTCATTAGAAAATTTTTGCTTACGAATTGTGAAACCGTCATTACTGTCGTTGTCTAGAATAAGATTTTGAAGAGTTTCTTTCATTTCTTAATCTCTTTGAATTATATTTACAATTTCAATACCTTCGAAACCATGAGGTTGGTAAATATTTTTTTCATAGTCTGGCCGTTGTTTTAGGTTCAAGTAATTCAAAATTCACAATCTGCAAAATCTGATCTCTCGAAATCCGAATACTACTATCTGATGTTTTATATTTTTGTTTATAAATTTTTTAGCCCATTCTTCTTGCAGCCCTATCAAGATCTGTAGTTCCTCTCCCCAAATTATGGGGTTCCTTTCCATCCACAAATCGATACTGACCCCGACCTAAATGTTTGAACTGATCGCTAGTTTGCAAAAACTGAATGGAGCGATGAAATTTGTGAATCCGACGATACACTAGGAAATCCTGAGAAATACCGTTGAATTGACTCTATTGTTACTCATTTCGAGATATTACTCGTGTTATGGATCTTTCTTGATCTATATAGAAGGATAAAAATAAATTAACTACCATTGTTATAGTATAGACACTAATACAGTATAGTATAGTATAGAAAAATGATCACACGTTTCACCGATTCCTTCTTTTATGGCAGATATCTACTTTTTAGTATTTTAATTTTTTTAAAACTAATAAAAAATTTTTAAAATAATAATAAATATTTTTTCAAGTTGAAACAATTATTTGAAAGATAAATCGTTCTTCTTCTGATTCCTTAGTAATCTATCATTCAACTTTATGAAATAGACTTTAAAACGAAGTTGACAAAACAAATTTATGGAAATTTTAAGAGAGTTTGATCCTGGCTCAGGATGAACGCTGGCGAGATGCTTTACACATGCAAGTCATACGAGAGTTTTTAACTCAAGTGGCGGACGGGTGAGTAACACGTAAGAATTTACCTTTAGGAGGGGGATAACAACGAGAAATTGCTGCTAATACCCCATATGCTTTCGAGTGAAATGGATTTTTCCGCCTAAAGAGAAGCTTGCGCCTGATTAGCTTGTTGGTAAGGTAATGGCTTACCAAGGCGACGATCAGTATCTGGTTTGAGAGGATGACCAGACACACTGGAACTGAGACACGGTCCAGACTCCTACGGGAGGCAGCAGTGGGGAATTTTCCGCAATGGGCGAAAGCCTGACGGAGCAATCTCGCGTGAGGGATGACGGCCTATGGGTTGTAAACCTCTTTTTTCAGGGAGGAATCAAATGACGTGTACCTGAAGAATAAGCATCGGCTAACTCCGTGCCAGCAGCCGCGGTAAGACGGAGGATGCAAGTGTTATCCGGAATCACTGGGCGTAAAGCGTCTGTAGGTGGTTTAGTAAGTCAACTGTTAAATCTTGGAGCTTAACTTCAAAATCGCAGTCGAAACTGCTAGACTAGAGTATAGTAGGGGTAAAGGGAATTTCCAGTGGAGCGGTGAAATGCGTAGAGATTGGAAAGAACACCGATGGCGAAGGCACTTTACTGGGCTATTACTGACACTCAGAGACGAAAGCTAGGGTAGCAAATGGGATTAGATACCCCAGTAGTCCTAGCCGTAAACAATGGATACTAGATGTTGAACAGATCGACCTGTGCAGTATTAAAGCTAACGCGTTAAGTATCCCGCCTGGGAAGTATGCTCGCAAGAGTGAAACTCAAAGGAATTGACGGGGGCCCGCACAAGCGGTGGAGCATGTGGTTTAATTCGATGCAACGCGAAGAACCTTACCAGGGTTTGACATGATACGAATTTCTTTGAAAGAAGAAAGTGCCGTTTGGAACGTATACACAGGTGGTGCATGGCTGTCGTCAGCTCGTGTCGTGAGATGTTGGGTTAAGTCCCGCAACGAGCGCAACCCTTATTTTTAGTTGCCTTATGGAACTCTAGAAAGACTGCTGGTTATAAACCGGAGGAAGGCGGGGATGACGTCAAGTCAGCATGCCCCTTACACCCTGGGCTACACACGTGCTACAATGGGTGAGACAATGAGATGCTACTCTGCGAAGACAAGCTAATCTAGAAACTCACTCTAAGTTCGGATTGTAGGCTGCAACTCGCCTGCATGAAGTTGGAATCGCTAGTAATCGCTGGTCAGCTACACAGCGGTGAATTCGTTCCCGGGCCTTGTACACACCGCCCGTCACACCATGGAAGCTGGTTATGCCCGAAGTCGTTACTCTAACCTTTTTGGAGGAGGATGCCTAAGGTAGAATTAGTGACTGGGGTGAAGTCGTAACAAGGTAACCGTACTGGAAGGTGCGGTTGGATCACCTCCTTTTAAAAAGAGATTTTTAAAATTTATGGTTGATAAAAAATAATGAAAGAAACGGGCTATTAGCTCAGTTGGTTAGAGCGCACCCCTGATAAGGGTGAGGTCTCTGGTTCAAATCCAGAATGGCCCAACGGGGGTATAGCTCAGCTGGTAGAGCACCGCCTTTGCACGGCGGTTGTCAGCGGTTCGAATCCGCTTACCTCCAAATGAAAAAAATTGAGAGATTTTTTTAAGAATTAGATAGAAAGTCTTAAATTCAAGGAATTAAGAGTTTATGGGGGATACCTTGGCATTCAGAAGCGATGAAGGACGTGGTTACCGGCGAAACACTTCGGGGAGTTGGAAACAAGCTATGATCCGGAGGTCTCCGAATGAGGAAACTTTTGATACTACTTATTGAATCAATAGATAAGCAAGAGCGAACCTAGGGAACTGAAACATCTTAGTACCTAGAGGAAAAGAAAGTAAAAAACGATTCCCTTAGTAGCGGCGAGCGAAACGGGAGAAGCCTAAACTTAATTTTATTAAGGGTAGTGGGACAATTGTGAATGGATTAGGACAATTAGACGAATAAGTTGGAATGCTTAGCCAAAGAAAGTGATAGTCTTGTAGTCGAAAATTGAAATAATCAAATTGAATCCCAAGTAGCATGGAGCACGTGGAATTCCGTGTGAATCTGCGAGGACCACCTCGTAAGGCTAAATATTCCTGAATGACCGATAGTGAAACAGTACCGTGAGGGAAAGGTGAAAAGAACCCCGGGAGGGGAGTGAAAAGAACATGAAACCATAAACTTACAACCAGTAGGAGGACGACTAAAACGTCTGACTGCGTGCCTGTTGAAGAATGAGCCGGCGACTTATAGGTAGTGGCAGGTTAAGGCAGAGAATGCTGGAGCCATAGTGAAAGCGAGCCTGAATAGGGCATATGTCACTGGTTATAGACCCGAACCCGGATGATCTAACCATGGTCAGGTTGAAGCTTAGGTAATACTAAGTGGAGGACCGAACCGACTGATGTTGAAAAATCAGCGGATGAATTGTGGTTAGGGGTGAAATGCCAATCGAATTCGGAGCTAGCTGGTTCTCCCCGAAATGCGTTTTGGCGCAGCGATAAATGTTATAACTTAGGGGTAAAGCACTGTTACGTATGCGGGCTGGTAATTCGGTACCAAATCGTTGCAAACTAAGAATACTAAGTGGAAAGTTTATCAGTGAGACTGTGGGGGATAAGCTCCATTGTCAAGAGGGAAACAGCCCAGAGCACCAGTTAAGGCCCCTAAATAATTACTAAGTGATAAAGGAGGTGGGAGTGCAGAAACAATCAGGAGGTTTGCTTAGAAGCAGCAATCCTTTAAAGAGTGCGTAATAGCTCACTGATCGAGTAAACCTGCGCCGAAAATGTACGGGACTAAGTAATTTGCCGAAGCTGTGCGATATATTTTAGATATATCGGTAGGGGAGCGTTCTGTTGTAGATTGAAGTATTAACGTAAGTGGATATGGACGAAGCAGAAGTGAGAATGTCGGCTTGAGTAACGAAAATATAGGTGAGAATCCTATACCCCGAAAACCCAAGGTTTCCTCCGGAAGGCTCGTCCGCGGAGGGTAAGTCAGGACCTAAGGCGAGGCTGAAAAGCGTAGTCGATGGACAACGGGTTAATATTCCCGTACCATTATTTATTGATAACGAGGGACGGAGAAGGCTAAGCTGGCCGGATATTGGTTACCGGTTTAAACGTTCGAGATGTTGAGAAACGGAGAAAACGTTTTGAGTTGAGACGTGAATACCAGATGCTACGGCATTGAAGCAGTGTATGTCAGACTTCCAAGAAAAGCTCGCAATGTCATAAATAAATAATGCCTGTACCATAACCGACACAGGTGGGTAGGTAGAGTATACTAAGGGGCGCGAGATAACTCTCTCTAAGGAACTCGGCAAAATGACTCCGTAACTTCGGGAGAAGGAGTGCCTTATTTATAAGGTTGCAATAACAAGATCCAAGCAACTGTTTACCAAAAACACAGGTCTCCGCTAAGTCGTAAGACGATGTATGGGGGCTGACGCCTGCCCAGTGCCAGAAGGTTAAAGAAGTTGGTTAGCATTCGCGAAGCTGATAACTGAAGCCCTGGTGAACGGCGGCCGTAACTATAACGGTCCTAAGGTAGCGAAATTCCTTGTCGGGTAAGTTCCGACCCGCACGAAAGGCGTAATGATTTGGATACTGTCTCGGAGAGGGGCTCGGTGAAATAGACTTGTCTGTGAAGATGCGGACTACCTGCACCTGGACAGAAAGACCCTATGAAGCTTTACTGTAACTTGAAATTGAAATTGGACTTTATTTGCGCAGTATAGGTGGGAGGCGTTGAGTTTATTCTTGCGGGAATTTAGGAGCCATCAGTGAGATACCACTCTGGTAATGTTAGATTTCTAACTTTGGATCATAATCTGGTCAAAGAACAGTTTCAGGCGGGCAGTTTGACTGGGGCGGTCGCCTCCCAAATGGTAACGGAGGCGTACAAAGGTTTCCTCTGAACGTGTAGAAATCGTATCTAGAGTGTAAAGGCATAAGGAAGCTTGACTGTGAGACCTACAAGTCGAGCAGGGACGAAAGTCGGTCTTAGTGATCTGACGGTGCTGAGTGGAAAGGCCGTCACTCAACGGATAAAAGTTACTCTAGGGATAACAGGCTGATCTCCCCCAAGAGTTCACATCGACGGGGAGGTTTGGCACCTCGATGTCGGCTCATCGCATCCTGGGGCGGTAGTACGTCCCAAGGGTTGGGCTGTTCGCCCATGAAAGCGGTACGCGAGCTGGGTTCAGAACGTCGTGAGACAGTTCGGTCCATATCCGGTGTAGGCGTTAGAATATTGAGAGGAGCCTTCTTTAGTACGAGAGGACCGAGAAGGACATACCTCTGGTGTACCAGTTATCGTGCCAACGGTAAACGCTGGGTAGCTATGTATGGAGAGGATAACCGCTGAAAGCATCTAAGTGGGAAGCCCACCTCAAGATAAGTATTCTCATCACGAAAGTGAGTAAGGTCACGGTAAGACTAACCGTTATATAGGCATTAAGTGTAAGTACAGTAATGTATTAGCTGAGATGTACTAACAGACCGAGGACTTGAATTTTATTTGAATAGTTACTAGAAATTACTAGTAACTATTTTTGCTTTGGTGTTCTTAGTGTACTAAGCGGAACCACACTGATCCATCTCGAACTCAGTTGTGAAACGTTATAAATCGACGAAAATACTTGGAGGGAGACCTCCTGGGAAGATAGTTCAATGCCAAAGTTTTTTATACCCTGTTTAAAGTTGGAGTGAGTTTCGGTAGAAATCAAAAAATGAAAGTTTGTCTGATTACCGTTTTTGTTTTTAAAAACAGCCTACAAACAGCTAATCCAAGAAAGTGAAGGTCCAACTTATATCGCTACAAGAACACGAATTGCAATTTGTCTCCTTACAGTGACCGGAATTCGGATTGGTGAACTTTTATCATTGAAGGTGGGGCAACTAGAAACTTTGTTAAACGAAGGGTGGATTAGTATTGATCGATTGAAAAGAAGTCCTGCCAATCATAAAGCTTTTTTAACCAAGGAAGGGAAAAAACTAGTCAAAGCCCGAAAAAGAGATTTTGAGTTTTTGTTTCTGATGAAGGATAAGGATTCCTATATCTTTACCTCAAATCGAAAACCGAATCAAAAGCTTCGGCGAGAAACAATTACTATGGATGTCAATAAAGTGACGCGTTCGGTCTCAAATCTTCTTCCATCCAAACCAAATATTACAAGTCATAGTTTTCGAATTGGTTATATTTCTCAATTATGGAAGGACACCAAAGATATTGAATTTGTTAAACAAACCATCGGTCATAAAAACTTAGATACCACTTCTTCTTACGTTAATAAATTATCTGATCAAGAACGACAGAAACGTATCGACCGATTATGAGATACCTTTCAAAAGGCCCTTAAAAAGCCTTAAATTTGATATTTAAGGCTATTCAGGTAAAATGCTTGTCATACTCATTCCTTTGGCCGATTTTTACAGGTTTGAAGCTAAATTTACTGTTTAACAGTAAATTTTATCGCTTCTTTAACGCCTTGGCCGGCAGCAACAGTGCATCCCCAAAATGTACCATATTTTTTGCAATAATATCTAACAGAGCGACATCCAACAGTCACAGAACCAGTTATCAGAGTTAAGTGTTTAGTAGCAGGAATATTACCTAATACTAAACCAACTGCACTGGAAATACTTCCTACTACGTCAATAGTACCGCAGACGACATCATTACACCCAAAATCCTCAAGAGCGTGACTTGTTCCGATTACAACATCAGCTCCAGAGATACCTGTTTTAACTATTCTTCCAACTTTCTGTGCTCCTGCGGCACCACCCCAGACAGTCTCATTTACGCCACGAAGAATATCATAAGTGACAGTAACAATTTTTGATCCAAATGCCATAATGAGTTTAAATAAAATAGATATATATAAATTAATTCTTAATTTCATAAGAGCTTCTTATAATATACCTTAAAACTAAAAAAAGAACAAGCTTTTAGTTCCAAAAATATACTAATTTTAAAATTTATAATAATTTCTAAAAAATTTTATTGCTTTGTAAGACAATGTGTAGTACTATGTAACTAAGTAGTTACTGAAGTTAAAAATAAGTAACTTCCATCTGGTTGTTTTTGATAAACAGCAATAAGGTTTCTATCCGGATCAAATAAATTTACGGACAATTCTGATTACTAGTTTGGTTGACCTTTTACTCACTTCTGATTTCCCCTCGCAAAAAATTTTAGAAACGATTTTATATAGTTTAAGAATCATAGATCGGGGTAGACTAATATCTATCAAAAATTTCGATGGGCAATTGGAACGTGATTCAGGAGGTATCCCGTATTGAAATGTCTATTTACAAACTACATCTTTGATAACATCCCGATGTCTCGCAAGAGCAATTTCCAAAGAATTATTTAAGACAACGAATTTAGTTGATCCTACTATTCATATCAGCCATTTAAGTAATTTTCAACAATGTGACAGGGAAAAGTTGTTTTCGATTCCTGAATCTGATTTTTACCCCGGTCATTTCAGTAGGGCCATTCTGAGATTCGAAGAATTACTAAGAAATGAGCAGATAAAAGAAGCAATTAAAAAAAGACCAGAAAAATACCGGCTTTTGATAGAGACTAAAGCTTAAATAAAAAATACTTAGCCACTATTGACGTAGCTTGTTGCAATTATTGGACAAATGTTATATTACTTTTGTACAAACCGTCCATAAATAATACTGTTCGGCGGTTTCGGACTCGCACGGTTGGGGTTAGAAACTTAAGTTAAATTATGATGATAAACAAACCGTGCAACTATTGAAAAGGAGGAAATATGATCAATTTGATTGGTGGCATCACTGTTTTAATACTTGGTTTACTATTAAGTAACCTAGAGTTTATAGGGGATAGAGAAGTTAAAATTATCACTATTCTTGGCTGGTTGATTGCTTTATTTTTTGCTAAAGGAGGAGTATAATGACTAAGATTATTTATTTCGTAACACCCACAAGTTTGGTTAAAATTGGAAGTAAGGCTGCAGAGTTCATTCCAGTTCTTGGGCCAACTCTTGATTTTACAAAAAAAGCGAAAAAAGTTACAGAAATGACTGATCCAATAAGCGCTTCATCACGAGGGATTGGGATAATTTTTAACTATTGTTTTGGTAAAGTGGTAGCAGTTTCTATAGAATGTGCGAACTCCAACACACTTAACATCATATTAACAAAATGTTAGCTCGTACGTCAATAGTTAAATAAAAAAGATTGACAAAAACGTATTAACCAATTAAAATAGATTCTCAGAGGCTAATTGAAAACCCTGTGAAATGTTGTTTGTTAGAAGTTTATCTACGTGGTAAAGTTTGTCGTCAAGAATAACTTGATAAGAAGACTCAATCAATTGATGTTCTTCAAATATTTCCATTAACTGTATAAAATAGCGCTTAACACTAGTTATTTGTTGGTTATTTAAAGTCGACGGATAAGCTTGTAAAAATTCTTCGACATAGAAAATTTTTTGAGTATCAAAAGAACTGAAAGTGCGAATAACATGGACTTGAACTTCCAGTTGAAGCTTTGTTAGTTTTACTTGAAATAAATCTGGCAAGAGGAATGGATGTGCATAATAAAAGAGTTCATCAGCAATCCATACTTCTACAGTCCAAGAATTTTGTTTACCTTTTTGCAGATTAACTTCGGGAATTGTTACCAAACTGCGATACTTTTGATTACTAAAAAATTTAATCAAGGAATTGGTTTGAAGTTCATCAAAAAATTCAATTAATTTTTTTAATTGGTAATAATTGGAAGATAACTTTGTGTATTTCAAAAAATCCTGAACTCGGAACTGAACCAATCTATAAGAAGTGGTACCTAAAGAATCGATTTTATAATTTAATGTTTGGGCATAAACTAAAAATTGCAATAGAGTACAAAATTTGTAAGAATCAGTATTATTCTGAAATGAGCCAGACCTAAGGTAATCAATTTTTAAACCTGTTAAGGAGAATGTTTGTTTACGCAGGGGTCGTAATTGGATGACCAACCAATCGGTGTAAGAATATTTAATAGGTAACACCTTCCCAAAATAAGTTAAAAAATGAATGGATAATTTATGCTCAAATTCTTCAAAATGATTTTGTATTAAGAGAGTGTGATATGTTTTGATAAATTTTCCTTTCATTTCATGTTCAAATTTTAAAAAGTTTTTTCCTTGATAGATTCGAGAATAGTTATTGCTTCGCCGTGTTCCGATTTTTAAAATAAGACCTTTTGAATTTTTTTCTAAACTAATGTTTTTATTTGTTTGCATCAGTTTTGTTTGACAATTTTCTAAAAATTGTCTGACCGAGATTTTATCATCTGTTTTATTTTTTCTTACATAATTCAAATCAAAGCGACCCAAAATTGCGGAAGAAAAAAATTCCCAATTAATTGACGTTTGTTTAACAAGACTGTAAAAAAAAGTTGCACTTGCACCAGAAAAATAAACAGAAGTACCTTTCCAATAAGGCGCTTCATGAACAAAAAGAACTTGAAATTTATTTTTGGAACTCACCAAAATAGATTCTTTGATTGGTTTGGCTAATTTTCCGGATTCTTGATAAGAGTTAAAGCCAATCTTGAAAAGATATTCTGCTAATTTTGTCTGTGCAAAATTATCTAAATTTTGAAACTTAAATCCTATCCAATACTACGGTTATATTTTCGTCTTTAAAAGTTAATTTATTTAGATTAATATATTTCCTCCAGTTTGGCTAATCGATTTGATACGTAGCCTAAATGCTCTTTTAGGACTTTGTAAATGGTAGGAGAACTTACTCCAGTTAATTTACTAATATCGGTAACAGATAAGTTTTTAGTTTCTTTCAAATGTTTAACTTTTTGAATCAAAGTTTTATCAATGATGGTTTTTCTCCCTTGATACTTGCCTTCTTTTTGGGCAGCCTGAATTCCTTGTTTTTGTCGTTCTTTCCGTCTATTATTTTCAAACTCTGCGATACTTGAAAGAGTTGTTGCAATTAAATGATTAATAGAAGGATCATTCGAATGTGGAAGGTCAAGAGAAATAAATTCAATTTTCCGTTTAAAAAGAATGTCCTGTAATTTCAAAAACTCTAGCGTATTTCGACTGCATCGATCGATTTTTGTGACCATCAAGAGATCATTTTCTTTTAATTTTTGATTGATTAATTTTTGAAAAATGGGTCGATTTTTAATTTCATTAGCTGCGGAGCCAACTTCGACTAATATGTTTTCTTCTTCAATTCCATTTTCAATTAATTGTTGTTTTTGTCCTTCCAAAGAAGAATTATCTTCTTGAGATTTGGAGCTGACCCGAGCATATCCGTATTTAGTCATTTAGTAATTCCAGTTTTAAATTAATATAAGTTTAATTTAAATTATAAATTATAAGTGTGTATATTGTCAATTATTTGTAGAAATAATTAATTAATTTAGGGTATACTCTAAAAGGATAAGAGTATTGGGAGAAATAAATAGAATATTTCTGTTTAGAGATCAGGGATTGAAATATCGTCTGAAATGGCCCTAAAATGCTATATAACGTGAATCAATCGGTTTTAGGTATGTAGTTAACCCCAGCTAAAAGTCATACCAAAATGCGCAGGTTTGAGTAATTAGATTAAAATATAAAATAATTGAGAAGAGTAAGATAAATTCTTACTCTTCATTTAAAGCTTTTTGAAAGTTTAAAAAACCGTTTTGCATAGCATCGGAGAATTGGTCATTTTCGTAATCCTCCATAAAATCGTCACAGTAACAGAATAGACCACCTAAAAAACCACTAAGCTTTTTTGATCTTGGATCTGGTTGAAAATATTTCACTTCTCCCGCACCTAATTGGATTAGAAATTTATCACTTGCAATCATTAAATTACGCCGCAATCCAAAGACTCGACCACAAAATTTCTGACCATCGATTTTTTTATTGAGAAAGTCTTGCATTAATTCGGCAACTTTATAACGCTGTTGCCAAAAAATATTTTCTTCTACAGCTACGTTATAACTAGACAATTCCAAAGACTCTTCTGGACTTTCTTTATAAAAGGATTTGCCTTGATCCTTAAAATCTTGGGAACGTTTTAATAATTGTATATGTCTTTGTTGATTGTAAATCATTTTAAATTTTAATTATTAGAATTATCGATTTGTGAATCATCTACAGGTGTAATACCCATAACATCGTTCTCAAAACTGTTTATTGGAGTGATGCCTTTTGGAGGTAAATTGCTTACTTTACCACTAAACCAACCCTCTCCGCCACCAAAATTGTGAGTCGCTTTTAATTCAGTTTCTTCCTTTTCTGTTAATTCACAAGTAGTAACAAAATTTCCTGTCTGTTTATTAAAAACAGCAACGACTTTAGTATCATCATCCAAAATGTAAACTGCGGGGAATTCACAATCGGTTCCACGTTGATAAGTTACGTCGTCTTGATCAAATCATATTGCGTTTGGTCGATGAGGCATATCTTCTATTGATTGCATCATTGCCAATGCGTTATCATCGCTCTTTTCCGTTTTTGTCCCACCATTATTTTTTACACTATATGGTAAACCATGAACGGCACCATGGTCAGCAACTTTGAATCTAGATTGCCAAAATCCAACCCATAACCGTTGATGACCCTCAACATCAATTATTTTATCATGATGATGAGGCAACTGACGTCTCTCTTCTTTTGTTAAATCAGTAAATTCTTGATGCGGCATCGCTGTAGGCCGAGTAATTTGTAAAGTTGATCCTGTTCCTGGACGGCTGGGTGTTGTTGGATTCAACCCAAACCGAGGATCAATTGTAGGTGCATTTAATCTACCAAGCTCCCTTAGAATTGCGAATGCATCCACACCTGATAACTGGGCCATTACATAAATAACTACACCAATAGCAACTATAGTTAAATTCGCACTCAAATCGCCTGCCCTTAATTTTTTCAAAAGCTGTTCGTTAGTATAAGCATAATAGCCATTGATGTAAATTAACGGAATCATTTCATTAGTGGCCATCAAACGAATTTTATCTAATTTCGGACTAACTGTTGTAGCAATTTTTATTTCAGATTGATAATCATAACTTGTCTTATGAACTCGTACAATTTGGCTAGGTGGCAAACTTGAACCCATAGCCTCAGATGGTTTTACATTACTAAACCAGAGTCCGACTCCTAAAGCAATGATAACAATTACTCTTTTTGATTTACGATTTACCTTAGAAACAAATTGTCGCTTACATTTACTCGGCTTGAGTAACGTTGGAACGGTTGAATCGACAATCAGTACTAATTTGATGCTACAACTAGTGTCTTTCAAAACTTCATAACCTAAATATTTTCGATCTGAAAGAAAATTTGGATACATAATTAAATATTATTAATTTTACCTCTAATTATAATTATAAACATTTTTTTAATTATTGTAAACTATTTTATAAGAATATTACTAATTAAAATTTATTTAAATTCGTTAGTGGTATGAGTATAAATTAAATTAAAAGAATAAACTTCTCTGAGTTAGAAGATTTTTAAAAACTATTTTTTACTTATATTTTCGATAAAAACTAGCACAATAGCTTGTAAAATCAAGCTAATTCTTCAAAAACGGAGAATAGTTAATTTCGATCTGTTTTGCTAAAAAAACAGATCGAAATTAACTATCCCGAACTCCATTTTTCTGTAAAGGAAATTTTACTCAATTTCCCTAAAAGATTATACGTCAACTCTTTAACTTCAACAACAACTTTATCTTTTGAAATATCTTTAAAATGAATAGTAATTCTATTATCAATTATTTTTTCAGTTTTTAGATCTTTAAATATTTTAACAATCATTTTTTTACGATTTTTTATTTCATTATATGACAATGAAATATTTTTATAAGTTTTTTCTACTTCAAATTCTTTCAAATAATTTTCGGTATTTAAACTCTCAATAAACTGAGTCATTCTGTCCTATTTACTATACATTATACACGACATTGTACAGAATTAAAATAATTTTTTTTAACAATTTTTTAAGGAATTAAAAATAAAAAATATTGATCCATTTAATAGTCTGAAGTACTATAGAGATTTATTCAAGCATACTAGAGTTAAATGTCTTCCCAGAAGACATTTCTAGGCCCATAAAGAAGTCTTGGGAGCTTGAGTAGGATGATTATGCTAAAATCAAGTCAAAAAGAGGCCTACCGATTACTTCATAATTTATAAATCGAGAATCGATAGGTCTGTAGAATTCTTAAGCTACCTAATAGAATTTATTATATTTTCCAAACCCCAAGAGTCTGTAGCTTCAATTAATTTCCCTGACTTTGAGAATTTAACTGGGAAAGTTTCAGAAACTTCTAAATTTGAAAAAATTGTCTCTTTTAAGACTAGGTTATCAATGATTGCTCCTGTAAAATCAATATCACTAATATTCGTTTCATAAAAACTACACGTGCCGAAGTAACTCCAACTTGAATCGATTTTTTGAAGATAAGAATGGTCAAAAATATTTGTATAAAAATCTGCTTTCGTAAATTGACATTGATTTATTTGACAGTTTTTAAAACTACAATCCCAAAACTCACATTTATGAAATATCGTTTGTCTAAAAGTACAATTATTGAAAGTACAAGTTTTTAAATAACTACCAGTAAAGTCCACATTCTCGAATCTGCAATTTTTGAATTCTGTATTGATAATACTAGTACAAAAAAGTTTTTGGCTTACAATACTTTCATTCGAGAAAGTTTGTTCCATAATTTTTAGTTGACATTAATTGTTAATAAATAGTACATTTTCACCACCGCGAACTTGTTCTATGACTACGTGAGATTGACTCGGCGATTCAGGAAATAAAGCACCAAAACCAGCGGAAAAGAAAATATATAGACCAATACTACACAACCAAAAACTCGAGGGTTCATACTTCTCCCATTGTTCAAGACTTTTAAATAAATCTTTTAACATAGTCTTCTGTAATGTAATATTTCTACTAGATATTCTATAAGATTATGGTTACAAAATCAAATTATTTAGTCTTAGGATGTAGTTTTTTAAGAAGCTAATATTTAGCCTAAAGTTTTTACGCATCACAGGATTGTGCATTTTCATTAAAAAAGATTGACTATCAAAAATATGATAATAGTCAAACTGTTACAATCCAAGAACTTAGTCTTGCACAAATTAATAAAACTAAAATGATTGGTTTTTACGAAACAAATAAATATTTTATTTAGCATTAATAATTCATTAAAAAACAATAAAAAAAATAATTAAAAGGTAAACTAGTAATACAGAGAACTTGTATGGTTTAATTGTTACAAGTCTTGAAAATTCACTGATATTTCGGTGATATTTCAAGGAAAAACGCATTTTATAGGAAAACTCAATTATTTTAGCAAAGGCATTTTTCGGGGAAAAATGGGTAAAAAACGGACGTTTTTCTACTACCTGAAAAAATCTGGTAAATGTGCGGTGGAATGTAACTATGAATAAATAAATAAAATGGAAAATAAATTACAAAAAATTAAAAAAAATCAATTTATTACAGAATCCGAAGTTGAATCTAAGTTAGATATTTTAGTAAAAGGGCAAATCAATAATTCGCAAGAACTTGAAGCTATTCGAAAAGATTTGCAGAGAGGATTTATCGGGTTAGCATTACTAAATGAAAAACTGAATCAGAAATTAGAGATTGCGGTATCGGAATTAAATGCAATCAAACAAGAACGTGAAGAAAAGGCAGCTCAGAAAGAAGCTCGTGCGAGCCGGAAAGGCTTAACCAAACGTGATCCGATGACACGTGAGATCTACACTCCTAACTTTAATCCGGCTAAAATTTCTTCATTTACCTTATTGAAAAAAAGGACAAACTTCTGGAACAGTTTCCATACTAGATGCCCCTATACGAGAATAGCGGTAGCAGATACGAAAAGAAACAGGTTTTAGTAGTGAAGATCTAAGAAGAGATAAAATATCCCAAAAATCATCTCAGAAATCTAATAATTAGAGTTCTTTGAATTCATTTCCACTGTGATAATGTCTAATGGTAAAGTTAGAAAAGATAAAAAAGTTACATATATAATTTTTACTATGTCATTTTTAATGTGAAGTCTACTATAGAATCTTGATCAATACTTTCCATAAATTGCATTGCTTGGATTTTAATATAATTAGGAGAATTATACATATTCGTTACCAAATCTTTTATATATTGCGTTGTCTCACCAAACCTTTCTAAGTTATCTCCTTCTTTTTCCAACCAAGATTCATCAAAGCTTATTAATTCATATTGTTTTAAAGATCTTAATTCTTCTAAGCTTAAATTCCTAATTGATAATGTCCATCTTATATTCCAAGCTCGACGAGATACCTTTTTCAAGTATGGACTAATTTTACATGGCCAAATTATATTTTCATACTGTTCACCCCCTAATCTCCATAATCTCCATCGATCAACACTTAAAACAGATAAATCTGGCGCATTATTTGATAATACAACTATATGGACATCTGATATTTCTATTTCTTTATGCTTATCCCCAAAAGTTGTTTCTAAATGACCTGATTTTGCATCTTCCATCAAAGCTGTTGCTGATATAATTTTACTTGGATCTGAAGCTCGTGGGAAATCAAAAAATATTACTTTTGGATCTTTATAATATTTCATTCGATAATTCTCAATTTTCTTTATAAGAGTTAATTCCATCCTATCTAAATTATCTATCTTCATTAAAATACCATCTATCGGAATTTCAGATACATAAGCTCGCGCAAAGGATGATTTTCCAGTATTACCAATTGGATCAATGATCCAATCCACTGTTCGATCATCGGGTAGATTATCTAATAATTCTCTCCTTACAAACTTTTGCCATATATAAGGATTATCTAAAACTTCTTTTAATTGTGGTTTTCTTTCTAAAAAATCCATTCTCCACTGATGTTTATAAATCTTACCCGAATATTGTTCCGAAATAAAATTAGTTTCTTTTGAACAGTAATTTTTCATATCATCTAGATTAAATTGTATTTGTACATTTATATGACCTTCTATTTCTTTCTCAAGAGCTTCTAATACTTTTTTCTTAGTACACAAAGAATTAGCCTTTATAGCTAATTGATAATGCGGTATTGAAGTTTCTGTTCCAGTTTCCAACTGCCCCATAAAATCTTCAATACCAGTATAATTTTTGTTAACATTTTGTAATTGAATTTTATTTAAAATATCCGTCATAACAAATCGATCTGGAAACTTTAATTCTTTCAATTTATTTTCCATTTCTAAATTTGACATAGATTTCCAATCTATTATTTCATCAAATTTTGGATTAATCACTATACCAAACAATTTTGATCGACTTACATTTTTTTTCTTTTCTTTTGTAACTTTCATTTTATATAGATATTTCTCAATTTATTAATTTTTCCTAAACTGGATTAAGAGAACGGACCCGCCCTTCGTTCCGCTTACGCATCACTTCGCCACACCTTGCACTATCGTTTAACCATGTACTTCGTACATAGAAACATAGAACAAGACAACGATAGTGCAAGAAAAACATAAAATGTTTTTCTTATATATATATATATATATTATGCGCTGCTATGTATTTATGTAAAACATCCGTTTTAGCCTTATATAACGAGAAATTTTTGTTACATAATGTGTTACATTATAGTTACATATTTTTTAACTATGTAAAATATGTAAATCAAAATGATAATTTAATAAGAATAATTTTTCAATTTTGATAACGCATCTTTTGCAAAATCTCTTAATTCTTCTTCATCAATCTCATATTCTTCTCGTAATAAAGGATCCTCTTCAAAAACATCTAAATCGGTAAACAATTTTGATATTATTGACGAAAGACCTTGAAATTGTTTCAATTCTAAATTATCTATGATATAAAGCATATCTTTCCATTTACGATCCTTATCGAGATCTAACCTATTTATTTGATAAAAATTTCTTTTAAATTCTTGAACATCTATTTGATAATTTAAGAAACTTTCAATTAATTTTATATAACAATCCAAGTTATTCAAATAATAAAAGTCTGATATTAATACAGAGCATTCTAATCCTAATTCATTTCTATTTTTTTCAAAATTATTCATTGTATATTACCGTTCCTTTGCATATTTAAAATTTGATCATCAGATAAACGCCAACCACTGATAAATTTGTTAGTTTTAATGCTGACCATAACATTGAGATGAGTGTCCGGATTATAATAGTGATAAACTGGTTGGACTCGATATGTACCAATACAGATTAAATTTTCATGCATATGTTTAATTAATGCCTTACGAAATAATTCTCTATTTACAGAGTTATAGTTACCAGTAACTCCAAACTGTGACGCGTGATCATCAAATTTTTTTTGAAGTTGCTTGTTAGTAAATTCACAATTTAGAGATTGATCAAAATATGAACCATTATTCCCATTGTTCTGAATATTACTACCTGCTGATGCTGCAAGTCTTGATAGAATACCATGTGATCTCCCACATCTAGGTAACACTCGAGGTCTAGCAGGATTCTGATTAAACAGAAATCCATCCACAAATCAATCAGCATTCACTTTAGTAGACCTAATTGATAGAGCCAAGACACAAGCTAGTATAAATTTACGCTTTCGTTTTTTAGACATATTAATTTTTTTAAATAATTTAGCAAGAAAATATATTATAATATAAGGTGTAACTTTCATTTCTATATTTTCTCTAGGAGTAAAGGACTCTAATTGAGTAGTCCCTTACTCTTATATATGATTATACTAGAAAAACTTAAAAAGTTAAGCGTCTGAAATTAGATACACTTAACTTTTAAAGATTTAAATTTAAAAGTATTTTTGGATTTCTGGAAAGTGAAGTAAAAAATTTTATCGGAATTGATCCAAAATCTTTGTTCCAAAAGGGAAAAAACTGGTTAATAAAGAATTTAGAGGGTAAATTAGTTTTATACTATATATAAACTTGATTAATTTTAGGTATTTTTTAATATTTTATCCTATTTCTAGGATAAAATATTAGATATTTTAAGAAATCCATCCATAACTATGTAATCCTTTTCCTAAAAAATTCACTCCTAAATAACAAATCCAAATCACGAAAAAGCCTAATCCACCTAAAATAGCGGTTTTTTTACCTTCCCATCCTTTTGTAATACGGGCATGTAAATAAGTAGCAAAAACTAACCAGGTTATTAAGGCCCAAGTTTCTTTTGGATCCCAGCTCCAGTATGAGCCCCATGCTTCGTTAGCCCAAACACCTCCAGAAATAATTCCAATGGTTAAAAATGGAAATCCTAAGCCAATAATTCGATAACTCCAATTATCAAGACTTTGTAATAATTTTAATTTTCCTAATTCTGAAATTTCTGAGATTTTATTGGAAGACGAGATTACTTTTGCTTCGTAATAATCTAACATTACATTATATAAAGGCAATCCAGAATTATCAACAAGTTTTAAATCAATCTCTCGATATTGAGAAATAACTAAGAATAAAATACTCAGTAATGATCCTATAATTAATGTAGCATAACTTAATATCATCATACTTACATGCATCATTAACCAATTCGATTGAAGAGCAGGAACTAATGGACTTGATTTTTGCATTTCCGGTGAAAGTGTTAGATTTGCAAATCCATTAATTAACAATGTAACAGGAATTAAGATTGCTCCAATTAATCTACTTTTTGTTTTAGTCTCGATATATAAATAAATGGTTAATAAACTCCAGGTTAAAAATAACAAAGATTCATATAAGTTACTTAATGGGAAATAACCCGCTACAATCCAACGAGAACAAAGAATAAAAAACAGTAAAACATTTGCGATTATTGTACTAATTCGGCCAATTTGGGAAAAAATTGATCGCTCGGTAAAAAAGGATAAGTTAATCCAGTATATCACCATTGCAAATAATAAAATCCCAAACACAATATTTGATGAAAAGTTTTGAATTTCATTCCAATCCATGAAAATTCTCCAGTAAAAATTTTCTATATAAATTATCTTATACTATATTATTGTACTCAAAAATGATTTTAATTGGAACTAGATAGATAAGAAACAACAAAAATATAATGAGAGCTAAGAATGATACTAGAAATAGGTTTGCTTGCTTAAGCTTTGCCAGGACATTTTAGTTTCAATGAACAAACTCTAGACGAATCCACGGATTTCGGATTTTAACCTCTAATTAAAGAATTTTTAAAGCACGGAATACCAAAGGTTAATAAATGAAATGAAGAACTATAATCAAATAATTTCTCAACTAATATAATATGTCAAACCTTTAAAACTCATCATCTAACTTAATTCGAATTGGTTCTTCTAGAATTTCAGCATCTATAATATCTGAATCTAATAAATCAGCATTTTCATAAAATATTTCGTCGATGACTTCTCCGAAGAAAACTGTTTTTCTTTTAGGGTTTTCAATAAGACCTAACTATTCCTTCATTCTGGTTTTTATAAATTTTTCTAAATCCTCATATTATTTTGAATTAAAATCATACTTAAGTGCAGAATTTTCATTAAAATCTCTAGGTTTCATTTCTAATCCCCCCAGAACTAGGGATTTGAGGTTCTTCCTCCATAAAAAATGCTTAAATTGTTTGTTTAGTGCATCATCGTTTAACATTTTATCAACCATCTTTTTGAAGTTCAAATATTCTCTCTGATTTAAAAACTGTTGGGTAACACTTCGTAGTAATAAAACTGAAAAAAACTTTCGTTCCAAATAATAAAATTTTTAATATACTTAAATTGGATCTGAAGTTCAAAATATTTTTCTAGATCGTATTATAAGAGTGACTGTTGAAATTTTTCTGTTACAAATTTTTCATATTTCCATAATTTTAAACATTTTCCTTGATTAAACGTCATTCACTATTTGCCTGATTGGTTTTTTTAATTGTATATTTTATCAAATTGAAGCAATTAAGGTTATAAATAGATTAAGACTGCTCATTGAGTTCTAATTGTAATTATATCATATTCACCGATTTTATTTTGGTCTTTGAGATCATATTTCATCCCCTGGATAAAGATCAAAATATTCCAGTTCTTTTGAACCAGATTCATTTCTTAATTTGGGATAAAATTTAAAACCCTTCTTTAATTTCAGAAGTTAAGAAAGGTTTCCAACATGAAATTAGATTTTTGGAATTTCTACCAGAAATTTATTCGAAGTCTATTCTTAAATTTTAAAATAGCTTTTAACGAATTAGTAGAGACAATCCTCACTTATTGAATGAAATCGATATTTGAAACTTTAACCATTCCTCGCAGATCGACTGATTTCAATTGACATTCGTCTATCTCTTAAGGTATGATTATTAAAGGAACAATTTATAGGAAATTAATATGTCAATGTTACGAAAATATGAAGCCATGATCATTTTAACAGAAGAATTTAATGATAGTGAATTAAAAACGTGGGTTTTTAATTATGCTAAAAATTTACGAAAATTCAATGTGTGTGATATATCGGTTATTTCGCGTGGAAAACATAATTTATCATATTCAATTAATAATCGAGTAAAAGGGAACTATATTCAGTTAAATTTCTCAAGTATGCCGAAATACATTAGTAATTTCTCAAATGTATTAAAAATGGATTCGCATGTGTTACGATTTTCAGTCTTTAAGTAGAAGCTTAGCTTAAAAAATAATCGAGATTTCTTTCCGTCGATAAGTCTCTAAGATTTGATTTAATAACCTATAGGGAATATATTTAAAAAAAAGGAGTCTTATGTTCTACAACAGGATTTTACGGGCTTGGGTACTTGATCCATTGGATTATTTTTTATTAAGTGCTATTCTTGGAAGTATTGTAGCTTCGCGTTTGAAATCTTACTTATTGGAAAAGAAGGCGATGGAACGATTAAAAAATTCCATTATTAAAAAATCAGAATCAATAATTGAATCTGATAGACCTATTTCCAATTCTAAGTATATTAAAATAAGGAAGATTTATAGATTAGCTTTAAACAGTCGCGGAGGTCAACTTGAAGACTTTCTAGCATCTAATGAAGTTTTAGAATTGGCAAAAGGAATTAAAGGATTAATCGAACGACTAGCTATCTTTCTTAAACAACGAGAATTAAAAGGAATAGCTAGAATTTTCTTTAAAAATGGTAGGTTACTTCTGGAACTTATTTTATATAAATGTAAAATTGATATTACTTATAGTGTATTAAATGAGCTCTTAACTGAAGGATTAAGTACTCAAGTTATTGTAATAACAGCCACTTCTGGCGGTGCCGCAGGTTTTGCTATTTCATGGTTTTCCGCAGGTGCAACTTTAGTTGTTCCACCAGTATTAATTTCAGTGTTATTACTACGAAGTGTTAACCAACAGTTGTTAAATCAGAGAGATTATTCGCAGTTTAAAAAGATGGTTGATAAAATGTTAAACGATGATGAATTAAAAGAAACAATCCGAGCATTCTTCATTGAAGGTGAACCCCCAACAACTAGTGGTATAGAAATGAAACCTTGGAATTCAGAAAAAAACCCTATATCAGAGTTTAATTCTGATTCAAATCAAACTTTGGACGAATTTATAAAAGCAAAAATTAAAGAAGAACTTGGACTTGTTGAAAATCCTACACCAGAACAGATTCAAGAAATAGTACAATCTAGAAAAAATAGACCGAGAGGAAAACCTAAAGGAAAAACAGTTTATTTCAAAGATTTAATTGATCAAGTAGCTGAAGATCCATCTGATATTATAGATGCTGAAATTGTTAAAGAAACTATAAAAGTAAAAAACGAACAACTCTAAGAGTTATTTCAAACTTCCTTAAAATCTTAAAGGAAGTTTGAAATAAAAATTTTTGAATTTTTTTAGCAGCCTGGCCGATTAGTATTGCTCCATATTGAATCCCGAAATTAACTGCCCTGCTTTGAGCTTCCATGAGTAACTGCTTAGGAAGTTGTATTATAAAGCCACCAATCTACTTACCAGCAGATGCTAGTAAGATAATAGCGAAAGCTTTAGGAGTTATTATTATATTATTAGGCATGAAATTTATTTAACTTATAGTTTCCAGATAATATCAGTTATTTTTAGCGTAACACCAAGTAGTGTACAACAAACGAGTATTTTAAATAGTTCTTTTAAAAATTCTGGCATAAATTTTTCGTAATTAACTAGATAATGAAAAGTCTATAGAATTTCATAATTAAACACAATAGTTTTTTCTATTTAAAATATAACCGACCAAAAATCCTTCTATTTTGATTTGAAGCCATATAACCCTAGTCACCTAGTAAGAGCCGGCTGAGAAGCTTACTAGGCGCCTCTGATATGGTCAATACGTTTCTGTCGTTCTTGATCAGATAATTGATTAACGTAAGCAGAAGTAGTATCTAACTTTTGATGACCAATTGTTTGTTTGATAAATTCAATATCTTTGGTATCTTTCCAAAGCTGAGTAATATATCCAATTCGAAAACTATGACTGGTAATATTGGGTTTGTCAGGAAGTTGATTGGAAACCTGACGCATGACTTTATTGATATCTTTGGTAATAACGACACGACTTAAGGGTTTGTTAGGCTGAATTTCAGATGTGAACAGATAAGAATAAGGTTCTTTCATTAAAAAAATGAGTTCAAAATCTTTTTGTCGGTCTTGAATAATTTTCTTACCTTCTTTGGTAAGAAATGCTTTATGATTGCTAGGCCCACGTTTCGATCGATCAATGGCAATCCAATTTTCTTTGATGAGAGTTTGTAATTGATTAACTTTTAAGGGTAATAATTCATTGATTCGTATACCGATCACAGCTAAAATAGAGATAGCGATTCGTGTCCGTACATGAATATAAGTTGGTCCTTGCGTAGCTTCGATTAATTCTTTATAAATCTCACGTGTCATCGGATCACGCTTGGGTAAGCCTTTCCGGCTCGCACGAGCTTCTTTCTGAGCTGCCTTTTCTTCACGTTCTTGTTTGATTGCATTTAATTCCTTCAAAACTTCGTCTAATTGCTGCTTCAGTTGTTCGTTTGACTTTAGAAGATCTTCGTTTCGTAAGGCTAACCCAATAAAACCTCGTCGCAGTTCCTCTCCAATAATTTGAAGCTTGTCGGAATTATTTTCTTGCCCTTTTAGAAGAAGATCTAGTTGAGATTCTATATTAACTAACTGACTATCTTTTTTATTAATTTTTTGTATTTGGAGTTTTTACTTAACAAGTTCACATTAAAATACACATTTATCTTATTTTTAGGCAGTAAAAAAAGGTCCATCAAGTAGTAAAAACAAATATCTTCTATAGTACCAATACCTAGTAAAGCCTGGTATTTCAGGCTCCTCTAAGTTATTCGATATAATTTATATTTAGAGCACGTATTACCTATATTACCTGTCTTTTATTTTTTTATCTTCGTTGCATAAATGGAACTTTATAATGCATTTTTATCTGGTTATTATTTTTTAATTTTGAATTAAATTGGATAAATAATTTCATAAAAATAAATGACTTTTGCTGCCTGAATATCTTGTAATTGAATATTATCCTTGGTTATAAAATTATTTCCATTAACTGAAACTTTAAATTTAGGTTGAATTATTTTAGCCTTTAGTAAATGATAAAATTGGTCCAATATCTGTTTTTTAACTTGAGCTTGAATAGAATGACTTCGATTTTTGTACCGATTTAGAAAACTTCGAATTAAATAAGTTTTTTGAGAAGATGATTCTTGAGCAAAAGATCTAATAATAAATAACTTAACTTGCAAATTAATAGTGCTACTATAAGAAAAGAAACTTGGTGGAAAATGAAAAGGATAATAATTTTCCATTAAAGGTTCTGCTACAGCAATCTTAATATGCCAAGGCCCATTCTTCGTTTGTTGACTAGCATTGATAACTGGAAAAAATAAAAGTTTCCTGAATTTTTAATTGGAGAACTGGACAGAATAAGGGGGTAATCCCATTAAACCATCGAAAAATTGTAAAAATTGTTTCCTTTGATAGCTGTTTATATTAACCTGCAAAGTTTTCATAAAATCCACAAGTTGGAATTGAACAATAATATAAGGCTGCTCGTTCAAAATTTCTTTTTTCCCTAATTCCGAATAAGACCTAACAAAAGATATAAATTGTAATAAACGATAGAATTGAAGCTCTTCAAAATTCGTTTGAGTTAAAAAAGAAATTTTTAGATAGGAACCAACCAAATGGGTTTTTGGTTTTGGTAACTTAAGTCGAAGAGAATCCAATAACCAGTGAGTAAAGCAGGTTTGTAAAGAAAGGGATTTTTTGAGACGGTTAAAATATTTTTTAGAAACCATCGATTCAAACTCTGTAAAACGGCTACGCTGTAGGAAGAGTCCCAGTTTTTGAGCCGCCCGTTTCTTGATTTCCAGTTCAAATTTAAGAGCGGAATTTGACTCGATTGAATAAATTCTTACGAAGTACGAAGAATCTCGATCCCCTAGAATAAGTGATTTATCAAGCTTATCAATGAAAGCTAGTTGACCTTTGAAATTAGTTTGAAAAGTTTGCTTAGATTCTTTAAAAAAATCCATTAAATTAGTCTCATAATTTTCATTTGGTCTAATATATTAGATATCTATTCGGTTAACACTAAATCTGAGACAATTCAGTTGAGAAATAGAGAAAATTCCCCTTTTGATAAGAAAATAAATCTTACGGGAGTTGCTTGCTTTAAAGTGTATAAATAAATTATCTTTGTTCCACGACTCGTTTTTAAGTGTAAAAGTGAGCCAATGGGTAAAGGTTTTATCGTAAAGAATCGTTGAATATTTTTCCGTATCGGCATTGTAAGTTCTAGAATTAAATCCATATTTGTGCAATATTTCTGCAACTTCCAGCATTCGTGTTCTAAACCTTGGTAAATTGAAAACCAAATAATCAAGACCTAATTTTTCATCGCTGAAATTAATATTTAGTGCTTTTGACATGTAATTTTCAAAGTTACATGCCAAAAACACTAAACATTAATTTATAGACTTTTGTAAAACCTATCATTATTTATTTTAGTTCTCTTTGATTCATTTCAAAAGTCAATTAATCAAAGGAATTTCATTATACATATAACTATGTATAATGAAATACTTATTTAACAATGGAAATATAAAAAATGAAAAATAATAATAACGACTTTGAGCCTTTAGAGTTTATTAAGGAGGATATGTATTAACTCTTAATAATTACAGTACCTTAAACATCAATGAAAATTATTTAAATTGTTTTAAAAACAAGCAGAATAATGATAAATTCAATCATCTCTTTAAGGAATTGCGAATGGGGTATAGAGTATTATTTGATACGTTAAAATATTTATAGAATCCTAATGCTAAAATTCTAGAGCATGGTGTAAGCAAGACATACATTTTGAAATTAGTAGATGCGATATTAGATATCTACAAAAATGATGTCGATTGGAATGAGGAGGATTAAAATTCTAATCCTCATCATTCCTAAAAATGTATTTGTTTGTCTTATGACAAACAAATACGATAAAATACACCGGGTGCTAAATCGATTTCCGCTAATAAATCAAAAATCGATACTTCCGGGTCATAGTAAATTTCTAAAACTCGTTTATGAATTCGAATCTCAAAATGCTCTCTTGAATCTTTATCGACATGTGGCGATCTTAAGACACAATAAATTCTTTTTGATGTTGGTAATGTAACCATTCCGATAGAACTTAAGGCTGTGTTACTTAAAATATCAGTAATTTTTTGACATGAAGAAATTAAAAGTTCAGGATTAAAAGATTCTAATCTTACACGAATTTTTGCATTCGTTTTTATGTCCATAAAAAATTTTAATTATTTAACAATTTTAGAAACTACACCTGCTCCAATGGTACGACCACCTTCACGAATAGCAAATCGCATACCTTCTTCAATTGCAACAGGATAAATTAATTCAGCAGTCATCTTAATACGATCACCTGGCATTACCATTTCTACAATAGATCCATCATCTGCAGTAAATTGAGTAATTGCACCTGTTACATCTGTTGTTCGAACATAGAATTGAGGTCGGTAACCTGTAAAAAATGGTGTATGACGACCACCTTCATCTTTTGTTAAAACATATACCTCTGACTCAAAACTTGTATGTGGAGTAATTGTTCCAGGTTGTGCTAATACCATTCCTCTTTCAATATTTTCACGTGTAACACCACGTAATAAAATTCCAACATTATCACCTGCAAAACCTTCGTCTAAAGTTTTTTGGAACATTTCAATTCCAGTAATTGTTGTAGTTGTAGTTTCGGTAATACCTACAATTTCAATATTGTCACCCACTTTTACAATTCCACGTTCAATACGACCCGTTGCAACAGTACCACGACCTGTAATTGAGAAAACATCTTCAACTGCCATTAAGAATGTTTTTTCAGTATCACGTTCAGGAGTAGGAATATACTCATCCACTGCATCCATTAATTCAAAAATTTTATCAACCCATGGGTTATCACCACGTACAATAGATGAATTTTCTTTGATTGCTTCAATTGCTTGTAATGCAGATCCCGCACAAATTGGAATATCATCGCCTGGGAAATCATATGCAGATAATAATTCACGAACTTCTAATTCTACTAATTCTAAAAGTTCATCATCATCCACTTGATCTTGTTTATTTAAAAATACAACAATATCTGGAACACCAACTTGTTTTGATAATAAAATATGTTCACGAGTTTGTGGCATTGGACCATCAGCAGCTGAAACCACTAAAATCGCTCCATCCATTTGTGCCGCACCAGTAATCATATTTTTCACATAATCTGCGTGACCTGGACAATCTACGTGAGCGTAATGACGATTTTTCGTTTCATACTCAACGTGTGCAGTATTAATTGTAATACCACGTGCACGTTCTTCTGGTGCACCATCAATGTCTGAATAATCTTTAGCTTGTGCAGTACCTTCTAATGATAATGTAGCTGTAATTGCTGCAGTTAATGTTGTTTTTCCATGATCTACGTGCCCAATTGTACCAATATTAACGTGTGGTTTTGTACGTTCAAATTTTTCACGTGCCATTATAAAATTCCTTTGAGTTTTTAAAAATTAAAATTAAGTTTTAAGCTTTTAGCGAGATAAATTATAAATTACATTTGGAATTAATATCTAAAATGAGCGAAGGCTTTATTTGCTTCAGCCATTTTATGAGTTTCTTCCTTTTTTTTAATAGTATTACCAATTTCGTTAGCTGTGTCAATAATTTCATTTGCTAATTTAATTGACATACTTCGTCCCACCCGTTGATGTGCGTATCGAATAATCCAACGTAATGATAAATTTGTTGCTCTAAACCCACTTACTTCAATAGGAACTTGATAAGTAGATCCACCAATTCTTCGAGCTTTTACTTCAACCATTGGACTTGCTTTTCGAATTGCTTTTTCAAATACTTCTAAAGGATCTTCATTTGTTTTTTTTTTGATAATCTCAAATGCTTCATATACAATATTTTTTGCAATTGTTTTTTTTCCAGATTTTAAAATTCGTGTAATAAGTAAGCTAACTAAGTAGCTATTGTATACAGAATCAGCCTCAGGAAAACGTTTTTTTGAAATATTTCTACGTGACATATTATTTTTGATAAAAATTTTTACTTAATTAATATTAAATGAAAACCATATTAAGATTTTGGTTTTTTAACGCCGTATTTGGAACGACCTTGAGTTCTATCTTTTACACCTCCAGTATCTAAGGCACCACGAATAATATGATATCGAACCCCAGGTAAATCTTTAACTCGACCACCTCGAATTAAAACAACTGAATGTTCTTGCAAATTATGTCCAATACCAGGAATATAAGCAGTTACTTCAAAACCAGAAGTTAATCGAACTCGAGCAACTTTTCGAATAGCTGAATTCGGTTTTTTCGGTGTAGTTGTATAAACTCGTGTACAAACTCCACGTCGTTGTGGACAATTAACTAATGCTGGTGACTTAGTTTTTTTCTTAATTTGTACACGTCTTGAACGAACTAATTGTTGTATCGTTGGCATAAAATTTGAAAACTATTTTTAAATAAATTTTATAAATTATTGATCTGTTGAATTTAAACCATATTTTTTCATAAATCGTTCAACTCGACCTTCACTATCAATCATAACTGTTGATTTGGTATAAAATGGATGATTTCCTAACCACATGTCGATTTGTAGTTCATCTTTTGTTGAGCCAACTAAAGAAAGTTTTTTACCATCAAATAAAACAGTTGCATCTTTAAACCATGTAGGATGTATATTAGATTTTGGCATATTTATAATAAAGTTTAACGTTTTGAGTATTGTGGAGCTTTTCTTGCTTTTCGTAAACCATATTTTTTACGTTCTTTAATTCGCGAATCACGAGTTAAGAAACCAAATGGTTTTAAAATTGCTCGATTTTGACTATCCATTTTACATAATTGTCTTGCAACTCCTAATTGAATAGATTGAGTTTGACCTGTAAGTCCACCACCATTTACTAATGCTATAATATTAAATTGTTTTTCTAAATTTAAAACTTGTAGCGGTGCCCAAACTGTATTTAAATAAGTATCGTTGTATTGTAAATATTTCGTTCCAGAAACTTTATTTACGATTAAATTTCCTTCACCAGGAACAAGGAAAACTCGTGCAACGGCCTGTTTTCGTTTTCCAAGACCAATATTATCTTTTCGAAAAATTAATTCTGACATAATTATATTTATTATTGTTTCCCTAATTTCTTATTTAGTATCTAATTTAATAGTTGAATATAAATTGGTAAGATCAATTTTTACTGGATTCTGTGCAGAATGTAGATGAGTTTGATCATTATAAATTTTCAATCGTCTCATTAATCTTTTTGTTTCTGTTTTTGATAACATTCTTTTAACTGCTCTTTCAATTGTTAATTTTGGAAGGCAATCAGAAGTATTTTTAATTTTTAATGAACTACCAGGTCGACCTGGATTGTAAACAAAATACTGTTTACTGTTTTCATTGATAATAATTGAATCAGCATTAATTAAAATTATATAATCTCCACTATCGACAGATGGATGATATTGAGGTTTTACTTTACCTTTTAACAAACTAGTAATAATTGTTGCTAGTCTACCTAAACTTTGTCCTTTACAATCAATAAGATACCAATTACGATTTTTGTAATTCTTCGTTGGTAAAAATGTTTTATTTAGTGAATTCATAGCTTTTTTTTAGAAATATAAATAAAACTAAGTATTAATTATTTCAAAATAATACCTAATTTATTTTTTAATGTAGAAAAAACTTCATCTGCTGATTTTCGCCCAAAATTTTTAAGTTCTTGTAATTTTTCTGGAGAATATTTTAATAAATCACCAACAGTATTTATATGAGCTTTTTTCAAACAATTATATGCTCGAACAGATAATTGTAACTCTTCAATTGCAATATTGGTGTATGGTTCAATATTTATTGAACGAGTCGTTGGCTCTAATTTACTAGTTTTATTTGTATCTTTATTTTCAAGTAATAAAGTAAATAAATCAATAGTAATTTGAGCTGCAGATGTAAGAGCTTCATTTGGAGAAATACTACCATTTGTCCAAATATCTAAAAAGACTCGCTCAGTTATGTTATTAAAATTATCGTAAACATTTTCTATTTTAAAATCGACTTTTTGAACCGGCATAAAAATAGTATCTAGTTGTAAATAATTCTCATTTTCTTCTAAAAAAACTTGAGATGCTAATTTATAACCCGTTCCATATTCAAATTTAAATTCAATTTCCAAAATATTAGAGGTAGAAATTGTCATTATATAATGATTCGGATTTACCAATTCTAAATTGGAAGGTAATTGAATTAAATCGGCAGTAACAACTGCTGGTCCCTGAATTTTTAATCGACCAAACTCTGAGGTTTGTGTTTTACTTTTCAGAACAATTCCTTTTAAGTTTAGTAATATCTCAAGGATATCTTCTCGAACGCCAGGAATCGTTGAAAATTCATGGCTTACTCCAGCAATTCGAACTGCTGAAATGGCAACTCCGCCTAAATCGTTTAATAATATTCGACGTAATTGATTGCCAATTGTAATACCTTGTCCCGGTCGTAAAGAATCTATTAAAAATTGTCCATAACACGTACCTGATTCAATTTTTTCTGATTTAAGACATTTAATAGAAATGTTATTCATAGTTTGATTTAAAAAATTAAACTCGACGTCGTTTTGGAGGTCTACATCCATTATGTGGGACGGATGTTATATCTTGAATTGCTGTTATTTCGAATCCTGCACCTTCAATTGCTCGAATTGCTGTCTCTCTACCTGATCCTTGTCCTTTCACTAAAATTTCAACACTTTTCATACCGGTACTTAATGCGTCTAATGCAGCTTTCTCCGCTGCTGTTTGGGCAGCAAATGGAGTACTTTTACGTGCACCTTTAAAACCAGAACTTCCAGCCGAAGCCCATGAAATTGTATCTCCTGCTAAATTCGTAACTGTTACAATTGTGTTGTTAAATGTAGATTGAATATGAACAATGCCATTTGTAAAACTATTTTTATCTTTTCTAGTCCCTGTTTTTCTAGTTGTTTGTGCCATATAAAAATTTTCAAGTAAATTGAATACAATTAGAAATAAAATTATTTTTTCTTACCAGTAACAGTTTTTTTTGCTCCACGTCGACTGCGAGCATTTGTTCGAGTTCGTTGCCCACGGGCAGGTAAACTATTTCTATGTCGTTTTCCTCGATGACAATTGATTTCATTTAATCGTTTAATATTTAAACCATTAAATTTACGTAATTCTCCTTCTAATTTTAAGTCTATTTCTTCTAACGTTTGACGTAATGCTATTGTTTGCTCCGTTGTTAAATCATAAACTCTTGTATCAGAATCAATATCTGCAATTTCAATAATTTTTTTTGCAGACGTAAGACCAATTCCATGAATATACATAAGAGCATATGCAATTTTTTTGTTTCTTGGTAAATCAACACCAACTAATCTTACCATTTTCAGAACTCCTTTAAAATATTATCCTTGACGTTGTTTATGTTTTGGATTTTTGCAAATTACCATAATTCTACCATGTCGTTTAATTACTCGACATTTATCACACATTTTTTTTACTGAAGGACGAACTTTCATTTTTAAATTTATTTTAGTTTATTTATGATCTTTAGTTTATTTATACATATTATTGTAAACATTTGAATAGTAAATATTCTCAATTTCACGGATTAAATCCAATATGACTCCAGCTAAAATTAATAAAGAAGTTGTACTCAATCCATTTAAACCAGTAATATTAAATGTTGATTCAATAAAGTTGGGCACTACCGTTAAAATAGCTAACATAGTTGCACCTATTAAGGTTATTCGTTTAATCACCTTTTTTAAATAAAAAGTAGTTTGTACTCCTGGTCGAATACCTGGAATTGTTACTGCCATTTTTTGAAGTTGATCTGCGATATCTTTGGGATTTAAAACAATTGACGAATAGAGAGAACTAAATATTAAAATCAATACAAAATAACCGAGCCAATAAATCAGTTTAAATTTTTGAAGGAAACTTAACCACGGAAATATTCCTAAATTAATAATATAATTTGGAACTACTAACATTGCAGTTGTTAAGATAATGGGCATTACTCCTGCTTGATTAAAGCGTAAAGGAAGATAATTATTTTCACTAATGTCTTGTAATGATGCTTGATTTAATTGTTTTGAAGAAATTAATGGAATTTTACGAGTCCCTGTTTGTAAGAAAATAATTCCATATAATGAAACAAAAATCAATAAACCAATACCAAATGCTGAAACAATAGTAAAATTACCGCCATTTTGACTTATTAATTTTTTAAAAAGATTCGGTAAATTTGAGACGATATTCGTATAAATTAATAATGAAGCACCATTTCCAAATCCATAATCTGTAATTAATTCACTTAGCCATAAAACAATCATAGCACCAGTTGTTAACCACAAGATGATTTCGGCTGCTAATAAATAATTCCAGTCAAATAATATTTGTTTTAAATAAAATGTAACTCCAATACTTTGAATAACAGCCCAAACAAGGGTGATCAAACGTGTTAATCGACTAATGGAACGACGACCTTCGAAATCACCTTCTTTTTGTAATTTTGCAAGTTTTGGAGAAAACCCAAGTAATAATTGGATAAAAATAGTTGCATTAATATATGGAAAAATATTTAATGTAAATAATCCGATTATAAAGGTATTATCACCTGAAAAAGTACTAATTAAATTTTTAGCAGCGGAATGTCGTTGAATATAAAATGCTAAATCACTATGATCTACTCCTGGAACAGGAAGGAATGTTCCAACTCGAATTAATAAAAGTATTCCAAGACTTAACAAGAAGCGATTTAATAAAACATCGTTAGCTTTTTTAGAAAATTTCACTGTTTTATTTTTTTGTATTAAATTTTTTTAATTTAAATCACGTTTTTCTGCTACTTCTAATTTAGTAGTTAAATTTTGTAAAGCGCAAATTGTTGCACGGGCATTATTCAATAAATTATCCGATCCTAATTGTTTTGCAATTACATTTTTAACACCTGCTACTTCCAATACAATCCGTACGGCACCCCCAGCAATTACCCCTGAACCTTCAATAGAAGGACGAACAATTACTTTACAAGCACCAAAATTTCCAACTACATGATGTGGAACACTTAATGATTTTGTTAATGGTAATTCTATTAAATTTTTATAACCATCTGTTTTTGCTTTTTTAAATGCATTTACTACATCATCCGCTTTTGCAACACCAACACCAACTTTTCCATTCTCGTCTCCAATTACTACAACTGCTCGAAAACTTAACTTTTTCCCACCTTTTGTAACTTTTGAAACTCGACTAATTTTAATTAATCGTTCTACTAATTTTGATTCTTGAATATTAAAATTACGCTGAGAATTTTTTTTTAACTTATTTATTTTTTTTAAATCACTACTCATAAAATCTATTTAATTTGTGTATTTATCGACAAATTTGAATTTAAAATTGTAAACCACCAGCTCGTGTGCCGTCAGCTAATGCTTTTATACGTCCATGATACAAATAAGGACCACGATCGAAAACAATTTTAGTAATATTTTTTTCTAAACTTAGTTGAGCTAGTTTTTCTCCCATAAGTCGTGAAGCATCACAAGTTCGTCCTGTTGATAGGTTAAGTCGAATAGATCGATCTAAAGTCGAACAAGACAATAATGTTCTTGAATTAGTATCATCGATGATTTGTGCATAAATATGCTCATTTGATCTATAAACTGATAATCGCGGTCTTTCAATTGTTCCTTTTACATTACCTCTTAAAGATTCACGTTTTAGTTTTTTATATTTATTAGGTTTTAACTTTTTGTTTTTATTTTTTAATTTTAACAAAGTTCTTTTTGACAATTTCATAGTTCTAATTTTTAAGTTTTTAAAATTATGATAGCATTATAATAAATATTAATAAGCTATTTCCCAGTTTTTCCAGCTTTACGAAGAATTTGTTCATCTTTATATAAAATTCCTTTACCTTTATAAGGCTCTGGACGTCGCCAAGCACGGATATTTGAAGCAAATAACCCTAACTTTTCTTTATCACACGATTTTAAATTAATAGTAGTATTTTGAACAACTTCAATTGAAATATCATCTGGAATATTAATTTTAACTGGGTGGCTGTAACCTAAATTCAAAACAATTTCTTTTCCTTGAACAGCTGCTCGATAACCAACTCCTTTTAAAATTAAAGTGATTTGAAATTGTTCCGAAACTCCAATGATCATATTATTAATCAATGTTCGATACAAACCATGTAATGAGCGTAAATTACGTGCTTCATTTTTTAAACTTACTTTTAAAATACTTTCATCTTGTTGAATTCCGATTGTATCTGGAATTTGTGTTTGTAAAGTTCCAAATTTTCCTTTCACAGTAATTTCTGAATTACTGTAATTTACATCCACATTTTCAGGGATAGTAATTGGTAATTTTCCTATACGTGACATGTTACAGACTCCTTATTTACCAAATATAACATAAAACTTCACCACCAATACCTAATTCTTTAGCTTTTAGATTTGTCATTACACCTTTCGATGTTGACATAATTGCGATTCCTAAATTATCTAAAACTCTTGGTAATTGTTTTGAGTTAGCATAAACACGTAAACCAGGTTTACTTACTCGTTTTATTTCACTGATAACAGATTTTCTTGATTTTCCAGTATATTTTAATGAAAGTAATAAATACTCTCTTTTATTTTCTTGGTAACTTTCAAAATCTTTAATAAATCCTTCTTCTTTTAAAATAGTCGCAATAGCTAAAGACATTTTTGTAACAGGAATTTGTACAATTTGATGCTTCACTAAATGAGCATTTCTAATTCTTGTTAACATATCTGAAATAGTATCAGTTACCATAATTATTTCCTTATCAAATATATTTTTTTAATTATTCTTGTGACCAACGTTTTCGTTTTAAATGTTTTTTTCTATCCCAAGCTTGATTAATTTCAGAAAATGATGAGTATTTGTCATAATAACCAAAATCATTTAATGGGAATCTTAAGAATTTAAATAAAATCATTCCATTTAAAATTTTGTCCATTGATTTTGAATTGTATTTTGGAGAAGATTGTTCTAAAACGATAGTGATAGTAATCCCTTGAGTTTGATCGACATCATCATAGTTTACTTCTGGAAAAATTAATTGTTCTTTTAAACTGAATGTATAATTTCCTGCTTTATCAAAACTTCGTAATGATAATCCACGAAAATCTCGAATTTGTGCAAAGGTAAAGAATAATAATTTTGTTAAAAAGGCATACATTTTTTCGCCTCTTAATGTTACACTTAAACCTAATTCCATATCTTCACGAATTTTAAATCCAGCAATAGCTTTTTTTGCTCGTGTAATAAGAGGTTTTTGTCCTGTAATGTTTTTAAATTCTTCAATATTTTTCTTTAAAATATTAGTATTTTGAGCTGCTAATCCAAGTCCACGATTAATTTGAATTTTCTTTAACTTTGGAACAGTATGTGGATTTCGAAATCGAGAAGGACTATTTTTCATTAAAATAGGCTTAATTCCCTCTTCATACTCTTTTTTTATATTTCCAAGTAAATTATGAATCTCAGCAATTTCTTCTAATGAATGTTTATTTAGCATATTACGATACTTCTTTTAAATTTAGTTTGACATTTGAATGATGAATCGGTGCTTCAAACTGCTTAATTTCACCTATTTCATTATCTGTATTGGGTTTAACATGTTTAAACTTAAAATTAATTCCTTGGACAATAATTTTTCCAGTTTTTCGATTAATTTTAATAACTTCGCCGGTTTCATTTTTATGAAAACCTGAAATAATCTTTACTTGGTCACCTATTTTAACATGTACTTTTTGTTGTTGTGACATTTTATAAAACCTCCGGTGCTAAAGATACAATTTTAGAAAAATTCTTATCACGAATTTCTCGAGCTATAGGTCCGAATACCCTTGTGCCACGAGGATTATTATCTGCATTAACTATTACTGCTGCATTATCATCAAATCTAATATACATACCATCTTGTCGACGGATTGTTTTTTTAGTTCGAACAACGATTGCTTTTACTACATCAGAACGTTTAATAGGCATATTTGGCATTGCTTCTTTTACAACCGTAATTATTGTATCACCAATTTCTGCATATTTTTTGTTACCACCTAATATTCGAATACACATTACTTTTTTAGCGCCAGTATTATCGGCCACTGTTAAAATTGTTTGAGGATAAATCATATAAACATAATATTTAACTTATTAACGATGATTTTGAAAGGATTTCAACTAACTTCCAACGTTTTCTTTTACTTAATGGGCGACATTCTTGAACTAATACCTTATCACCAATATTACATGTCTCTTCTTCATCATGAACCACATATTTTTTAGTTTTTACTAACGTTTTCGAGTAAATTGGATGTGGATATCGATTTTCAATTTTTACAACAATCGTTTTTTGCATTTTATTACTAATTACAATACCAATTTTTTGTTTTACTGGCATTTTAAGCTCCTTAATTTGTAATTATTTATTAATTTCTTCTTTTTGCTCCAAGTTTATTCAAACTGAGATTCTAACCGTGATGTTAAAAGCGTTTTTAATTGAGCTAAGCGACGTTTCGTATGTTTTATTTCATGAGATTGAAAAGATTGACGTGTAGCTTTTTTAAAACGTAAATTAAATAATTCATTTTCAGTCTCAATAATCGCTTCAGAAATTTCTGTATTTGAAAGTGAAATAATATCAGTAAATTGAGGTAGACTCATCTTTTATTTAATACTATCTTTATTAATAAATTTTGTTTTTAATGGTAATTTATAAGCGGCTAAACTTAATGCAGCTTTAGCAATTTCTTCTGGAACTGAACTAATTTCAAAGATAATTGTCCCAGGTTTTACGACAGCTACCCAATAATCTACAGCCCCTTTTCCGGAACCCATTCGTGATTCAGCAGCTCGAGCTGTAACCGTTTTATCAGGAAAAATTCGAATCCATAATTTGGCTCCACGTTTTGTATAACGAGTAATGGTTCTCCGAGCTGCTTCAATTTGTCGTGACGTAATCCAGTTAGGTTCTAATGCTTGTAAACCGTAATTTCCAAAGCAAATTTTGTTCCCACGTGTTGCAGTTCCTCGCATACGTCCACGATGATATTTTCTATATTTTGTTCTTTTTGGACTTAACATAACAAATTAATTTAATAAAAATATACTTTTTCGTAACCGATTCTTCTATTTAGATAAGATTTCACTTTTAAAGAGCCAAACCTTAATGCCTAAAACGCCATAAATAGTATTTGCTTCGGTTGTTGCATAATCAATATCAGCACGTAAAGTTTGTAAAGGAACTCGACCTTCTCGAATCCATTCACTTCGAGCAATTTCAGCCCCATTTAAACGTCCAGAAACTTGAATTTTAATTCCATTTACATTTTGTTTTTGTGCTCTCTGTAATGCTTCACGAATAGCACGTCTGAATGCAATTCGTTTTTCTAATTGTTCAGCAACTAAAGCAGCAAGAAGATTAGCATCTAAATCAACTTTTTCAACTTCAAAAACTTTAATAGTTAATTGACAATTCGATGATATTATTTTTTTAATATTACTTAATAGATTTTCAAGTCCAGCTCCTAATTCACCTACTAATATTCCAGGTTTTCCTGTTTCAATATTTAACTGAATCTGATCATTTAATCCATTTCGATAAATTTGAACATTTGAAATATTATTTACTCTTGTAACTGTATCAAGATAAGTTCTAATTTTATCATCTTCTTCTAAAATATTTGCATATTGATTCAAATTAGCATACCATATCGATTTATGTTCTTGAGTAATACCTAATCTAAATCCTAAAGGATGTGTTTTTTGACCCATAGAATTAATCCTCTTAATTTAAAATCATTAGTTAATTTTTTTCTTTCATAACAACCGTAATATGACAAGTTGGTTTTAAAATTTTGTATGCTCGTCCTTGAGCACGGGGGCGAATTCTTTTTAATCTTGGACCTTCATCTGCAAAAATTTCGTCAATAACTAGTTTTTTTTTATCTAATCCATAATTATGATTTGCATTTGCTGCTGCAGAATGAACTGCTTGCCAAATTGGACCGCCAGCATCATAAGGTAAGAATTCTAAAATCATCAATGCTTCTTGATATGAGCGACCTCGAATTTGATCTATTACTCGTCTAATTTTATGAGGAGACATTCTAATATATTTCGCTACTGCTTTTACTGATTGCGAATCTGCCATAATTAATTCTTTTTAGTATGTACTTTTTTTATAAAAGATAATTTTCTTTTAAAGCTTTTAAAGAATTCGATTCATTAGTTTATCTAACGTTTTCCTTTTCTATCAGCTTTAATATGTGTTTTAAAATTTCTTGTTGATACAAATTCACCTAATTTATGGCCAACTAATTGATCAGAAATAAAAATAGGAACATGTTGTTTCCCATTATAAACTGCAATTGTAAATCCAACCATACTAGGTAAAATAGTTGACGACCTAGACCAGGTTAAAATTGTATCTTTTTTACCTGCTTCATTCATCTTATTGACTTTTTTTAATAAATGATAAGCAATAAACGGGCTTTTTTTTAATGATCTTGGCATCTTTAAAATATTTATGTTAATATATTTAATAAGGATTTAAACGCGTCGACGAAGGATGTAAGCATCACTTAATTTTTTTCTTTTTCTTGTTTTCATTCCAAGTGCAGGTTTACCCCATGGAGTTAATGGACGAGTTCGACCAATTGGAGCTCTTCCTTCACCCCCACCATGTGGGTGATCACATGGATTCATAACGGAACCACGAACTGTTGGACGTTTTCCTAACCAACGGGTTCTTCCAGCCTTACCACTTTGAACTAAGAAGGCATCATTATTACTTACTTCGCCAATTGTGGCAAAACATTCTTTACGAAGTAATCGAATTTCTTTGGATGGTAATCTTAAAGTTATATAATCACCTTCTTTCGCTAAAATTCTTGCTGCAGTCCCACCGGCACGAACAAGTTGGCCACCTTTATTTGGAATAAGTTCAATATTATGAATCGCAGAGCCTAATGGAATTTCTGTTAACGGTAAAGAATTTCCAATATTTATTGGAGAACCAGAACCTGCAACAATAGTATCACCAACATTTAAATCTTTCGGATGTAAAATATAGCGCTTCTCACCATCTTTATAATGAATCAATGCAATTCTTGCATTTCGATTGGGATCATATTCAATTGCCGCGACAATTCCTTCAATTCCAAATTTCTGACGCTTAAAATCGATAAGTCGATAACGTCTTTTATGACCTCCACCACGGTGACGAATTGTAATAACTCCTCGGTTATTTCGTCCCTTACTACGATGATTTTTTTGAATTAAACTTCTTTCTGGTTTAGCTTTTGTAATTTCAGTAAAAGCTGAAAGTGCTCGATTCCGTGTACCTGGTGTATACGATTTGTAAAGACGGATACTCATAAACGTAATTATTTTATATTTATTAATTTTCAGTAAATAAATTGATTACATCGCCATCTGCTAAACTCACAATTGCTTTTTTATATTGTGGTTTCCACCCAATGTATTTACCTACACGTTTTTTTTTGCGTGGAAGACGACATGTATTTACTTTGATAACTTTTACATTAAACAAATACTCAATTGTCGTTTTAATTGCGGTTTTATCAGAATAACGATTAACAATAAAACTGTATTGATTGTTTTCTAAAAGTCTTGTTGCTTTATCCGTAATAATCGGATATTTGATAATTTGTGCAGTGCTTTCATACAAAGTTAAAGAATTAATCACAATAAATCTCCTTTATATCATTTATTGCTAATGGTGTTAATATAATTTGTTTTGCTTTTAATAAACTGAACGTATTTAAATTTGAAGCTGAAATTAATTCTACATTTTTAAGATTTTGTGTTGATAATTTTAATGACATTGTTTTTTTAGAAACAATCACTAAAACTCGTTGTTGTAAATCAATTCCACAATCAGTACAAATTTTTAAAAAATTTTTTGTTTTTGATTCAGTTAATTCATTTTCTAAATTATCAATAATTAAGATATTGTTTTTTTTGTTATATAATAAAGTTTGTAAAGCTAATCGACGTTCTTTTTTATTCAATTTTGAAGAAACTGTTTTTGGTTTTGGACCAAAAATTACACCCCCACCTTTCCATAAAGGCGAACGGTTTGAACCAGCTCGAGCACGGCCTGTACCTTTTTGTTTCCAAGGTTTTCGACCCCCACCTCGAACTTCACTTCGAGTTTTTGTTGAAACAGTTCCTTGTCGTTGTGAATTTTGATGTCTTAACAGGTCTTTATGTACTAAATAGTTTCCTGATTTTTCAAGAACGCTTAACGTTAATTCTTGAGTATAATCCAATGGTTTTCCTGCTATATTTAATGGCGTATATTTTATAAATTTTTGAACAGTCATACTTGATTTTAATAATATTCAATTTTTAGTTTGATCTTATTTATTCGGAAGGAACAATACTTAATAAATTACCTGGTTTTCCAGGAACAGATCCTTTAATAACTAAAATGTTTTCTTCTAGATTTAATTGAATCACTTTAAGTTTTTTAATTGTAGTAATTTTGTTCCCTAATTGTCCTGCCATTTTTTTCCCTGGTAAAACACGGCCAGGTGTTGTTCCCATACCAATTGATCCGGGTGCACGATGATTTTTAGAACCGTGAGTCATTGGACCACGACTAAAATTATGACGTTTTTGAAGTCCTGCAAATCCCTTACCAACTGTTTTACCCTTTACAGTTACAATTTGTCCCGGTGAGAATAGATCCACTTTTAAAGTTTGTCCAACTTCAAAGTCATTCTCATTATCTACACGAAATTCTTTTAAATATTTTAACGCTTGAATATTTGATTTTTGTAAATGGCCTAATTCTGGTTGAGTTAATGTTTTATTGGATACATTACTATATCCAACTTGAACAGCTTTATATCCATCTAGATTTTCGGTTTTAACCTGTGTTATAACGCATGGTCCCACTTTTAAGATTGTAACGGGAATAATATTACCCGATTCATCAAAAATTTGTGTCATTCCGATTTTGTTACCTAATAAACCTACACTCACAATAGTCCTCCAATATTTTTACATTTAATCAACAGTGCTTTTTATATGTAACTTTTCTATGTTTAATACCCTAATTAAAATTAGTGAATTGTATTCCTAGTTTAAAAAATTTCTTACTATTTGTCTATATAAGACCAATATATACTGTTATAAAATATATACGGGTTTTGAGGTTTTAACAAAACCATCTTATTTTTATAATATCTATAAACTAAGAATAACAATAATATAAGGAAAATAAAAATGGCAAAAGTTGTAGGTATTGATTTAGGAACAACCAATTCTGTAGTAGCAGCAATTGAAGGTGGTCAACCAAGTGTAATTATAAATGCAGAAGGCTTAAGAACAACACCTTCTATTGTAGCATATACTAAGAAACAAGAGTTACTAGTAGGTCAAATTGCAAAACGACAAGCAGTGATTAATCCAGAAAATACATTTTTCTCTGTGAAACGTTTTATTGGTTCAAAAGAAAGTGAAATTTCAGCAGAAGCAAAACAATTACCTTATCAAGTAACTAAAGATTCAAACGATAATATTAAAATTAAATGTCCAGCCTTAAATAAAGAATTTAGTCCAGAAGAAATTTCTGCGCAAGTGTTACGAAAACTAATTAACGATGCAACAACTTATTTAAGTCAAGATGTAACTCAAGCTGTTATTACTGTACCAGCTTATTTTAATGATTCGCAACGTCAAGCAACAATGGATGCTGGAAAAATTGCTGGTATTGAAGTTTTAAGAATTATTAATGAACCAACGGCTGCATCATTAGCATATGGTTTAGATAAAAAACAAAATGAAACTATTTTAGTTTTTGATTTAGGTGGTGGAACATTTGATGTTTCAATTTTAGAAGTTGGAGATGGTATATTTGAAGTTCTTTCAACTGCTGGTGACACAAACTTAGGTGGTGATGATTTCGATAAGTCTTTAGTTAATTGGTTAATGGATGACTTCAAAGAAAAAGAAGGTATTGATTTATCAAATGATATTCAAGCTTTACAACGTTTAACGGAAGCTGCTGAAAAAGCAAAAATGGAATTATCTACGGTAGAAAAAACAAACATTTCTTTACCATTTATTACTGCTGATGCAACAGGTCCAAAACATATTGACAAAGAATTAACACGAGAAACTTTTGAAAAATTAGGTGAAGATTTAATTTCTCGTTGTCGTATTCCAGTTGAAAAAGCATTAAGTGATGCTCGTTTAGATAAATCAGATATAAATGAAGTTGTATTAGTGGGTGGATCAACTCGTATTCCTGCTATTAAAGCATTAGTGGAATCTTTAACTGGTAAAAAACCAAATCAAACTGTTAATCCAGACGAAGTAGTAGCAATTGGTGCAGCAATCCAAGCTGGTATTTTAGCAGGTGAAATTAAAGACATTTTACTATTAGATGTAACGCCATTATCATTAGGAGTGGAAACACTTGGTGGTGTGATGACCAAAATTATTTCTCGTAATACAACAATTCCGGTTAAAAAATCAGAAATGTTCTCAACAGCGGTTGATAATCAAACGAATGTTGAAATTCATATTTTACAAGGTGAACGTGAATTAGTAGCTGGAAATAAAAGTTTAGGTAATTTTAGATTAGATGGAATTCCAGGAGCTGCACGTGGTGTACCACAAATTGAAGTTACATTTGATATTGATGTAGATGGAATTTTATCTGTTAAAGCAAAAGAAAAAGAAACAGGTGTGGAACAATCTGTAACAATTCAAGGTGCTTCAAACTTAAATGAAAGTGAAGTTGAAGATATGTTAGCAGAAGCAGAAAAATATGCTGCAGCAGATAAAGAGAAACGAGAAAACATTGATCTAAAAAATCAAGCTGAAACAGTATGTTTTGAAGCTGAGAAAGAATTAACACTTTTAAAAGATAATATTTCTGAAGAAAAACAAGATAGTATTACGAAGTTAATTGAGAGTACAAGACAAAATATTCAAGATAATGAAATAGATAACTTAAAGTTATCTCTTGAAGATTTAAAAACAGCAATGAAAGACTTAATTGCAATGAAAATGGATAATGAATCAAATTCAGATCCAATGTCTAATTTAAATGATTTATAATCATTTTAGTTTAACCATTTAAATTTAAACGAATCTTAAGATTCGTTTAAATTTAAATTATCGTCCACAATAATACATTCAGTGGTTAAAATCATACTGGCAATAGAAGTTGCATTTTGTAAGCCAGAACGAGTAACTTTAGCAGGATCTACAATACCTTCTTCATACATATTTCCAAATGTGTTTTTCGCCGCATTATAACCAATTTCGAATTCTTGTTCTTGAACCTTTTCAATTATAACGGGACCATTAATTCCAGCATTTTCTGCAATTCGACGTAAGGGTGCTAAAATAGCTCGAGAAATTATGATCGCTCCAATAAGTTCATCTTCTTTTAAATTATTTTTAGACCAGGTTACAAGATTTTCTGATAAATGCGTTAATGTAGAACCACCTCCTGGAACAATTCCTTCTTCAACAGCAGCTCGTGTTGCATTTATTGCATCTTCCAACCGTAATTTTTTATCTTTCATTTCTGTTTCAGTTACTGCACCAACTTTAATAACTGCAATCCCACCAGATAATTTCGCAATTCTATCTTGTAATTTTTCTTTTTCATAAGCAGTATCGGAAACATTTGCTTGTTTTCGCAATTGCTCACAACGTATTTTAATCTCTTCTAACGTTTGACCATCAGCTACAATTGTGGTTGAATCTTTTGTAACAATTATTCTACGTGCTTGGCCTAATAGATCAAGTTGAATATTCTCTAAACTTAATCCAGCATCTTGTGTAATGACTGTCCCACCAGTTAAGATTGCAATATCAGCTAACATTTGTTTTCTTAACTCTCCAAATCCTGGAGCTCGAATTGCGACTACATTAACAATCCCACGTAACTTATTCAAAATTAATGTTGCTAATGCTTCTTTTTCAACATCTTCAGCAATAATTAGAAGAGGTCGTTTTGTTTTTGTAATTTGTTCTAAAACTGGTAATAAATCTTGTTGAACTAAAGTAATCCTTTTATCAGTTAAAAGAATATAAGGATTTTCATATAAAACTTCCATTTTATCCGTATTTGTTATGAAATAAGGAGAAATAAATCCTTTCTCTAGTTTCATCCCTTCTGTAATTTCAAGTTCTGTTACAATTCCTTTTCCTTCCTCTAAAGAAATAACTCCATCTTTTCCAACTTTAGCTAATGCATCCGCTATTAAAGAACCAATAACATCATCATTCCCTGCAGAAATGGATGCTACATGTTGAATAGCTTGAATATCTTCAACTGGTTGAGCAAATTCATTGATTTGGGTTACTAAATATTGTGCTGCTTTTTCCATACCTAATTTAATAGAAATGGGATTTGCGCCAGCTGCAACATTTTTTAATCCTTCTTTAACCATAGCATAGGCTAAAACGGTTGCAGTTGTTGTACCATCTCCAGCGACGTCATTTGTTTTTGAAGCTGCTTGACGGATTAAAGAAACACCAGTATTTTCAATATGATCTTTTAAATTAATTTCTTTTGCAATTGTAACTCCATCATTTACAATTTGAGGTGAACCATAAGATTTTTCTAATACTACATTTCTACCTTTTGGTCCTAAAGTTACTGAAACAGCTTCAACCATAATTTCCATACCACGTTCTAAAGCACGTCGAGCATTATCTTGGTATAAAATTTTTTTTGCCATAATTTTTTTGATTCAATTATTTTTTATAGTTCTAATAAAAATATCTAAAAGAGTACTCTAATTCAAAATTTATTAATTTTGCAAGTTTAAAATTCAATTCTATTAATTTTTTTTAACTTTACTAAATGAATAGAAGTGTAGTATCATCATTATTTAGAATTATATTTTGGGCTTGTAGCTCAGTGGACTAGAGCACGTGGCTACGAACCACGGTGTCAGGGGTTCGAATCCCTTCTTGCCCAATATTAGTTTCTATTTCTTATACTTTATAGTTAACATTTATTATGTTTAGTTTGGGGTGTCGCCAAGTGGTAAGGCTGCGGACTTTGACTCCGCCATTCGTAGGTTCGAATCCTGCCACCCCAGTTTAACAAATTAAGATTAGAAAATTAAATATGAAAAAGTTGTTTTAAATTACTAGAATTCCCATAATTAATTTAACAACAATTACTATATACTATTTCTCTAAAAAATTATGGAAGCTAAAATTCAATTTATAAAAGGTCTCGATGAAAAAGTCTTACCAGATGTTCGATTAACACGATCACGAGATGGTAGTACTGGAACAGCAACATTTCGATTTAAGAATCCAAATATATTAGATAAAAGTACTGCAAAAGAAGGTGAAATTACCGGAATGTATTTAGTAGATGAAGAGGGAATTTTAGAAACACGTGACGTAAATGCTCGATTTATTAATGGGAAAGCTGAAGCAATTGAATCTATTTATATTATGAAAAGTCCAGAAACCTGGGATAGATTTATGCGGTTTATGGAACGATATGGGAAAACAAATGGTCTCGTTTTTACAAAAGCTAGCTAAATTAGATAATTCTATATTCGTTTATAGAATTATCCACCTCCAACTATGGTTACAATTTCAATTTGATCTTGATCTTGAAGAAAAGTCTCTTTCCAGTATATTTTATTACAAATAGCTTTATTATATTCTAAAACTAAAAGAGCATTATTGTAATTAAAATAAGCAACTAAATCTAAAAGATTTATATTTTGTTTGATATAATACTTTTCACCATTTAATAAAAACTCTTTCATTTGACTCATAATTTAATTTCTAAAAAATTTTATTAGATAACCTAGACGTCTAATCATATTAACTGATAGAGTATTAGTCAAGACAATATGGCGGGTGTGGCCAAGTGGTTAAGGCAGTGGGTTGTGGTTCCACCATTCGCCGGTTCAAGTCCGGTCACTCGCCCTTGTTGCTAGTTTTCTATATCAATTATAGTAAGTATTTTTAAAAAATTATTTATCGATTAAATCTATTTTATGTCACGTTATCGAGGACCTAAATTAAAAATCAGTAGACGATTAGGACCTTTACCAGGTTTAACAACGAAAAAATCAAGAAAAATAAATCGTCCTGGAAAAGATGGAAATTCACCTGATAATAGTAAAAAATTAACAGAATATGGTATCCGTTTAGAAGAAAAACAAAAATTAAAATTCAATTACGGATTAACAGAGAGCCAATTATTTAGATATGTGAAAGAAGCACGAAGAAGAAAAGGTGTAACGGGTTTAATTTTACTACAATTACTAGAAATGCGTCTTGATACGCTTTGTTTTACATTAGGTTTTGCAAAAAGTATTCCTCAAGCTCGACAATTAGTTAATCATGGTCATATTACCGTAAATGGAAAAGTTATTAGTATTCCAAGTTTCCAATGTCGACTTAATGATATTATTAGTGTTAAGGAAAAAAACACTTCCAAAACGTTAGTTACTAATAACATTAAAAATAATCAAGTAAAAGAACTTCCATATAATTTAAAATTCAATGAATCAAAATTAGAAGCAACAGTTTTAGATTACTGCGACCGAGATGATGTTCATTTAAAACTTGATGAATTACTTGTAATTGAGTACTATTCTCGTCGATAATGTATATATACTCTTCTTTACTTTAAATTTCAAATTACTAGTGAAATAAATAATTCATATTAAATCTATGTTAAAATTACGATTAAAACGAATAGGACGAAAACGATCACCTTCATATCGATTAGTTATTATGGAAAATTCTGCAAGACGTGATGGTAGACCAGTTGAAGAAGTTGGATATTATGATCCAATTTCGAAAAAATATAAGTTCGATGCTAATAAAATTCAAAAATGGTTAACATGTGGTGTACAACCAACAAAAACTGTTTCAGCTCTCTTAAAAAAAGCAGAAATTTTATAAATATTTGAATTAATAATTCAAATATTTATAAAATTACGATTATAACTTTAATACTTTAAAAACTTAAACTATTTCATAGATTGTCTCGGAATCTTACACCTACGCTTTCTCAATTGGTTTCAAATAAACCTTGCTAATTATCTATTAATTTTTTCTCTTTTAACTGATTCTATCAGCATTTCTAGGTAAATATCAAATTAGCCTGGATTTAGATTATATAGTGTGATTAAATCTATACTGAAACAAGCTAAAAATCTTAAATATGTGATTTTATTCATTCAAATCGATTTTTTAAATAGTTGATATAAACGTTTTTCTAATGGAGATGTTCAAGTATTCTTTGCGCCTAATATTATTAAATAATCTAAATCTTCCAATTCGTTTTTGAATTTAATGCTAAACTACTTGTCGTCTTCAAAGTAACTATTAGCTAATCTTTTCCATATTCACATTGTTATAACAAAATAAGTGAAATAACTTCCAAGAAAACTGGTTAATGATGTAAAAAGTGGTATTGGAAAGTAAATATCAATGTTTATTGTCCAGACCGAAACTTTCTAACCTATTTTACGGAAAAAGTTTCCCACATTTTTAATATCTTTTGCACCCTTCTTAATAGTATTAAATAATCCTATAGAATTATTTATTCGAATTTTCGGTCGTTTTGGGAACTCAATCTCAGGTAATTTTGCATTATTGTCAATAAAATTGTCCTTAATTGAATTGGTTGATTCATTTTCTGAAGGTTCTCACCTCTTAGTTTCGAGGCGCTATTTAAAAGTGATATTTCTGTGCTTTAAATCTTTCAACTCACTATCATTTGTATTCAATTGCATTAAGGCAAGTCTACGAAACTTTCGACTAGCAAAATAACCTAATATCTTATTTATAGTTGGTTTTGCGAGAGACATTATAATTTCTCTTTGATTTTAAAATATTATCTAAAGAAAATTTATATTGTTATAAAAAATAACCTTTGCCTATAATGTCATACAAAAAAATTAAATTGTAAAAATTTTAAAATTGTTTCGAAACTGGACAATAATATATTTTGTATGGTAATATATCTTATATAATATCCTCAGTAGCTCAGTGGTAGAGCAATCGGCTGTTAACCGATTGGCCGTAGGTTCAAGTCCTACCTGGGGAGTATTTATAAATTATAAATTTTATGAAGAATGAGTTTGATCAATTAGAAATTGGAGGGAAGTTTTTTAATTCTCGTCTAATGTTAGGAACTGGAAAATATAAAACAACAAATGATGCTGTCAAAAGTATTGAAACTAGTGAATGTGAAATAGTTACGGTTGCAATTCGACGTCTTCCAACGAATTTAAAGAATGATAATACTAATTTTTTAAAGACTTTAAATTGGAAAAAATTATGGTTATTACCAAATACAGCCGGATCTCAAACAGCAGAAGAAGCTATTCGAATGGCGTTCTTAGGACATGAGTTAGCATGTCAGATTGGACAAGAGGATAATTTTTTTGTCAAATTAGAAGTTATTTCGGATCCAAAATATCTATTACCAGATCCAATTGGAACTTTAAAAGCGGCTGAATTTCTTGTTAAAAAGGGTTTTACGGTTTTACCATATATCAATGCAGATCCAATGCTTGCGTTACATTTAGAAGATTTAGGTTGTGCTACTGTTATGCCATTAGGTTCCCCCATTGGGTCAGGACAAGGTTTAAATAATTTAGCGAATATTAAAATTATTATTGAAAATGCTCAAGTTCCAGTTATAGTAGATGCTGGTATTGGAACACCAAGCGAAGCAACAGCCGCTATGGAACTTGGAGCTGGAGGTGTTCTATTAAATACTGCAGTTGCCCAATCTAATAATCCGGCTCAAATGGCTGCAGCAATGAAGTTAGGAGTTCAAGCCGGTCGACTTGCTCATTTGGCTGGTCGTATGGAGAAAAAACATTATGCAATAGCTAGTTCACCTTTAAATCAAATCAGTCAACTTTCGTAAATAAATATAACAAATAAATAATTAAAACTTAAGAGATTCAACTAAAAAATTGAATCTCTTAAGAAACGATATCAAAATGCGGTTCTATTGAGTTAGAAATTTTTAACTCATCCAATAAATCAATAATTAGTTTTTTAATCTCTCCTCGTTTTTTATTGGAAATAGAAAATTGATTCATAAAGTCTTCCACCGAAAATTTTTTTTCTAGACTATCTGTACTAAGAACTTGAATGATTTCAAGCTTGACTAATAAATCGTATTTGCTTTGAAAATCACATAAATAATTTGAGAATACGAATGGATAAGAATAGCAATAAAGCTGTTCAATTACCGCGATTCTGAAAATCCATAATTGATCTTTCTTTGTTAATTTTAATACGTATTATGTCTTTATAGGAGGGCAGCCTTCATTTCAATTTATTAATTTTTAAACATCAAACGTATTATGCAAAATCCCCACGAGTTCGAGGTGAAATCTCAACTCAATTTTAAATCTCAAGGAATACAAATCGATTTCTTAGCTTTCGAATTCGATCAGTCTAGTTTTAATGGGGAGTCTTTGATTGATTATTTTTTTCGTTTAGGTTTTAATGCTTTCGAACACACAGGTTACAACAAACATAAAAACTGGGTAGCTTTACTCGAAAAGAGTACTCATAAACACCAAATCGTGTTTCGTCAGCCAAATGTAGTACGTGACTGGCGCTTACTCCATTTCTCCGGTGGAAACGCACATCGATTCTATGCCCTTGTGAAGCAAAATCGTATAGACTGGAATGTATTTGCCGGATCGAAATTAACTCGATTAGATACTGCTTACTCTCGTTCTATCAAAACATCTGAGCCGCCGATCGAAGATTTTTTTATCGAGACCGAGAAAAGAATCCTAGAAAGCCCTTATCATAAGGCGCAGGATTTCAAATTTGAAAATAACGAGAAAGGTCTAATCATAAGGATAGGCAACCGAAAGCATATTCATTACTTACGAATTTACAAAAAAAGAGAAAATCTGGATCTACGCTTTGAGCATGAGTTCAAAAGCAAGCCTAGACTCAACAATCTTTTCAATTTACTCAAATCTAACGAGTTTAAAGAATTCGAGAAAGAAAATATTCTTCGATTTACTATCCACCTTGCTCAAAGGCTCCCGTGTTCCTATTGTTTTACCGATTGGGTTTATTTTATTATTCGACCTTTATCAAGTCAAATATTTAGGAACCAAATCGTCAATCAATCTTTGTATTACCAAACCGACTATATGGACTCTCAATTTAATAAAATTGTCAAGGTGAAGCTTTTTGATCAGCATGGACGTGAGTTTGATCATATCGTTGATAGTCTTCAGATTCTTCAGTTTTTAAGATTTTTAGAATTTTTACGAAATTTGGACTATCAGACCGATCAACTTTCTCATAACGGCATCACAGCTAATTATCGAGTTTTTGTTTTCGAGCTCCGAACTTTTCTAGAGACAAACTTTACTAGCAATAGTTATCAGATGGCTAAATTAAAAAGATTTATCGAAATGATGCAAACTCAAGCGATAATACAATTTTTCCATGAGAAGAATTTTAAATCTATCTCTGCTATACCACTAGCAAATGTAGCTGAATCATTAGAAGTTGGACAGCCCTTGATTGCCACGGTCTGGGTTTCGGAACCGCTATTTCGCTATAAATTTCCTTTTAGCTTACCGAAGTTCTCAACTAACCTTACTAAACTCGCAACGAGAGTTTGGGCTTATTGGACTCAACAATTTGCTACTAAGGATATTAAAAAGGTTTTTAATATCTCAGAATTTTTTCAAAACTATCCAGCTCAGCTAAATTCGAAGCAAAAGCAAGTGATTAAAAACGAGTTCCTTAAGGCAGTTGAATGTTATTCTAAAGTCCAGCTTATCGATCAGAAATTCCAAATTATTGAAGGGCAAGAATTCAAATCTGTTGAAGAATTGACTTTACAAAACATTTCACAAGGCTTTGTTATATATGAAAAAATAAATACAAATCTATTCTAGTCATAGTAATGAAATCATAATATTCAAAGTGTCTTGTTAAATGTCACTATTAACCAGGGACATATCCTGGTCATACTTGGAGTAAAATTTAAACTAACCAACCAAGAACAAGATGCATTCGATTACATTAATGGAGAAAATTTTTATGCTTATCATCAAAGTCTCGAAACTCCACCGAATATTTATGATACGAGGTGGAGTTTTTTGTTAAAAGTAGAGAAAAACAAGAATATGCGAGAAAATTTTTTGAAAGCTTATAATCAAAGAAAAAGTGAAAATTAATCTGTGAAATATTTATTGATTTTTTCTAACGCACGTTTAACTCCTTCTAATATAGAATCTTGTGTAAAAGATAAATCATTTACAGACGATTCTCCTGTTTCTAACTCCTCTACTTCATTTTGATATACTTCTAAAAGTAATTCGAAATCTAAAATGATTTTAGAAAACTCAAAAATATTTGGATTTACTTCGATATTAGATTGTTTTTGAAAATCTTCGAGTAAATTATTTGCTTCTTCTCTGTCTGCTAAAAGTCGATCTGAAAATTCTTGAGCGAATTCTAAAACATTTAATTCACCACCGACAAATTTTCGCATCGTTTCACGGTAAAATTTACTTGATCCCCAAAAGACCTGATCAGTTAAAGCCTGGATATAAGGGTAAATTTTTTTAGATTCCCATGAATAGAAACCCTCAAGTACCTTTAAAAAATCTAGGATCAATGGGTTAGTACTTTTCTATATGTACCTCTTAAAGAAAGAAATAATTTCTGAAGAAAATAAAAAAATTCTAACGATTCAATAGATTGATTTCGGTTTTTTTTATAAAAAATATTCATATAAGTTAATTTTTAATTTAAATTTTCAAAATTTGGATTATTTAAAATTGCAATGATTTCAAGTTGAGAAAGCTTCTCTTGTCAACGAATGTGTTTAAAACTACACATCCAAAAAATAAACCTAGAATTAATTTTTGGTTAAAATTCATAAAAAACATAGTTTAAGTTTAATATTATTATAATGTAAATAATATAATTTTATCAACAATAATTCTTCTATTTTGATTCGAAGATAACCCCACCCAATACTAGAAAGCCGCCTAAAAAGCTTTTTACGGGCCTCTGAGGACTTATTTGAAGAGTTACTCTAATTGGTCAATACGTTTCTGTCTTTCTTGATCAGATAATTTCAATAATTATTTTTCATTTAACTATTGACTTATCCTTCAACGTTCGATACACTGTCTCAATTAAAATATTAGTAAGGAGAAACAATGGAAACCAATTATATTGGATGTTTAATCGGTATATGCATTAGCTTTTATTTAAGTAGTATTGAATCATTAGAAAAGCATCATATTACAGTAATTACTTGTGTTGGCTGGACAATTTATGTACTATTTGCGAAAGGAGGTCCAAAATGGCATTTGCCCCAATAGGACCCGTGGTTGAAAAAGTTGTTGAGAAAAGCGTTGAATTTGTTCCTGTAATTGGACCAGGTCTAAAATATGTAAAAACGGCTAAGAAAGTTACCAAATTTGCAAATCCTGTCAAGGCAATCACCTACACCGCTGGCATGCTGCTAGAAATATGTGGTGGTAAGTATGCAAAATATACTGCCTTATGTGCTGTATGGGCAACAACCACCACTGCTGATTTAGTAACCGGAAATCCTGCGTTGATTCCTGTAGGCTTAGAAGCTGGAAATGAAATTCTGGAGGATTTTTATAGTTAATAGTTCTGGAGAAGGAAAGGTAAATTTCCTTCTTCAAAACTAAATTATTTTATCTTTCCTCTTCATCAAAAAACCCGCCCTCTCCGAATACATTTGTGGGGTTTTTCAAATTATTGAATGGGTCAATGTTTTTTAGTTTTAATTTCTTAAAAAATTATTAAACAAATTTTATTTCAATTTATACTATTATTAGGTAGAATGTTAATTAATAATAACAGAATACCTTTTGTGTTAAATCATTATCACAGAAATCCTCGTTTCAATAGAGGATTTTAAGCATAATTTTGAGATAGTTAAAAAGTGTCCATATTTTTTCTGATTGATGGACACTTTTTAACTATCTCAATAATTAGAATCAATAATCTCATGAAGAAAAATATCTTTACTTTGACTGAGTAGAGAGGGAGTTAATTTTTTGACTCCTTTCTTTGATTTCTTTTTAGCATCATCTTTATTTTATTACTTTTTTTTAATTAGAGTTTTTTTTAAAGAACCGTGAAGCTTTTCCTGCTGAATTCGATTTAGTCAAATTTGAATTCTCTGAATCCGAATTTGAATTAAATTCCGAATTATCAATATCTGAATTCTCGGTTGTTAGACTAACAACTGATTCATTTTCAGTATTTATTGAATTTTCTAATAAACTTGGATCAACATCACTAAAATCAACTTTAACTTCTAATTCGTTTGTATAAGTTAATAATGTCCCTTCAACTTTTTTCCGACTTACAATAATTTTAGTGTTTGGATATAAAGTTTTTGATAGACATTGTTCTGCAAGAGTATCTTCTAAATATTTCATGATAGCTCGACGTAACGGACGTGCACCATAAATTGGATCATAACCTTCATCTGTTAAAAAGGCTTGAACAGCTAAATCAACGATTAAATAAATTCCTTTTTCTTTTAATCGATTTTGAACCTGTTTAATCATTAAACCACAAATTTCCCAAATATCAATTCTTGTTAAATGATTAAACACAATAATTTCATCTAGACGATTTAAGAATTCTGGTCGGAAGAAATTTTTAAGTTCTTCATTCACTAATTTAGTCACTCGATCAAAAACTTCTGGATCTTTAATTGGTTCAGGAACTGGTTCCCAGCCAAGAACAGCATCTGGAGTAATTTTAAATCCTCGTTCACCTTGTTCCGATTTAGATTTAATTCCACTTTCACGTTCTATAATTTTTGCACCTAAATTAGTCGTCATAATGATTAATGTATTCGTAAAATCAATTACTCGACCTTTTGAATCTGTTAAACGACCATCATCTAAAATCTGTAATAATAAATTAAATACATCTGGATGCGCTTTCTCAACCTCATCTAGTAAAACAACAGAATATGGTTTTGAGCGTACAGCTTCAGTTAACTGACCACCTTCATTATAACCAACATAACCTGGTGGGGAACCAATTAGTTTCGCAACGGTATGTTTTTCCATATACTCAGACATATCTAATCGAATCATACTATCTTCACTACTGAACATATAATCCGATAAAGCTTTCGTTAATTCTGTTTTTCCAACACCAGTTGGACCAGCAAAAATGAAACTTGCGATAGGACGATTTGGATCTCTTAAACCTATACGAGCACGTCTAATAGCTTTTGAAACAGCAACAACTGCATGCTTTTGTCCAATAATTCGTTCATGAAGTGTCGATTCCATTTTCATTAATCGTTCTGATTCTGAACCTGTAATTTTAGTAACAGGAATGCCAGTCCAATTTGAAATTACATCAGATACATCAGTTTCAGTAACCATATCTACATCGCGACGAGTAAACCCACGTGCTTCATTAGTTAAAGCTGATTGTTTCATAATTCGAATATGAGTTCGTACTTCCATTTCATGATCTAATAGCTGTTTAGCAGCTTCAAAATCATGTTCTTTAATACATTCTTCTTTATCTTTTATTGTTTCTTGTAATTCATGCATCAAACTTCTTAAACCTAATGGAAGACGTCGATTTTCTAATCGTACTCGTGCACCTGCTTCATCTAAAACGTCAATAGCTTTATCTGGTAAGTAACGATCAGCAACGTATTTATCGGAAAGAATAGCAGCTTGTTCTAAAGCTTTATCATGATAACTTAAAGTATGATGTTGCTCAAATTTCGATCTTAATCCACGTAGAATTTCAATGGTTGTTCCAACACTTGGTTCTTCTACATGAACTGGTTGGAAACGTCGTTCTAAGGCTGGATCTCGTTCAATATATTTTCGATATTCATCATTTGTTGTTGCTCCAATACAACGGAATTTTCCACGCGCTAACGCAGGTTTTAAAATATTAGCTGCATCAACCGCTCCTTCTGCTGCTCCTGCTCCAACTAAAGTATGAATTTCATCAATGACAATAATAACAGCTGAATCATTTTGGGCTTCTTCAACGATTCGTTTTAATCGTTCTTCGAATTCTCCTCGATATTTCGTACCAGCCAAAATTGACCCAAGATCTAAAGCCATAATTAAGCTTCCATCTAAAAAATCTGGAACTTTTTCAGTTAAAATTAATTGAGCTAATCCTTCTGCAACAGCTGTTTTTCCTACACCTGGTTCTCCAATAAGAACAGGATTATTTTTTGTTCTTCTAGCTAAAACAGCAATAACGTCATCAATTTCTTTTTCACGACCAATAACTGGATCTAAATTTCCATCAATTGCTTCTTTTGTAACATTTTCAGCATATTCATCTAACGTTGGCGTTGGACTACCTTTTTTCTCACGTTCTAATAAGAATTTTTCTGCTTGAGTTAATGGACGTAAAATTTCTTCTTGAGTTTCTTCAATATACGTTAAAATTAAATTTCGTAATTTTTGGATATCGACATTTAATTTATCTAAAGTTCGCATTGCAACACCATCTGATTCAGCAATAAGTGCTAATAAAATATGTTCAGTTCCAACAAAGTTTTGTCCTAAGTCTTTACTTTCATGAACGGCCATTTCTAAAACTCTTTTAGCTCTGGGAGTAAAAGGAATCTCAGATGCAACAAAACCGGTACCACGACCAATATATAACTCAATTTCTTTTCGAGCTTTTTTTAAAGTAACTTTAAGTTTTTTTAATGCTCGGGCACCAATTCCATGTCTTTGACCTATTACCCCTAATAATAGTTGTTCAGTTCCGACAAAATTGTGACCCATTCTTCGTGCCTCTTCTTGAGACAACATAATAACTTTAATTGCTCCTTCAGTAAATTTTTCAAACATAAAAAAAGTTAGTTATTCTCGTTATTGATAACTTGTTAAATTCTATTCACTTTAACTTATATTATACACAAATTTTTCAAACTTTTTACTGAAACTTAATTCAGTTTATTCTAGGGGTTACTAAACTTTATAAACTTTCAATATTAAAAAACAATCTGGGAACGGAGGGACTTGAACCCTCACGCCTATCACTAGGCAATGGATTTTAAGTCCATCGTGTCTACCAATTTCACCACATTCCCAATGTGTATATACTAATTATATTTATAACCTACTATAAATGCAATATTATAGTGAAAGTTAAAGAGGCGGCACCCAGATTCGAACTGGGGAATAGAGGATTTGCAATCCACGGCCTTACCACTTGGCTATGCCGCCACTTATCTCTATTATAGTACATTATCATTAAATCATACTATAATTATTTGATATTAAACTAAGTTTATTTAATTAAGAAAGACAAAATCGTTATAAAATAAAAAAGTTAAATAGTAATCAGATCAATATTACTTTTTTTTACTTTCTTTCAGTAAAAAGAATTGAAAAATTGTCTTTATTAGTTTTTTAAGAGTGATTTAAGTTTCAAACAGTTTTAGATATATAAAGTAAAGAGACAAAAAATAAAATATTCAAATTTTAAATTATTAAATCTGACAATCTTTATCAGATATGAAAAAATAAAAAGTAAAAAAAAATTCTATTGGATTCAATTAGAAAATAAAAGATCTTTAAATGACTTTCTATCTTTATTCTTTTGATATATACAGTAAGAGTTAGAACTTAATTTATAACCAAAGTAATTTTAATACGATAACTTGTGTAGAAATTCGAATTTTCATATATAATAATAAATCATAATAATGTAGAATAAAATATTATTCTCTAAATTTAAACATTTATATATAAAAAGGATTCTTATTTATGGATACTCGTTTATTTGTAACTGCTGTGCCATTATTAATTGCAGGGTCGTGGGCATTATATAATATTGGTCGTTTAGCTATTCAACAAGTTCAACGTTTATCACGTTAATTTTCATGTTGAAAAGATAAAATTAAGACAATAAAATAATTAAATATTTACCAGAAGTAGAATAAATATTTAATTATTATTGAAATATACTATAATTATAATCTAAGATAATAAATACTAAAATTATAAAAAATTATGTCTCATACTGTTAAAATTTATGATACGTGCATTGGATGTACTCAATGCGTACGAGCATGTCCTACAGATGTATTAGAAATGGTTCCGTGGGATGGGTGCAAATCCGGTCAAATTGCATCTTCTCCTCGTGTCGAAGATTGTGTAGGTTGTAAACGATGTGAAACTGCTTGTCCTACCGATTTCTTAAGTGTACGTGTATACTTAGGAGCAGAAACAACTCGAAGTTTAGGTTTAGCATACTAAAGAATACATTAATAGAACTTACAGAATTTATCTACATTGAGTAGAATAGAATTGTAAAATATAAATTAATTTTGATCTAATTTTTTAACAGATCAAAATTAATTTAATACTTATTCCCATGTTTTCAAAAAATTATTCCTGCTTGAACACGAGCTTAAAACTTAAAATAAAAAAATATAATATTTAAAAATTTGACGAGTAAAATAAAACTTACTTATACAAAAAAGTTTTCTTTTTAAACTAGCCTTGAACGATTAACTACTTTAAAATATAACCAGAAACTAGGTGTAATTCTATTATTAATAAATCGATGATTTTTAACAAATTTATAAGATTTGTAAATCTTTATAACAAATTTGTGTAAAATTTACGCTTTTTAAATAAAATAACTATAACACTATCAATAATTACTGTTAGTAAAATAGGTTTTCGATACTTCAAAATAGTATCAAAAAGATTTGTTAATTGATAATTCATAAGCTCATAAATAGAGAGTTGATCTAAATTTCCACCTCGGTGAATATTAAGTATTGGACCTGTTTCATTAGTTTTTGTTTTATTAACCAGATCGATTCTATTATATTTATCTGGAACTGATGTAGCAAAGGGTCTTAAAATTTTTAAATACATTCGTTTAGGTTTTGACGCCGCTTTTTTTGTCTTTTTAAACTTTTTTTAGACGATTCAAAAATATCACTAATCAATTCCAAGGCCGGGTTGGATTTGTTTGTATTTACAATTTCTTCACCAATCCCTCGCATATTTATAGCAGCTGATGCTTCACTTACTGTTGGGCCGAAGGGTTCGTCCGCATCAACATTTAATGCTTTAATTTGAATAGCAACCATCGTAGCTCGTATTTTTCGAGTTTCAAAATCGTTGAGTTGAGTGATATACTCCGCGAAAGTTTTTCAAATCCACGTATGTAGTTCATTCTATTGCTTCACGAAAAGTTTTTCCGTCACCATATAATTTTTCGGCTAATTTACTAGCATTTAATTTGGCCTGGTTTTCAAGTCCGTTTGTAATAAAACATATGCTTCGGCTAAAACTGACATAATATCAAATAATAGAAATGTAGATTAATTTTTTTTAAAGAATTGTAATAAAAATTGTATTTCCTTATTGAAAATAGTTTTTAAGTTAAAAACCGCTCAAAAAACTACTAATAATAATGATCCTAAAGATTGTTCTTGGTTTGAAAATGCTTTAATTAAAGCATTAGTAATAAAAGTCATAATAGAATCTTACTAAATAATTATATATTTTTTTTTTAAATTTACTTAATAAATCAAAAAAAAAGGAAATACCTTCTTAAAGTGTAAACCTTCATTTTTTTAGAAAGTTGAATTTAAGTTAGTTAAACCCCTATAAATAAAGCTTATTCAACAATCAATGATCTGGATTTATTTCAAAAAGGGTCAAAATGTAACCCTTTTTGTAAGTAAATTGTAATTCTGACGGATTTTACCAACTTAATATCAACTAAGGAATTTCAGTATAAAAAATCGATTTTGCTTTCACAAGTAAGTTGGATGTCAATTTGTCAACTTCTTTAGTTTTATTTGTTTTCATAAGTAAAGTAAATCGCGATTCAATATATCTTGTGGAATAGGTTTTTTGGGACCCTTCCTAGTATCGAAAAACTTTTAGGTGTTTTTATCACGAAGAATTCCATAAATTTTCTTAGTTTTTTTAACTACCGTTGAATTACATATTCTTTCAAAGGCAATTCCAATTTTGGTATATTCTTGTAGTGATAACCCTTTACCAGCAAGCATTTCTTTGGTACCATTTAAAATAAGAGGTAGTCCAATTGTGTTTGAAATTGGTCTAAGAATTAAGCCGTTTACTGTGATTTCTACACCCCGCATTGGGCGAGATAATACAAAGCTTGTCGAGTTACATAATAATCCTACCGTATTATTGCCTGCTACACTGCCGCAATAACCAAAAAACATAGCCCCAATATAAGTGGCTCCTACAAAAGTTAAAGGTGCTTTTGTAATGATTTGAAAACCAGTCATACCAGTTGTTTTTAGTATTGAAACCGCTTCGCTAGTATAAGCCATAGGGATAACATTTTGAGCACCCCGCATTATTTTGTAAAATTTCCCTTGAATTCCTGTTGGCTGAACAGTAACTTGAGTGGCAGAAAAAAAATCCATGGATTTTTTAAGAGCAACTTGTTTAGTAGTTCCAAGATCTTCAGCGATATTAGGTATTAATTGCTCGAAATTATTAATAAGGTGACTATGTTGTCTAGTATCTAAAACAATTTTAGATGTTTTAGGAAAATAACTAAGACCATCACACGCTTCTCCTAAACGACATAGAACTGTGTAGCCTTCGGGATTGAAGGTTTTGTAATTGTCCAATGAATATCCAGAAATGTTAATTTTGGAAACTGCTTCTCCT